AAATCGGGTATAAAAAATCTTTACCTTATTATTTAATGGAAACACCCAAATTAATAACTTGAAAGTGAAATATTAAATGAGATAAAAATACTGCATAAAAAATGTGGGAAAATTATTTTGTGTAAAGATTTAGTCGTTTTTCAGCTTTAAAAATTTTGTCTTTTTTCTGTTTTTAAAATTAAGTTTTTTTAAATAATCATTTTAAGATTTTACTGTTGTTTGTTTTTTTTTAAACTTAAATTTCTTTTTTTAGAACCTACTTTTTCAAGGCTTGAATTTTTTCAAAAAAATCGGATTTTTTAAAAAAGTGCGTATTCTGACAATTATTTAGGCTTCATTCATGATATTAAAGAATGCCAAAAATTTAAAAAAAAAGATCTCACAATTTTTTAAAAATTAAATTTTATCAATTTGTTCTTTCTTTTTTGATATTTTGAAATTAGCTATTTATTTTCATATTAAGCTAAAGTTAATATTGTATTTTAAATTTCTTAAACATTATTTTATTGTTAAATTCTGTTAAATTATTATTTTATTGTTTTGTTGAGGAAATCGGGTATAAAAATTTTTTGCTATTTTATCTAATGAAAACGTTAAATAAAATAAAAATATTGCATAAAGAGAAATGCTATTTGATGCAAATTTTTTTTTTTTTTAAAGTATCCCTTTATTTTTTTAAAGGGGGTGCTTTGATTTTTTTTCAATTTAGAAAAAAATCACAAGATTTGATTGATATAAAAATACTTTTATGATTTAGTTTGATTCTAGCTCGGGCGGATAAACGCTGTGTTATGGTTTTTTTAGTATTGCATACACATACATTGAAAAGTTTGATGGCTTTTATTCGAATTTACTTTCGTAAAAAGCAGATAGCAGTTCACTCTCTTTTCATATTATATAAGGTTAAGTTAATAAACTTGTTACAAATTCAAGTCGGGCCAAAATCAACCGAGATTGAAAATAACCAATCAGTATTAAAAAGGAACGTTAAGTCGCGGAGCTTGCTTTTTTCGTTGTTTGCCCCCAATACACTGGTTTAGAGAATATAAATTAGAATTTGCAAGGACCTAAGGATAATAGCTTCATTGGCGACTTTAAGTTGCAGGAAGTTGGGACTATACACGGAATTTATTATATGGAGGGACGATCTTCAATGAAGTTCAACTCCTTTAGAAGCGGAGTAAGAGTACGTAAATTTAGTGAATATAGAAAAATAAATTCAAATACACCAAATCCGGAAGTACTCCATCTGCAACAAGTTTGGATTATGATAGAAAAACTGTTCAAGGGTTGCTTATTAAAGTTAGATAAAGCTTAGTCGAAGGAAAAAAAAACTATTACCAAAGATAAGTGTGATAAGGATTTTATTCAATATTTACAACTGTACGAACTCGAAGTATATAATAAGCTGGTTCTTACTAGCGTTCTGATTCTTTAGAAGAACTATTTTTATTTAAACGTTTATGCGTATTAACATTGGCAGATAGATATAAATTTAGTTGTATACGACAGGCTTTTATATAATAAGGCAAGAAACTAACGGTTAACAAAAAAGGTAAAATGATTCAAGAGTCGTTTCCTATACCGTTTACGGTGGGAGGTGATCGATTTAAGATTCAATTTATGTAAAAGACTTTAGATCTAAATTATTATGATATTCCGTCGGGAATACCTGTTCTTCGAACGGTAAATTTTATTATGGAAGCATCTGAACTTGATTGCAGTATTTCAAAATGTTTGTGGAAGGCAAAGCATTGACACCATGTTGAAGCTGTACGAAAGCTAAAAAAAAACAAAGGGTCGCAAACAAAAAGTTTATGTTTGTACAGCAGATTTCAATAAGAATTGCTTGTCACCATAATTAAATTCACTCAGATAAGTGTGATGGAGTATCTTTGAGATTATTGCCTGGATAGAATGTCGGTTGTGTGAAAAATAATCCACATCATCATCATCATTAGTGAGTTCTTAAACAATTAAATACTAACTAATTGAGTTGTAGAGGAGCGCCGTAAAAAATTATGTATAACTGATGCATCAAAAGATGCTTGTCCGGTGCGGACTAGCGCCTATTCCATGTAAATGGGGTAAATCGAACTAGTATTGATTTAACACTAAAGAAAATTACAATGCATGCAAGTTAATAAAAATAAAAATATAGCAAACAGGTGCGTAAGAAAGGAAAATTATTTTATGTGTTATTTATTAAATATAATAAACTAGTAAGATATTGTTTATAATAAAAAAATGCCTAAATAAGATTAAGATTAATAAAAAATGATTTCTAACAATCTTTAGTTGTTTTTTACGAATAAAAACCACATTAAGCTTGATACAATGTTTAAACTATTTTATAAGGCAGCAGCATATAACTTTGAACAATAAGTGAAAACTTGATTCAGAAATTTCTTGTATACAACAGAAGATTTTTATGACATTTTTCTATAATTGTAATGTATTGTTATAATTAAAAAAAGATTTTTAAAAATAAATGAAAGTTTTGGCTAATATTTGTGCCAGCAGCCGCGGTTAGACAAAAAAAACAAGTGTTAATCTTTTTTATTAGGTGTAAAACGTTTTAAGATTATAAAATAATATAATACGCTAAATTTTGATTATAGCTTTAAAATTTTTATTTTAGTATTTTGTTAGAGTTTTAGTTATCTTAGTAGAATTTAAAATTAAGTAATAAAATCCAATGATATTTAAACGAATTTCAAAAAACTAAAGTTTTAAAACTGACGTTAACAAACGAAAGAATTTGTAACAAATTGGATTAGAAACCCAAACAGTAATTTTTGTGTGTTAGTATTTGTATATTTTAATATATATATATATATTTATTTTTTACAATAAAGTTTATGTAAACTACTTTGAGATAATTAATGTGTGTCATGAGGTGTTTAGTAGAGTTGAAGTGAACTATTCTTCATTCTGGGGCAAAAAGTAAAGGTCATCCGGTTTAGGTAGACTCTAAAGAAGTGTATTGAACATAGCATATCTGTTAGAAGCCAAAAAAACTCTAAGTGTGTGGGAGATAAATTAACAAGACTTTTTGTCTAAAGTTTAAAGTTAAGCGTGAGTACGTTAAAAGATATATGGTAAGATCTTCCTTTTTTAGGGATAGACTTGCTTATAATGAGTCTATAAGCGCACTAATCTATATTTGACCGTTATAAAAATAAAGCCTTTGTAGCTTACCTGTTTATAATAAATAAAATTAATCCATATAAATTCCAACCTAATAACAGATATAAGCTTTCTAAACATACCATGAGATTGTCTAAGCTCAGAAATTAATAAAGTAACAGAGGAAAAACAGTGATGGGAATAGAAAAATTTATGATTGTAGAATGACTTCCAGCTGAAAAAATATTGAATAGAAGATATAAGAAGCTAATATAAAGTAATGAAGAAAATCAAGAGTCTGGAAAAAGGGTAATTTGCAGGGAAGAGTCGTATGATGGGAAACTATCACGTACGGTTTGGAAAAAGATGTTTGGTTTTCCTAACTGGAAACAGAAGAGAACTATTCATCTAGTTCATGCAATAAATTAATTGACCTTTAAAAATTGGTGCAATTAAATGTAGTTTATAACTTATCTTGTAAAGTATTTTTGTATGAATATCTATACGTTAAATAAAACAAATTATGAAATTGTCTAAATTAAAAAAAATAAAATAAGGATAAAAGAACTTAAACTTTTGAATAAAAAAAATTATTAAAGTGAAAAAGTGGCCGCAAATTAAAAGACATACAAAAAACTTGTTATATGTTATCAAAATAAAAATTCTTTTTTATTGGTTTTAGATTTAAGATCGTTTTTACAACTTAATCAATAAAAATTTAAAATTTTATTAGTTTACCTCTTTTGTACTTTAGAAAGAAATAAAATGTGTATCTATTACTTTTAGGTTAAAATAAACAAAATCTAATGAATCTTTGTGCGTATTAATAATTGTAATAAAAACAGTGTGGCAAATAGTTGTTTGTATAAAAAAGTGTACGAGAACAATTTTGAGGAAGGTTACAGAAAGTTTAATGTATTCCAATCCTATCTATAAACTATAAATATAAAATTTTAAATGCAATTTTTTATTAACGATAAAATATTTTACCTGAGAACTACGATCGCAAGATTAAAACTCAAAGAAATTGACGGGAAAGTAAAATCGCGATGAATGATATGATTTAATTCGAAACAACTCGTAAAACCTTACCTACTTTTGTAAAATTTTCAGAACTGCATGGCTATTTTCGGTTCGGTGTTGTAAAATTTTAGATTTATTTCTTTTAACGAACGAAACTTTTTTATATAACTAATTAAGATTATATAGTACGCTGTTTTGTAAATATTTGTATTTCAATTTTGTTGCTTATATTAGAGTTTTAGCTAGTTTGTTGATGATATATAAATCAAAAATTGTTTTTTTAGACTTACTGATTTTGTTGATACTATAAAATTAAAATATAATTTATGGAAATTTATTGTTATATAATAAATTAGTATTATTTTATAAAATTTAATTAAAAGCATAAGGTTTGTTTCATAAATGTATAATGCCATAAAAACAATTAGCTTACAATTAATAAATAAGCATAATCAAATAAAATAAACGACGGTAGTTTCTAGTCTTGTCTTAAAACTAAAGCTTAATTTTTTGATGTAAAGATAATAAAACGTCTGATAGCATAGTTTTATAGTGAAATTAGTTAAGAGTAATTTATGTTACATGTCAATTGTTTTCGATTATTTTGATAAACAGTTATAAAAAGATAATATAAAAAAGCCGTATTCACTAAAAAGTGTATATACTGTTTTTGTTGAGAAGCTAAAAGTAAGTTAACACGTAATTCAATTAGGTAGTTAATCAATGGTTATCTCGTTAATTACATAAAAATTATGTAAAAAAAAAAAAAACGATAAGTTTCATGGTTTTAATATTTAGGGCTATTTTCCATGTGATACAATAGATTAAACAATTTTTTGTGAAAGCAAATAGATGTTAAGAAAAAAAAATAAATTTTATGTACGAATTATTCTTTGAAATTTTAGAATATGAAGTCGGAATCGCAAGTAATCGTTAAAATATCAAGAGTGTTACGGTGAATAATTGTGTTACTTTTTGTACATACCGCCTGTCATACTCAGAAAAAGTAAATAATGAAAAATATTAAATTAATTTTTATTATTAAAAAATAAATAATTTTTAATTTATAATTATATATTGTTTGTTTAATTTGAGTAAAGTCATAACAAGGTAATGTTACAAGAATGTGATGTTGGAAAAAAAAGTTTATTTATGTAGATGAAAAAAGCGCCCCCTCTTAAAAAAATTCCAAAATTCATTTTAGAATACAATAATAAAAAAACAAACAGTTAATAGTGAAGTTTTCATCAATAATATAAGTATATTTATTTTTATGCCTCAATTAGATTTTAGTTTATTACAAAATGTTGTTGTTTGGACAATTAGTTTTTTTTTTATTTTATACATTATATTTATTATACTTATTTTACCTTTGTTTGCTTTTTTGTTAAAAGCCCGAAAACAATTATTATTAAATTTAAAAATTAAAAGTAATAAAATTTTATTTTTGCAATCTACGTTAAAATGAAAAGTTGATTGATTTTATAATTCTTTTTTATTAAATTTAAATTGTTTAAATATTCTTTATATTGAAAGATATATTAACTGTTTTAATTTTTATAATCCTTTTTTTTTTAAAAGTGATAAAAATATTTTTGATTTTGTAAAAAGTTTTTTTATTTTATTAAACTTACAGTTTTCTAAATTTTTTTTAATTATAAAATAATCAATGTTATTAACAATAATATTATTTCCGTTTTTTAGCTTTTTTTTTAGTAGTTTTTTTGGTAGATTCTTAGGATATAAAGGCACTTTCGTTTTTACCACAACTTTATTATTTGTCACAATGTTAATGTCTTGAATAATATTTTTAGAAGCTGGTTTTTTTAATAGTAAAATTCAAGTAAATTTAAAAATATGACTAAATATAGAGTTATTAATATTTTTTCTATCTTTTTCAGTAGATGGAGTAACTTCAATTATGATAGTTATGATAAGCACAATCTCTGCTATAGTACATCTTTATTCTAGCAATTATATGTTACAAGATCCGCATAATACAAGATTTTTTTCTTATTTATCTCTTTTCACTTTTTTTATGTTATTCTTGGTAATTTCTAATAACCTAATTTGTTTATTTTTTGGTTGAGAAGGTATTGGCTTAGCTTCTTATTTATTAATTAATTACTGATTTACTCGTCTCTATGCCAATCAATCATCAATAAAAGCTATATTATTAAATCGGATAGGCGATTTTGGTCTTTGATTAGGTATTTTAGGTAGTTTTCATCTTTTTAAATCATGTGATTATGAAATTATTTTTTTAACTGTTCCTTTTTTTATTGACAGTTTTTTAATATTTTTAAATCAAAAAATTCCAGTCTTAAATATTATTTCCTTTTTTTTTTTTTTTGGAGCTGTAGGAAAATCGGCTCAATTGTCTTTACATACATGACTTGTAGATGCAATGGAAGGTGAGTGTAAATTGGTTAAAATATTAATTCTTTAAAAACTTAGCAAAAGTAATTAAAGCTAAATAAAAGTATAAACGCAAATCTTGTTTATGGATATTTTTAGGTTAATGAATAAAAACAATGTTTGTACTATTCGTTTTTATATAGATCTTCGCATATAAAAGTTATTGTCTAAGTTTAAATTGATGAAATTATTTTTTTTAGTTAGAAAAAATTTTGAGTTTTAAAAATGAGTATAAATTTAATAACATATATGTTGGATTATTCACTTTTGTAAAAACTAAAATAATAGATTTAAAACCAATTAGAATTAAATATAAGTTTGAAGATTCTATATAGTAGTAAATAATTGTTTATGATTTTGTGGGGTTTTTTGTATATGAGTGAAAATTTAATAGGGAATACGAGTAAGATGCAAGATAGTGTAAGTTTTAATATTTTCTTGGGAGCCTGATTTTTAGTAATTAGTTTATCTTGTTCTGGGCACGGGTGTTATTTTGGGGCGAGCTTCTGCCGAAAAACAAACCTCTAAGCAGTACTGAAGTCTGTGGAGGGTATCTTAGACCGCTCTTCTACCTATATATTGTGGGCAGATTAGTGCAAGCAGTTCGAAGATATATGATGAATATGATTACGTTAAGAAACTTGATACAGTCCGATTTGACCTACGACGCCGGTCTATTCGCAGAAAATGCGGATATCACTTTTATACCACACCGGATTGCCACAAAATCCTTCTAGTGTTTCAGTGGTTTGTGAAGACTCGCAAAGAGCGAAGCCAAGGATTGCAAGACATCTAAGTTCATCAGCTTTGCAAGGAGCACATTATGTTTTAGGAAGTAGCGATATGCAATTTATTAAGCCTTTAATTGGTTGGAGAGATTTTTCCATGAATTGTAGAAGCGAGGTAAGAGTATTGAAAGACAACGATTTAGTTAAAAGACCATCCGATACTATTGTAATCTACAATGAAGATGCGAAGAACTTCATTCTTAGTCTTAGAGAAGCGCCTCAGAAGGAGCGTATCCGGTAAATAGGTGTCCGCCTTTTTTCTGGAATAGACGCTAAATTATCGAGAGCCTCCCTAAAAGTCAATAAGGTTTTTACGGAAGAAGGCTTAATTAAAGTTTTATTTGAATATGATAAATATGTTACAAATTGTCAAAAAGATTCGTTAAATTCCAAATTGGGCAAAGAAGGCCTTTAATCGGTTTGGTCGAGATTTGACTGTGGAATCTGTTAATAAAAGAGGAAAAGAGTTTAGCATTTCCTTAGAAATCCCATTTCTTGCTGGAGGTGGAAGATTTATAATCAATACATCGGATTCATCCTTTTTATCATTCTTAGAAGCGCCAAAAGGCAACTCTTTGGCAAAGACTTTAGGTGCTGTAGCCTTTGCTAGTGAGTTGTAATGTTGTATTCCATCTTGTCTTAATGCAGCTAGTAATTGATACTACGTCAAGCATCGGCGTAAGACTAAAGGTGCCATTGATAAGATTCAATCGGCTTTGGATATAGCTATCAAACAAATTCCGGTATGCCATAAGCACTTTGTAGAAATACATTCTGATAAATATAGTCGTGTTGCACTAAGGAAGATTGAAATATTTGTTTATAATGAAAAATTTTAATTGGTAGAAAAACTACCTCTATATATTTAGACAAGCTTTTTTGGAGCGCGATATTGCGGGGAAACTTGCTTGCTATCGTGCGGACTAGCGCGGATTGGAGGTTGTATTTTCTGGTCTATCGAACTAGTATTCTAGTGTGTCCCATCACCTGTTTCTGCATTAATACATGCTGCCACATTAGTAACTGCAGGAGTTTTTTTACTCATTCGTCTTTCTCCTCTATTAGAATATAGTGAAATAACTTTGTTCTTAATAGCAATTGTAGGTAGTCTTTCTTGCATATCTGCGGCGACTTCGGGTATTTTTCAAAATGATTTTAAAAGAGTAATCGCTTATTCAACAGCTAGTCAACTTGGATTAATAATATCGGTTTGTGGTGTTTCTCAATATAATATTTCTCTATATCATTTAGCGAATCATGCTTTTTTCAAAGCTTCGCTTTTTTTATGTGCAGGTTATATTATATATTGTTTAAATGATGAACAAGACTTACGTAAAATGGGTGGGTTAAGTATATATTTACCTTTGACTTATCTTATCATGTTAATAAGCACGTTATCATTAATAGGTTTTCCTTTTCTTTCTGGCTTTTTTTCTAAAGATTTTTTATTGGAAATATCCTGAATATCTCAATTCTTTAAAATTTGTATTATGCAATCAAATTATATATATACTTTAAATATGTTGTCAACTTTTTTCACAACATATTATTCATTTCGTTTGCTGTTTTTTGTATTTTTCTCGACAACAAAAGTGCCTAAAACGGTTTTATTACAAATAGCTGAAATACAAGCTATTATGTTGATAAGTTTAATTTTATTGTTTTTTAGTAGCATTTTTATTGGGTTCTTATGAAGTGATTTTTTTATAGGTCTAGGGTCTAATTTTTGAGCAGTCTCTTTACATTTATTTGAATTAAATTCAATAACTACTGAAGTGGAACAAATAAATATAGTTTTAAAAATTTTGCCTTTTTTAATCTCTATTTTTGGAATAAGTGTAAGTATTTTCAATTTTTTTTTTGAATCTTTTTTCTTAATTAAAATGCAAAATTTTTTTTTAATAAAATTAATTTATATTCTGTTGAATAAAAAATGATATTGGGATTTTATATACAATAAAATTTTAAATTTTTGTTTGAAATTAAGTTATTCTTTTTTTTTAAAAACATTAGATAAAGGCCTAATTGAATATCTTGTACCTAGTCTAATACATAAATTATACAATTATTTTGCTTTCTACTTATGTGAAATTCACAAAGGATATATTATTTATTATATTTATTTTTTTTTAATAAACTTTTTTTTATTTGTGCGCCGTTTAACGCAATTTACGTCCGCTGGAGTTTTACTAGACGACATAGTCGCTTTAATACGGTAGTAAATACTATCCTATTTGTCATAAATCATTGTATTTATCCAATAAGAATTCAAACTGATTTTGGGACCACAGCATGTGCAAGAAGGTTTACTAAAAGAATGTTCCTCAAGAAACAGTTTATTAAGGTTAGGTTAACGAATCTCAATCTTTTGTTGGGGTCTAAAGCTTTCTTTTTAATGTGGAGTGACTTTAATTTAGATGACTTAAAGTTACTAAAGCAGACAACTTATAGTAGTGAATTAAAAAAAAGAGATCTAAGGAAAACATTAGACGTGGATTGATGGAATTTGGGATTCTGTGCGTCATGAGGTGTTTAGTAGGATAGGAATGAACTATTCTTCATCTTGGGGTTAGGGGTGGAGGTCATCAGGTTTAGGTAGACTCGAAAGGAGTGTATTAAACATAGTATACTTGTTAGAAGCCAAAAATGCTTTAAGTGTGTGTGAGAGAAATTGACAAGACTTTCTGTTTAAGGTTAAGTGTGAGTACGTTAAAGAATATATGGTAGGACCCTCTCCTAATGGGGATAGATTTGCATATATAGGGTCTATAAGCGTACTAGATTTTACTGATGTATTGTAAGAACAGAACTTTTGTAGTTTACCTGTTTATAATAAGTAAGATTAATCCATACAAATTTTAATTTAAGGATTGATATAAGTTTTCTAAACATATCATGAGATTACCTAAGTTCAGAAATGAATAAGGAAATAGAGGAGGAACGAAAAAGGATAAAATATTAGTTTATGGGAAATCCATGATTGTAGAAAGACTTCCTACTGAGGAAATTTTTAATAGAAAAGGCACATTACTGTGCAAGAAGCAAATATAAAGTAATGAAGAAAATCAAGAGTCTGGAAAAAGGATAATTCTTAGGGGAGAGTTCGTATGATGGGAAACTATCATGTACGGTTCGGGAAAGGGTGTTTGGTTTTTCTAACTGGAAACAGAAGGGGAACCATTCATTTAGTTTATTCAATGCCTGAAAGGGTACGGAGATCGGAGGAGGAATTTGAAATTCATCTACTCTAATCAGTAGAAAAAAGGGTTCTAGTCTTGTTTGGTTGGCCTACTTTGAACTTTCGGGTTATTATAAAAGGCAACATTTTTGAAAGAAAAAAGTAAGAGAGAGCCACATGCAGTGAAAATCGCACGTGTGATTTGTGGTCAACAACTATATTTTTTCCTTTTTGGAAGGATTGGGTAGTTAGGCTACTTCTTCGTTTATCTTCTAATAATTTTTCAAGTTTTTTATATTTTGAAATTTTTTATGTTATATTTTTGATTCTTTATATGAATTGATTAACTACGAACATTATTCATTTTATACCATTTTAAAAATAATATCAAATAGGTTTAAAATAAAAAATTAAAGTTAGATAAAATTTAATAATATGATTTTTTTTTGTATTTGTGATTTTGCTGAAAATTTTCAATGAGATTTTCAAGATGGAGCGACACCAATAATGTTAGGCATTATTGATTTACATCATGATTTAATGTTTTTTTTGTGTTTTATTTTTATTTACGTAACATGATTTTTAATAAGAACAATTTGATTTTTTGGATATAAATATAAAAATCAAAGGTATCCATTAATTCATGGTACAAGTATTGAGATAATTTGAACTTTAATGCCTTGCGTCATTCTGTGCGGGTTTGTGGTGAGTAAAAGAATCTCTACTGGGATTGATGAGATAGGCAATAGAACAATAGATAGCCGTGTAGCTGCAATTGCAAGCATTCTTATGTTGAAGTTTTATTTTAGGTTTAAGTATATGAACTTTGTTGATAGTCAGGCTGATATACACAGTAATATTTAAACATTGGATAAACAATTTGCAGTTAAAGAACGAAGTATTTTTATGGTATGCGAGAAAAGTCATCCTAAAATTGCAAATGCAATGTGATTCCCATCTTGAGTTAATTATGGTCAAATTAACATTAAGAGAGTAAGACTTAAAGGAAACCTAAATTATGCTAGTCGTGAGATAATATACTTTTATCATACCAACCCAAATTGGCTATTATTGTCAATGGAGAGAGCACGAAACTGGAGGTTCCTGAATGTAGAATTTCAGCAAATTTAATAAATGGCTTATAAGAGTGTAATGTAACGTTACTTTTATTTGAGGATGCCAGGATATTGTTCACGGATATACGAAAAGTTCTTGAGGATGTTTCAAAGGAGCTACTAAACTCAACTTGTGAATCCTCTGTGGTATAGACTATAAAAATTATAGCATTGGACAATATTAAAAAAAGTAATGGTAAATCTATAAAATTAGTATCTAAGTTTTTTAAAACGGTTGTATTATTAGATAGGGCTAATTTAAACATTAAAAATTGGCCGGGTTCTAAAGAAATTTTAGAAGGCATAATATTAGCTTGATTTGAAAAAATCGTTCTAAAGTTTTGATTGGATATCTACAATTTTTCCAAAGTGCGAAGAGTTAAGATTCTTACAATTTAATCTGTTTTGTTAAACAGTTATATAGTATGATAATAATGTAGTTGTTAGTTCAAGAAAGCTAGGTAAATTCAGGATTGAGATACTATTATTTTACTAGTTTTTGAAACAAAAATTAATTTTTTTATGTTTTAGGTATCATCACGTCTGACATAGAGGCGAAAGAAATATTAATAATATTATTGATTCTTTTTTTAAGGAAGTAGTATATCGGAGCTGTATGATAGGTAACATTCACGTACAGTTCTTGAAGGAAGTGTGAGCTTACCTAAATGATAATAATCTCAATTCCTTCTTTTGCTTTATTATATTCTTTAGACGAAGTTATTGATCCAGCGATAACATTAAAAATTATAGGTAATCAATGATATTGAAGTGTGGTATTTTTATTGCAATATATGTTGATTATTTGTTATTACAGTTTATATCTTTGACGTTATAATTTACTAGTAGTTTGTAAAAATTTTTTTATAATTTAAAATAAGTTTTATGTCTTTTATACGATTGTTAAAAAAATTTTTAATAGAAAATGAAGTCAAATTGTAATAAGAGATCCTATAGAGGGTAAGTGATAAAATAGGTTTATTTATGTAAAATATTAAGTAATATTAAAAATTATTAAATTAGAATACGACAATATTAATAAAGATTTTTAATAAGTTAAAAGTCGTCTTAGTGGCAAAAATAGTTATTGTTAAAAAACGATACGTTTTTTGGAACGTTGAAGTTTTGTAAAGTGAAAAATTTTTTACGTATAATTTGAAGGGAAATAATTGCGATCTATTAAACGTGTGTTAATTATTTACCCTCTCTTATGAATATTCGGATTATATTTCAATCAATAATGAAAGTATTCAGTTTGATAGCTATCTTATAAGCGATGAGGATTTGACTGTAGGTCAACTTCGTATGTTGGAAGTAGATAATCGATTGGGCGTGGAAAGGCTAGGGCAATGGTTTTCAATTTGGAGGTCGAAAAATTCCATAGGCAGACATAAGATAGTTGAAGCGTGCCTTTAGATAGTAAAGAATAAGATGATTAGAAAAAATCGTAACGATTCTAGTCCTTTGAGTCAAGGAGTGCTTTTCGAAGCGCTGTTCTCTTTAGTTCCGTTTTCCTACACAAGTAATCCAATGATCGAGATGAAAAACTCCAATAGGTTAACGTGTGATTGTGATAAGGGTATTTGTTAACGTTGTTTGCCTTATAGATAGCGGCATCTTATATTATCGTTATTATGTTTTTAGAAATATTAACGCGCCACTGCATAGTACTCCCATAAGTGTGTGTAGTTTTTTTAATACATGCTCAAAGAAAAGGCTCAACTGCTTTAAAGACGTCATTTGAGGTTTCAGTTCGGATCTTTTTTCTTTGGGATAAAGATCGTTCTCTAGTTTTTGTTTCCTCTAAAAAATGTTTTTCATAAGTTCCTAGCAGGTAAGCTAATATGTCTCTATTAACAGTCTATAATCTATGAACAACTTTGTTGTGTGCCGTTTGGTATCATTGCCTGGATATGATGTTGGTAGCATATATAATAATTCATAGTGAATCTTTAAACAATTAAATACTAACTAATTGGGTTGTAAAAGAGCGCTGTAAAAAGTTATGTATAACTGATGCATTGAAAAATGCTTGTTCGGTGTAAATTAGCGTCTATTCCACGTAAATGGGGTAGATTAAACTAGTATTCGTCATCAGTTATAGTGATAGGTTTAGTGGTTAATTTCAGTCTTAAAGCTTTTTTTCTTGACTCGATTTGAAAGCATAGGGTTGGGAACGGAAAAGGAAGCCGTGCGTCATGAGGAGTTTAGTAGGATAGAAGTGAACTACTCTTCATCTTGGGGTGAGGGGGTGAAAGTTATCCGGTTTAAGTAGACTGGAAAGGAATGTATTAAACATAGCATATCTGTCAAAAGCCAAAGATACTCTAAGAGTGTGCGAGATAAATAGGTAAAACCTTTTGTCTAAGGTTAAGCGTGAGTATGTTAAAGGTTATATGGTAGAACTTTTTCTTTTCAGGGATAGATTTATATATAATAGGTCTATAAGTGCAACTAGGTTTTATCTGTGTTTCGTAAGCATAGAGCCTCTGTAGTTTACCAGTTTATAATAAGTAAGGTTAATCCATGCAAATTCCAATTTAAGGATAAATATAAGCTTTCTAAACAAATCATGATATTACTTAAGTTTAGAAATGAATAAGAAAACAGAAAAGAACTATTCATTTAGTTTATAAGGAAATGTATTGGTTTATGGAAAATCCATGATTGTAGGAAGACTTCCAGCTGAGGAAACTTTGAATAGAAGGTGTGTGCGGCGTTTCGTTGTGTTGTTTGCTTGCTTTTAGGCAATTTACCCGTTATTATCTATATGATATTAGGCTCAGTGATTAATTTTGGTCTTAAAACATGCAGCCCCGATCGAATTCAAAAGGAAACAGTTGGAAGCGGTTGTGAAAGTCGGTTGCGAGTCCCATCTAGACTCAAGATTATTCGATAAGTTAGGACCACTACCTATAGGTTTACAAAGTTGACACATAATGACTGTTCTACTATAATCGGTGTGCGTTATTAAAGTGGCAAGGGCACATCAACAATGTGGCTTCCGTCCAGGGTCTTTTGGAAGTCCTTAATCACCAGTGTTAGTTACCCTTTTCAGGGTGTTTCCGCTTCGGCGGATATTACGCAACGTGCTAAGGTGGTTAAACGCGAGAGATACGGAAATACGCGATAACTTAAAGCCTTAAAAGGCTATGGGTACGGAGCCACCATATTAGAGGATGCGGTTCCTCAAAGGGTGGCAGGCGTTCGAATTTATTTAATTTGATTTGCTGGCGAGTCTAGTGATGGGAAACTATCACGCAGGGTTCTGAGGGCAACGGGTTGTTGACCTCTACTTACTGTGCGGGAAACTAATGTAAAGTAATGAAGGAAATCAAGAGTCTGGAAAAAAGGTAATTTGCAGGGGAGAGCCGTATGATGGAAAACCATTACGTACGATTCCGAGGGCAACGAGTTAAACTAAGTGTTTCATCTGTTCAATTTGTTGATCCTTACGAAGGTTTTATTATAGATGAAGTTGATTTTCTGAGATTACTAAAACTTGGATAAGATGGTATTTACATTCATTACTATTCAATATCATTTTAAATAGAGATCTAGACAAATCATGAGTGTAATATCAATTTATTCATTACTTTTTTTGTTTTATTTAATAGGGAGGAGCTGTATGATAAGCAATTATCCTGTACAGTTCTAGAGTGCGCCGTTTGGTTTTATTCTTCGTTATTAGTTATATTGATAGACTTAGTGGTTAATTTTAGTTTTAAAGCGCTTTTCTTTGATTCAACTCGAAAGCATTGGGTTGGGAGCGGAAAAAGAAGTCTATAATTGAGAGTGCTACACATACTTGAGAAGGTACGACAAACTAGGATTAATATGCGTAGGCTAACAAAATTAATACATGACGACTGTTTTACTATAATGGGTGTGTGTTTTCAGTGTAGTAAGGGCGTATCAACATTGTGTTTTCTGTATATCTAAAGCAGGAAACTTTAACCATCAATGTAGTCACTTCATTCATAAAGTTTACACATCTAATGTGTATGTCCTGCAACGGGTTAAGTTAGTCAATCATGGGAAATGGGAAATATAAAAATACGGGATACCTTAAAGCTTAAAAGAGCTATAATTTGTTAGGGTACGGAGTTTAAATAAGAGGTAACAAAAGCCACCAAAGTAAGGCAGGCCATCGCGCTTATGTCTAAAAAACAAATATTACTGATTATTCAAGCGTTCGTCTTAGTAAGCATAAGGAAAATAATTTATTGAACTTTAATAAAATGAATGACAAACTTATCCATATAATTGGGGACTTAAATTTTTTTTATATCACGCGTTTGTCGGCGAGTTGTATAATGGGAAACTATCCTGTACGGTTTTGAGGGCAACGGGTTAAATTAAGTGCTTATTCATATGTTTAATGTGTTGACCCCTACTGCGAACCGACTCACATTGTTGTGTTGTTTACGCAAAATATTGCTGCCTATTTATACACATATAAGATTATTAGTTACAGGTTCGGATGTTATTCATAGTTATGCAATACCTTCTTTAGGTATTAAAGTTGATGCTATCCCTGGGCGTTTAAATCAAACGTCACTTTTTATTTTAAGAGAAGGTGTTTTTTATGGAGCTTGCTCTGAATTATGTTGACGACTAGATAGAACTATATGGGGAATTCCTAATGTGTTCACAAGAATTTCGGACCCTTTTAGCATATTATTTGACGTAATAGTGTGTGAGTTAAGAGCAGGTCTAATAAGAACTTTAATTAAGATAAAAAAAAAATATATTGTTTGAACCTCCTTGAACAGAGACCTATTAAAAATAGAAACGCTTAGAGTAAAATTTAAGCTTCAGTTAAGTATTAATGTGTCGCAGTTTGCATTAATAGAGTGAACCTATCAAAAAAATAGCTGAAGGAGCACAGATATTATGAGAATTAAAGAAAACGTAATTATAAATTACTGATTACCATATAGAAGTAAGCTAGGAAACCTCGGAAATTTTTACTGCATCCACCAAGCCTCAAAATTTTATTCACGAAGAGTAAGTTTTAGTAATTTTACTTTACTGATGCGCGGGGGCAAGATTGTGACCAAGAACTTTATTTATGAAGTTCCAAATTCACATGCCAAGAGATATGGAATGTTAAAATACTTTAGTAGTCTAGCAAACACGACTGCATCAAAATATCATATTAGTAATGCACAGTATATTTTTGAAGTAGGGAAACAAGTTAAATCTGAACTTGAAAAAGGAAAATGGATCAATTTGGAACTAAAGAAAAAAATTGCTGAAATAATATCTAATATTCAAAAAGACATTGCCAGAGAAACATTTAATCTTAAGGGTCCTAATGACAAAAATGAAGGGATTAAGCTAATAAAAAAATGAGCTCATAAGCTTATTTTGCATGTCTATGTTGTTGAAGAACTTTCTAAAAAAAGAGGTTCTAAGACTCCAGGACTAGATGGTATGGTTTTAGTAGAAAGTAGCACTCTTAAAGAAAAAATTAAAATAGTTAAACAACTCAAAAATTGAAAGGATATAAAACCTCAACCTGTAAGGCGAATCTGGATTCCAAAAAACAAGAATGAAAAACGACCTTTAGTTATACCTAGTATAATAGATAGGTGTATACAATTGATGTGATTGATTTTATTAGATTCTATTGTAGAAAATAATAGTGACTCTCACTCTTTTGGTTTTAGGAAAGGACGAAATGCTGCACAGGCAATAGGTCATATACAGAAAAATTTACAATTTGTTAGAGATAATAATATGTTTATTTGGGATGCTGATATTCAAAGATGTTTTTGTTCAATAGACCATTCGTGAATATTGAAAAATATTCCTATTCCTAGCGAATGAAAAGAAAAATTGCGAGGTTGGTTAAAATCTGGAAGTATTATTATATCAAGGGATGGAGCTAGTAATATATTTGAATTTGAAAAGTCTTATAGTGGAGTGCCTCAAGGCGGCATCTTATCTCCATTATTAATGAATGTAGTGCTAAATGGGATGGAAAAATTAATGGTTAATACGTTACTAAATGTTAGTAGAAAAAGCAAAAAAATAGTAATAAAAAAAAAAACGAGAATAACTATTGGAGCCAAATATTCCGAAATTGGAGATTGTGGAAAAATCAAGTATCTAGATAAAAATATAGGTTTTTTTTACTGTAGATATGCAGATAATTTTGTTATAGGCTGTGCTTCTAGATGAATTTTAAAAGAAATCCAAAAGAAAATAATTAAATTTTTGCATTTACGAGGGTTATTTGTTAATAACTTAAAAAGTAAAACAATTCAATTTAAGGAAAAAATTTCTTTTAATTTTTTAGGATATAGTTTTATTAGATTAAGATATTCACCTTATAAAAGAGTTAAATATTTACAAAGTACCACACTAGAATATTGTTTAAAAGGGTGAGCAAGGCTATATATTTATCCAACCAATAAAAGCTTTAAAAATATATGTAGAAAACTTAAACTTTTAATCAGATACAATTATAATATCACAAGTTTTCAATTAATCAATAAATTAAATCCTCTTATTCAAGGATGATGTAATTATTTTTGTCTCTGTAACAGTTCAGGTACTAGAAATTCTTTAAGATTTAGAATGTGATTGGATCTTAAAAAATGAGCGATTCGCAAACATCCTAGAGTTGGAAGACGCTGATTAATGAAGCAATATTTTTTAATATCAGATTTATCGCAGACCCATGAATTATCAGATTTAGCGAGTAAAGCTATTGAAGATAAAATTAAATGATATAAGCTGGATAAATGAACTTTTTATGGTTTAGCTTTTAAAGATATTAAAGGTCAAAGATATGAAGTTCCTAAAATTAATTGAGCACATTTTCCTAATAAAAAAGTAAAAACAATTGTTGCTTCAAGTTTAGTTCCTAGTACATCGTTATTAAATACTAATTTCTATTTGAATAAAGAAAAATGACAAGTAGAACGAGATAAGCGCAATAGAATACGTATCGATAATAATTTATGAGAGAAATTATATCAACGAGACAAAGGTGTATGTTATTTTTGTCAGCAATATTTAGTAGATAAGCAAGCTAACTCGCCAGAAATTGAAATACATCATAAAATTCCTTGAGCATATACTCAAAATTCTAAAATTAGTAATTTAGTATTGGCACACAAAGAGTGTCATAAAGCATATCATCATATAAATCCTGTGAAAGCTACTCTTAGAAAAATAAGTTTTTCTAAGAACAGGGTTAAACTCCTAAAAGATTAAATGAGTCCCAAGTTTTAAATTCTAGGAAAAGAATCCGCTGTGGTCTTGAAGAATTCTAACTTGAAACTATGGTAGAGCCTAGTGCATTGAGAGGTGCTTGTTAGGATCATATGGGGGCTTTTCTCGAGAGGGGAATTTCTATCCAAGTGGAGTAAATCATGCTGCTATGCCTATTGTTATTGAATCGATATTATTAGATAATTTTATTGCTTGAATTTTTGTTAAGCTTTTTAATTAAGTAAAAAAACGCAACGACAATGATATAGAAATGTGTAGCTTAAGTTAAGGTAAAGCATAAAATTTTTAATTTTAAAAATCTAAGTTCGATTCTTGGCACATTTTATATTGATAAACAGGATTGTTTTATGTAAATGAATTTTGAATTATTTCATGTATTAAAATTCAAATTAAATTTAGTATTCTGACAATTATTTATGCTTCATTCATGATTATAAATAGTGCAAATGAAAATTCAAAGATCTAATTTTTTATGTATGAAATTGATAAAGATGCACCATTGTGATTCTATGTGAATGTTGTAGTAAACTTAAATTTAGACTAAAAAAAATAAGTAACCTATGGTTTAAAAACTTTTAGTTTTATTAATTAGAGTTTTTGCTTTGATGCCAATTTTTTTTAGTTTGTGAAAAAAGTTCAAGCTTTTTGAATTATAAATAATTGTATTATTTTATTGTTACCACTTTGTCCAATCTATTTTCATATGAAAATTTAGTATTTTATTTATTGCATTTAAAAAAAATTCTGCCAAAAAAATTTAGACGTCGCGCGACGAAACATTAATGTTAGGTCTTTACCGTATTTTTAAGTTTCTGTAACAATTAAAAAGTAAACTTAAAGAAAAATTATTGTTAAACTTATAATATAAATTGAAACATCTTAGTAATATTATAATAAAATTTAATCAATCGATTATTTGAAAATAATAGTGAGTAAAATCAAATAAAAAAGTTTTGTTTTTTTATTTGTAATTTTTTTAATCAATGAAATTGAAAAAGTTAAATCTTTAAATTTTTTTCTATTAAAATAATCAATTAAAAAAACGATCTTGTTCGTTTTTTATAGAAACTATTTCTTTCTTTACTATAATGTTTTTTTTGAGCTATAGTGTATGAGTATTGTGAAAAAAAATATTTTTATAATTAACATTATATTTTGAATTTGAATGTATACAGTTAAGACATAAAAAAAATTTATAACTAAATGCCTTTTGCATAAGGAATCTGCAAGTTAAAAATATTTGCAAATTTAAATAAAAATTATTTAAATTTTTGTAATAAAATTATTTATCATTTAATATCATATTTATATATTATATTCTCTGTCATCTAAGTGTATTTAAAAATACACTTTTTTATATCATTAAATGTAAATTTATTAGTAAATATTTTTAAACCCGAAACTTTGTGATCTAAGTAAAAACAAGTTTTTTATGATAATTAATTCTTGTAAAATTTAAAATTCTTATTTTAAGAATATTCAAAATAAATTAAGTATTAGCATACAAATTGACTGAAGCCGTATATGATGCAAAATATTGGTCTGATTTTTATTTAGGAGCGAAAGACTAATCAAACAAAGAAGTAGCTGGTTGTTTACGAAATTTATCTAAGTAAAGCGTTGTGAATATTAAATTGTCGGTAAAGCTGTTATTTATATCTTAACTTTCGTATATATAAAACATTGAACAATAATTTAAAAATAAACAACAGTGAGATTTTAAGTGTAAGATTTAAAATCTAGAAAAAAAAAATTAAAATCGTTTTTTAAGGTTTAAAAATAATTTTTAAAGTAGTTAAAGATATTTTGTTTTATATTAATAAATATGTATCTAATAGGCTTAGAAGCAGCCATTTATCAGTAAAAGCGTTTTAGCTTTTTAGACTTTTTAAATAATATTAAAAATATTAAAAATATCAATCACAAAAAAAATACCGAAATAACGAATTCTTTTGACAATAAACGATATCAAAAAGAATGGTAGTAAACTAATTTGTTAAAAGATTACTTATAATTGAACAAAAAATAAGTAATAAACACAAATGAAATAATGCAGATATTAGTAACGTAAATTATGTTAAATTCATAATCATTTATAAGTTTAGGTTTTCTATTTAACTATTTTTTTTTAAGAGTAAATCGGTCTATAAAAAAATAATGAATATTGTATTTGATTAGTTTTATCCGTACCAAATCTAATGTTAGTGACTTAAAAAATGATTAGAAAAATTAAATTAAAGGAACTCGGCAATTTTTTTTTTATTTGAAAAAAAAAATTATAAATTTAAAAATTTTATAAATAATTTTAATATTAACGACAACGACTGTTTAGTAAAAAGTGCGACAAGAAGTTGCAATACGTAATCTGTAGTACATTCATTAATGTATATTATAGTGCTTAATCCAATTTAAGTAAGTCTACTCTAACATGTGAATATAGTAATAACTTGATATGAAGCTTAGAGAATAATGTAAGTAATTATGGGAAGAGACCCGCATATATTACTGCTAGACTAAAAGTTAATCGATCAGCGTAAGCAAATCATACATTATAAGGCATCGTGAAAACAGGCATACGAAAAGTCTCTGGCGTATGATATAGTAGCGTAATAGTGCTTTTTATACTATTATCAATTGGACATAATACTATCGGTGTAGAGTATGAGATCTAATAACTTTAATTAAAGTGTGTAGTGTAGAACTTGGTAAGCCTATTAATTGTTGGAGATTATGTCTTTAACTAGAGACACAGCAATGTGTTTTATAAGTTAATAGGTAGAAGATAATACAGAAAGCAAATGTAATACTGTAACGGTGTTAATAAAAGTGAAAGCTTTAGTCAACAAACTGCTGACTTGTATATATGGCGAATTTAGTTACGATGAATAAGAATTAATGATATTATAGATAATATTTATCTAGTATAACGTTTACTCTATTTAGTAATAATTTTTACACATAAATAAATCACATAATAAGTAAAGAAGAAATATGAAGTATAATATAATAAATTGAAAAGACTGTCATGAATCGACTTTAAAAATTCAACATGAAATAGTAATAGCTTAACAACAAAATGATAGAGAGTTAGTTACGAGTTTACAACAGAAATTAGTACAAAGTTTTGGTGCACGTGCATTAGCTATAAAAAAAGTAAATAATAATAAAGGAGGCAAAACTCCAGGTGTAGACGGTGTAGTATGAAAAACACTTGATGATTTATTGAAGGTTATAGTACAGTTGAAACAATTGGAAAAGTATCGAGCTAAACCGATTATAAAAAGGTAACAATTTCTAAGTCTTACAGAGTGTGCCGTCTAATGCATCAATCGCCAATGGGAAAAATTACTTATAATTTGTACCCATCAGTATATACACTTTCTCTTAATCCTAAGAGTACTGTAAACCATACTACTTACCTGAGAGGGTTAACTTCGAAAGAGACCACAGCATGTAGTAAAAGGGAAATTGAAAGAACATTTTCCGAGGTATGGTGTCCTATGGACAAGATAATAAATCTCTATAATCCTGTGGCGGGGTCAAATATCCCACTATGTTGAAAGATGTTAATTTCTATGTCTTAACGTCTTTTAAGTGTACAAAACAGCCAGCTGAAAGAATCAGATTAGCAGGAGAGAGTCCTAAGGTTCACAATCGACGATCGATAGCAGAATTCGGGATCGCCCGAAGCACGGAAGTGCCGGGGCGACGGAGGGTTCATAGTACCACACGCATTTGTGGGAAGGGACCTTGCTTATCTACTTTGAAGATACCTGTGCTTTAGGGTATAGACTATCAAGAAGAATTAAAAATACTTAAATTAAACTTAGAATTTTTATTATTAGATGAAGTAAGAGCCATATGCAGTGAAAGCTGCACGTACGGTTCGGGGTCGACTTACTGAGTTAGGCCACTAAGAGACAATCACGGCTTAGAGCCAAGCAGAAAGGATTATGTCCTGTATGTTGTGAGAGTTTGAATAACAAAGAGGATTTAGAAATTCATCATGTTTTAGCCAAAAAGGATGATGGTTCTGATGCATTTCGAAATCTAAAAATTCTACATAAAGTATGTCACAAACAAGTAACACACTCAAAATGTCATAAGTTAAAAGCTGCTTGGAAGAACGAGAAAGTATCATACAAATGAAAAACGTTCAACTGAGTTAGATCGTTGGAGCCGTGTGATGGGAAACTATCACGTACGGTTCTCATGGGGGGAAAGTTTGCAAAAACCTACCTATCCAACTCATAAAATTTTGCCAATTTAAAAATAAAGTATAAAATTTGACGTTTGCTCAATGTTTAATAATTAATTTAAAAATTATTTGTTTTTAAATTTTTGATTTATTAAATCAATAGAAGTTTTAACTATAAAAATTATAATGTAGCGAAATTCCTTGTCATTTAATTGATGACCCGCATGAAAAACGTAACGATTGTTTTACTGTCTTTAATTTAAATCTAGTGAACTTTTAATTATTGTGCAAATACAATATGTTTTCTGGCCAGACAAAAAGACCCTATGATTCTTTACTAAATTTTTTTAATACAGATTCTTTATTGTAAAAAAAGAGTAAATGGTAACTCTTGGTTTCGATGAAACACCATTTTATTTTATGGGATATTGTTTATTTATTTCTTATAATTTTAAATATTCATGAAAATTAGTTAGTTTGCTTGGGGTGAGAACCGGCTAAACAATAACGCCGGAGAATTAAGGTGAAATTTATATAAAACTTTTTTTTTGCTTGATTATAAGACAAAAGTGTCAAATAACAACGAAAGTTTATTTTATTGATCTGATGTAATAATTGTAAAATTTTTATCACTTAACTAACTTAGAAACTCTAGGGATAACAGCCTAATAATAATTTTAAGATCTTATTAATGTTATTGTTTAGGACCTCGATGTCGACTCATCATATCCTGAAATTGTAAAAGAATTCAAGGGTTTGGCTGTTCGCCAATTTAAAATGGTACATGCGTTGGGTTAAAAACGTTGTAAAACAGTTTGGTTTTTATCTACCAGAAACTTTTTGAAAAAAAATATATTTTTAAATTAGTACGAGAGGATTTTTTAAGATTAACCTATAGTTTTATAATATTATATAGCCACGTTAATGTATAAGCATTAAATGTTGATTTTATCAATACATGAAATGTCTTTTTATTTTTTTTCATGAACTTTTTATTAGATTAATAAAAAAATTGGTCTTTCATATTTTTTTACAAAAAAATAATTTTAATAATGAAAATTTACAAAGCCAGTCATTTTTTTTTTCATATGAAATGTCGCTTAAGGCGACAAAAATAAAAATAAGCATTGAATTTTGAATGTATTATTATTATTAAAAGAATACCCAAGCCAGGTTAAAGGGGTTTGTTTGTAAAACAAATGATATAATCTACATAGGTTCAAATCCTATTTCTTTTAAAATAGTTTTATTGTTAGGTAAAGTTTAAAATAAAAAATTAAATTGATTTTTTTTTTGTAAATGAGACAACGAATATGTTTGTGTGTCATGAGGTGTTAAGTAGGATTGGAGTGAACTACTCTACATTCTGGGGCGAGGGGTGAGGTCATTAGGTTTAGGTAGACTCGAAAGGAGTGTGTTGAACATAGCATACCTGTTAGAAGCCAATTATGCTTTAAGTGTGTGTGAGATAAATTGGCAAGACTTTCTGTCTAAGGTTAAGGGATATAAGGTAAGATCCTCTTTTCGCGGGGTAGATTTGTATGTATTGGGTTTATAAGCGTACTAAGTCTTATGTGAGCATTAAAAACTAAAGCCTTTGTAGCTTATCAGCTTATAATAAGTAAGATTAATCCATACAAATTTCAACCTAAGAACTGATATAAGCCTACTTTGTATACCATGAGATTACTTAAGTTCAGTAATGAATATGGTAACACATTTAAAGTCAAGTATTGAGTTAAAAGTGTGGGGTATAGGAAATTCCATGATTGTAGGAAGACTTCTAGTTGGGGAAATTTTGAATAGAAGACATGTGCGGCGTTTCGCTGTATTGTTTGCTTGCTTTTAAGCAATTTACTCGTTATTATCTATATGATATTAGGCTTAGTGATTTATTTTGGTCTTAAAACACGCAGCTCCGATCGAATTCAAAAGGAAACAGTTGGAAGCGGTTGTGAGTTCCACCTAGATTTAAGATTATTCGGCAAGTTAGGACCACTACGTATAGGTTTACAAAGTTGATACATAATGGCTGTTTTACTATAATTGGTGTGCGTTATCAAAGTGGCAAGGACACATCAACAATGTGACTTTCGTCCAGTGTCTTTCGGAAGCTCTTAATCACCAGTGTTAGTTACTTTTCTCAGGGTGTTTTCGCTTTGGCGGATATTATGCAAGGTGTTAAGGTGGTCAAACGCGGGAGATACGGAAATACGCGATACTCTAAGGCCCTAAAAAGCTATGGGTACGGAGCCACTCTATTAGAGGATGCGGTTCCTTAAAAGGTGGCTGGCGTTCGAATTTATTTAATTTGATTTGCTGGCGAGCTTAGTGATGGGAGACTATCACGCTGGGTTCTGAGGGCAACGGGGTTGTTAACTTCTATTATTGTGTAGGAAGCAAATATAAAGTCATGAAGGAAGTCAAGAGTCTGGAAAAAAAAGGTAATTTTCAGGGGAGAGTCGTATGATGGGAAACTATCACGTACGGTTCGGGAAAGGGTGTTGGTTTTCCTAAATGGAAATAGAAGGGAGCCACTCATCTTAGTTCATATAGTAATAGAAAGAGAATGTTTGTAGTTTAAATAGCTCTTAAGGGTAGAGCGTGAAATTGAAAATTTTAAGGTTAATGGTTCGAGTCCATTTTTAGACACCGAGTAAGATCTCGGTTTAAAAAAAACTATTCTTTAAGAAATTATATTTAAATCAAAAACTTTAAAAAGAGATATTTTTTAATAAGTTTTAAAAATAAAAGAATTATATCAATTAAACATCTTATTTGTTAATGTTTCTTATTTATAAATAATAATTTTTTTATTTAAATTTTTATATGTTAATTTTTAGAAAACAAATTCAAAGACATTCTTTTCATTTAGTTGATTTTTCTCCCTGACCTTTTTGTTTAGGGATTGTAATGTTTATTATTATATCAGGTACAACACAATATTTTCATGGTTATCAAAAAGGAGAATTAACACTTTTTGTTGGTCTTTTTTTATTTTTTAATATAATCATTCAATGATTTAGAGATATAAATAGAGAAGCTACTTATGAAGGTCATCATACAGGTTTAGTTCAAAAAGGTTTAAGGTATGGAATTTTATTATTTATTGTTTCTGAACTACTTTTTTTTTCTGGATTTTTTTGAGGATTTTTTCATACTGCTTTGTCACCTTCTATAGAGATAGGTAGTATTTGACCCCCTAAAGGAATTGTTGTTTTTAATCCTTGAAAAATTCCTTTTTTAAATACTCTATTGTTATTACTATCTGGTTTTTTTGTAACTTGAACTCATTTTTCATTATTAAAAAGTGTATCGAATGAAGTTTTTTTTTCATTAATAATTACTCTTTTTCTTGCTGTAATTTTTATGATTTTACAAGTGATTGAATACTGAGAAGCATCGTTTTGTTTTTCTGATGGTGCTTATGGTTCAATTTTTTACATTATGACTGGATTCCATTTTATTCATGTTTTTGTAGGTTTTATTTTTTTAATGTATTGTTTTTTAAAATTTTATACTTATAATTTTACTAAACAACACCATTTTGCTTTAGAAGCTGCTAGTTGATATTGACACATGGTAGATGTCGTTTGATTATTTTTGGGGTGGATAAACGCTGCGATATGGTTTTTAGTATTGCATACACATACATTGAAGAGTTTGATGACTTTTATTCGAATTAATCTTCGAAAAAGGCAGATAGCAGTTCATTCTCTTTCCATATTATATAAGGTTAAGTTAATAAACTTGTTACAGATTCAAGTCGGGCCAAAATCAACCGGGATTGAAGGTAATCAATCTGTATTAAAAGGGAACGATAAGTCGCACAAAAGGTCTTTCATCGAAGTATGTCCCCAATACACTGGTATAGAGAATACATATCAGAATTTGCAAGGACCTAAGTATAATAGCTTCATTGGCGACTTTAAGTTGCGGACAGTTGGGACTATACACGGAATTTATTATATGGAGGGATGACTTTCAACGAAGTTTAATCCTTTTAGAAGCGGGGTAAGAGTACGCAAATTTGGTGAGTATAGAAAAATAGATTCAAATACACCAAATTCGGAAGTACTTCATCTGCAACAAGCCTGGATTATGACAGAAAAATTGTTCAAGGGCTTCCAATTTAAGTTAGATAAAGTTTCGACGAAGGTAAAAGAAATTATTACCAAGGAGAAGTGTGTTAAGGTTTTAACTCAATATTTACAACATATTAAAAACTGTACGGACTTGAAGTACAAAATATTAAATAGCTACTCTATTATCCATGAGCCTTGTTTTCTTTTATATGCGTTTTCCAATGTAAGAAATCGATCTGTGGCATTGGGGATGGATGACATCCCGGTAACGAATGTTACTCTAGCCGGTATAGTAAAATTAGCTACTGAATTAAAAACACATAGTTACTCGGCAAATCCAGTAAAGAGGGTAATGATCACAAAACCTAATGGTGGTCAGAGGCCATTGGGAACAACCAGTGCCAAGGATAAGATCGCTCAAGTGGCAGTTTTACTATTACTTGAGCCTTATTATGATCCTAAGTTCTTAGACTATTCTCATGGTTTTCGTAAGGGTAAAAGTACGCATACTTGCCTAGATAGTATGTCTAAAAATTGAAAACGGGTGACCTGATTTATTGAATTCGACATTCAAAAGTGTTTTGATAAAATAAACCATCGTATACTATTAGGTTTATTGTGACGTAACATTAAAGATAAGCCTTTATTAGATTTAATTTCTAAATTTTTAAAAGCCGGTTATATTCATTTTTCTGGGTTATCTGATAGTGAATTAACGGCTAAACTAAGAACTCCACAAGGTTCTGTGCTAAGCCCTTTATTATCTAATGTTTATCTCCACGAACTTGATACCTGGTTCCATGAGGCTCTACGTCCTTTGTTTAATCGTCAAGGTTCGCTTGAGTATGTCAATAAACTTACCGGCAAATACATAAATATAGTAACTCAAACTCCAAAAGGCTCCAAATGAGCTTCAATTGAAAAACAAATAAATAACTTGACACCTCATGTTGGTAAAAATTATTTCCGTACATATCTACGTAGTATTCGCGTTTGCGGGGCACAAAAATTAGGTATAGTATACAAGTTGATGGACCCTCAACTGAGACGTCTTCACTATATACGTTATGCGGATGATTTCGTTTTAGGGTTTATTGGTCCTAAAACTGACGCATTGAAGATTCTTCAGATGATGATTGGTTTCATTCAAGGGACTCTCTTTCTTGATATTAATGCTGATAAAACTAGATTGAAACACCATTCGGATGGTATCTTATTTTTAGGATATAATATTTTGGGTAATTATACTTGGGATAAAGTTTTTAGCTCTATTGGTTGTAAAACAAGTAATAGCAATTTAAAGTTTACGATACCAATTAAAAGGTTAATATCTCGGTACAAAGTTCGTGGTTTCCTGCAGGTTGCCAGAAGAGGCAAAAATAAGGAACGAGTAGTAGCTCGTCGACAAGATAAATGAATATATTTGCATAGTGACTTAATAGTAGTTCAAAGATTTCGCGCTATTTTTAGAGGCCTTTTAAATTATTACGCAGGTTCTTGCAGGCGTTCTGATCTTTTAAAAGTGCTACATTTGTTAAAACGTTCATGCGCATTAACACTGGCTCATAGACATAAATTTAGTAGTATACGACAGGCTTATATACGATGAGGTTCTGAACTTACGGTTGAATCTGTTAACAAAAAAGGTAAAACGATCCAGGAGTCGCTTCCTATACCGTCCACGGTGGGAGGTGGTCGATTTAAGATCCAATCTATGCAAAAGATTTTAGATTTAAATTCTTATGATATTCCGTCAAGAACACCTGTTCTTCAAACGGTAAATTTAATTATGGAAACACCTGAACTTGACTGCTGTATTCCCAAATGTTCGCGAAAGGCAGAGCATTGACACCATATCGAGGCGGTACGGGAGCAAAGAAAACGAGAGGTCGCAAACAAAAAGTTTATGTTTGTACAACAGATTTTTGTATGTGCTTATCATCATAATCAAATTCATTCAGGTAAGTATGATGGAGTATCTTTGAGAGCATTGCCTGGATATGTTGTTGGTTGCATGGAAAATAATCCACATCATCATTAGTGAGTCCTTAAACAATTAAATACTAACTAATTGGGTTGTGAAGGAGCGCCGTAAAAAGTTATGTATAACTGATGCATCGAAAGATGCTTGTCCGGTGCGGATTAGCGCCTATTCCATGTAAATGGGGTAGATCGAACTAGTATTATGTATTGATTTATTATTGAGCTGGTTTTTAATGAAAAAATTCATATAAAAAAATGTTTTTAAATATCACTTTTATTTTTGTGCGTCGTCTAACGTAATTTACGCCCGCAGGAGTCTTACCAAGTGACATAGTCGTTTTGATATGGTAGTAAATATTATCATATTTGTCATAAATCATAGCACTTTCCCTATAAGGATTCTAACTGATTTTGGGATCACAACATGTGCAAGAAGGTTTACTGAAAGAATGTTTGCCAAGCTACTGTTTACTATGGTTAGATTAACGAATCTCAATCTTATGTCAGGGGTCTGAAATTTCCTTTTTAATGTGGAGTGATTAAAATTATGATGTCTTAAAGTTACCAAAGTGGCTAAAGCAGACAATCATTAAAAGTGAATTAATAAGAGAGAAATTTAAGGTAGATATTAGATGTGGATTAAAAGAATTCGGTATTCTCCAATACCTGGAAGGAAACGGGGAACTGAGGAATCGTAATTCTGATAAGTAGGAGAAGGGTTCTAGTCTTGTTTGGTTGGCTAATTTTGAGTTTTTGGGTTCTTATGAAAGTTAAGAGAAAGAGTGAGAGCCGCATGCAGTGAAAGTCGCTTTAGTGGTTTTGGGTCTACTAATAGATAGTATCCTTCGGGGAAGGGTTGGGTAGTTAGGCCATTTAATATTAAAATATTTTCTATTTTTTATCTTTACAGAAGAAAGCATTTTGTTTTTTATTAGTATATGCAATTTGTTATTTGTGTATAATTTTTATAAGAGTGCGCCGTCTAATGCAATTCACGTCCGCTAGAGTCTTACCAGCAGACATAGTCGTTTTAATATGGTAGTAAATACTATTATATTTGTCATAAATCATTGCACTTACTCAATAAGAATTCAAATTGATTTTGGGACCATAGCATGTGCAAGAAAAGGCTTACTGAAAGAATGTTTGTCAAGACACAGTTTACTATAGTTAGGTTAACGAATCTCAATTTTATGTTGGGGTTTGAAGTCCTTTTTTTAATGTAGAGTGACTTTAATTTCGTCGTTTTAAGATCACCAAAACTGTTAAAGCAAACAATCACTAGAAGTGAATTAATAAGAGAGAGACCTAAGGTAAACATTAGACGTGAATTGATGGAATTCGGAATTTTGTGTGTTATGAGGTGTTAGGCAGGATAGTAGTGAGCTATTCTTCATCCTGGGGCGAAGAGTGGAGGTCATAAGGTCTAGGTAGATTCGAAAGGAGTGTATTGAATATAGTATACCTGTTAAAAGTCATAGATGCTCTAAGTGTGTGTGAGATAAATTGGCAAGATTACCTGTTTAAAATTAAGCGTGAGTACGTTAAAGGATATATGGTAGGACTTTTTCTGAATGAGGATAGACTTGCATATATTGGGTCTGTAAGTCCATTAGATCTTACTGGTGTATCGTAAGAATAGAGTCTTATAGTTTACCTGCTTACAATAAGTAAGATTAATCTATGCAAATTCCAACTTAAAGACAGATAAAAGCTTTCTAAACATACCATGAGATTACCTAAGTTCAAAAATGAAGAAGGTAATTTATTGGTTTATGAAAAATTCATGACTGTAGGAAGATTTCCAGCTGAGGAAACCTTAAATAAAAAGCATGTGTGGCGTTTCGTTGTATTGTTTGCTTGCTTTTAGGCAATTTACCCGTTATTATCTATATGATATTAGGCTTTGTGATTAATTTTGGTTTTAAAACACGCAGTCCCGCTCGAATTCAAAAGGAAACAGTTGCTAGCGGTTGTGAAAGTCGGTTGCGAGTTCCACCTAGACTCAAGATTATTCGGCAAGTTAGGACCACTACGTATAGGTTTACAAAGTTGACACATAATGACTGTTCTATTATAATCGGTGTGCGTTATCAAAGTGGCAAGGGCACCTCAATAATGTGGCTTTCGTCCAGGGTCTTTTGGAAGTCTTTAATCACCTGTGTTAGTTACCTTTCTCAGGGTGTTTTCGCTTCGGCGGATATTATGCAACGAGCTAAGGTGGTCAAACGCGGGAGATACGGAAATACGCGATACCCTAAGGCTTTAAAAGGCTATGGGTACGGAGCTACCTTGTTAGAGGATGCGGTTCTTTAAAGGGTGGCAGGTGTTTGAATTTATTTAATTTGATTTGCTGGCGAGCTTAGTGATGGGTAACTATCACGCTGGGTTCTGAGAGCAACGGGTTGTTGACCTTTATTACAGTGCAGGAAGCTAATATAAAGTAATGAAGGAAATTAAGAGTCTGGAAAAAAGGGTAATTTTCAGGAAAGAGCTTTATGAAGGGAAACTATCACGTACGATTCGAGAAGGGTGTTTGGTTTACCTAACTGGAAACAGAAGAGAACCATTCATCTAGTTTATAGGAAAAGACCTCAAAAGGAGATAATCTGCAAGAAATGAAAAGAATGATGAATTGTAAACCGGTACTTTTATGTAAATTATGTCACCAAGATGTACATGCAGGTAGAAATAATGGTAAATCGTTTAGAGTAGTAAGTAAAGAGTAAATCAGAGAGCCATATGCAGTGAAAGTCGCACATGTGGTTTTGGATCGACTACAAGATGTTAACCTTTGGGGAAAGATTGGGTAGTTAGGTCACATCAAATAGTTGATAATTTTTTAAAAGAAAATTATAGTTTGAAATATAAATTTTTAAACGAAATTCGAAATTGTGTATCTTCTTCTATAAAATTGAAACATAAATATTTTTTTTTCGTATGTTTGAAAAAAATAAAACTCATAAATTGAAAACGATCCTTAGTTAAAACAAATCGCCATTTATGAACCTTAAATGTATTTAATCTATATGTTTCTTTTTTTAAGACAAAATCAGAAAAACTAAATAGATTAATTTATTTAAGTAATTTAGTTACAAATTTGTGAGATTTTTATATAAATTATATTTCATTACGTTTTATGTTTTTAACCCACTTATTTTTTCTCCGCCCTATTACGATAAAACATTGTTTTGAGCTTTACAAAAAGCATTGTTTTCAATTTTTTTTTAAAATAAAAAAAAAAAAAAAGAAATATAAAAAAAGATTACCTCGCCGTTTTCGTAAACTTAGTTTAAAATATTTAGCATATTCTGGCTATTTTATTTTTTTTTATAAAAAACATGTTATAAAAATATATCATTTAATTTGACCATTAACTTTATCTCGTATAGATAATGACTTATCTATTTTCAAATTAGGTTTAATTTTTTTTCCTATAAAATACATATTAACTTTTAATTTTAAGACATTATTATTTGTGTCATTAAGATGAAAATGAAAAGCTTGTAAACTAAGGAAAAGAAAATGAAAAAAAAAAAAGTAATTTTTTTACTGTTTTTGTTTTGAGTTTAATTAGTTGTAAACTCTCGATAGTTAAAATTTAAGATTAAATTTGTATTGTTATATTGTTAAATTAAATATAAGTAAAGAAACTTATAGTTAGTTATTATAAAGTAGAAATTTTTTTTTATTTAAGCATGATTTATACTTTTTAGTAAAATTTCAAGTAAATCTATAATCGATGTATTTTCAACAATATTTATTGGTTTTTATCGTATGTAGTTCTTTTTTTGGTGCTTTTCTTATTTTAGTTATTCCTTTTTATTTTCAAAAAATATTACGAATTGTAACTTTATGGATTTCAATTATTACTTTTTTAGTAATAATGCTCATTTGAATTTTATATGATATTCAAGTTTGTTATTTTCAATTTTTATTTAATTTTGAATGATTTTTTTTTTTTGGTGTTTCTTATGCGGTAGGATTAGATAGTATTTCCTTGCTATTTTTATTACTAACAAGTTTTTTAATTCCTATTTGTATTTTGACTTCGTGTGGCGTTTTGCTGTATTGTTTGCTTGTTTTTAAGCAATTTACCTGTTATTATCTATATGATATTAGGCTTAGTGATTAATTTTGGCCTTAAAACACGCAGCCCCGATTGAATTCAAAAGGAAACAGTTGGAAGCGGTTGTGAAAGTCGGTTGCGAGTCCCACTTAGACTCAAGAATATTTGGCAAGTTAGGACCACTACGTATAGGTTTACAAAGTTGACACATAATGACTGTTTGATACTAATCGGTGTGTGTTATCAAAGTGGTAAGGGCACATCAACAATGTGGCTTCCGTCCTGTATTTATCAGAAGCCTTTAATCACTAGTGTTAGTTACCCCTCTCAGGGTGTTTCCGCTTCGGCGGATATTATGCAACGTGCTAAGGTGGTCAAACGCGGGAGATACGGAAATACGCGATACCTAAGGCCTTAAAAGGCTATGGGTACGGATCTATCATATTAGAGGATGCGGTTCCTCAAAGGGTGGCAAGCGTTTGAATTTATTTAATTTGATTTGCTGGCGAGCCTAGTGATGGGAAACTATCACGCTGGGTTCTGAGGGCAATGGAGACTAAGCTAAGTGTTAGCTCATTGGCTTGTTTGGTAATGAACATCATATGCTTAATATGTTGACCCCTACATGGTATTCAATTCAGTTTTATTTAAAAGAATATTTAATATGTTTTTTATTGTTGGAAGGTTTTTTAATAAACATCTTCTTAGTGTTAGATATTTTTTTATTTTATATATTTTTTGAAACAATTTTATTGCCTATATTCATTATAATTGGTGTTTGAGGTACGAGGGAACGTAAAATTTATGCTTCATATTTGTTTTTTTTATATACACTGGTTGGTTCTTTATTTTTCTTAGTAGCTATTCTTTTAATTTTGTTTCAAATAGGATCTAGTAATTATCAACTTTTATGGTATATACATTTTAGTGAAAAAAGACAACTAATTTTATGGATTTTTTTTTTCTTAAGCTTTTCTATAAAAATTCCAATGTTGCCTTTTCATTGTTGATTACTAGAAGCTCATTGCGAAGCGCCCACAGCAGGTTCTGTTATTTTAGCAGGAGTTTTACTAAAACTAGGAGGTTATGCTTTTCTTAGATTTTCTATTTTATTTTTCCAAGAAGCAAGTATTTTTTTTGCTCCTTTAATATTTACATTAAGTATTTTAGCAATTATCTATGCCTCATTAATGACTCTTAGACAGATTGATTTGAAAAAAATAATTGCATATTCATCTATAGCTCATATGGGATTTGTTACTTTAGGAATTTTCAGTTATAATATTTATGGTCTTGAAAGTGCATTATACTTAATGATTAGCCACGGTTTAATTTCGAGTGGGTTGTTTTTATTGATAGGAGTTTTGTATGATCGTTTTAAAACAAGAGTATTAAAATATTTTAGTGGTTTGACTTTAAGTATGCCGCTTTTTATTATTGTATTTATATTTTTTTCTTTTTCTAATATTGGATTTCCTGGTACTTCAGCATTCATATCAGAATTTTTAGTATTTTTGAGTATGGCTCAATTAAATTTTTTTATTGTATTATTAATAAGTTTAGTACGCTAAACGTAGTTGTTACTATGGAGTTGTTTGAAGTGATAAAATTGTAGTGATTGGGTTAGATAAAAAAGAAGAGGAAGAAAATAAGAGATAGAAATTTTGAATTAAGTGAAAGAATTATGTTGTTTAAATATTATTTAATGGGTCATTTAAAACTAAAGGTTTCATTCTTTTCGAAAATAGTGAAAGTTAAGCTTTGTTTTTCAACTGAAAAGAAATATGTTTTTGTTGAGAGTAAAAATTTACGGTAATGATTGACTTATGTTTTGAAATCTAGGTATTGTACATATAAATAATAGGAGGATTTTTGATTAAAAAGAAAATAAGTAAATCATAACTATAGGTGATAAACGTTTAAAAGGAAGATTTTTTATTTGTTATTATTTATATACTTAATAAATATTATTACGTAAGAAAGTTATCTTATAGTATGTAAAATAAAATATGCATAGTGATATAATTAAGAGCTGTATAATAAAAAACTATTGTGTATGGTTTAGAAAAAGAGTAACATGAGATTTTATTTGCGCGCCGTATGATGGGTAATTATCACGTACAGTTTTGAGGGCAACTAGCTAAACTAAGTGTTTATTCATATGTTTAATGTGTTGACCTCTACTCATATTATTTTAGTTCATAGTTTATTTTTAAGTGGTTGTTATACTATATGGTTAATAAATCGTTTATGTTTTGGTGTTTTAAAAACTTTTTATTTAATTAAATATCAAGATATTTCAAGAAGAGAATTTTTTTTATTTTTACCTTTGGTTTTTTTTATTATAAAATTAGGTATATTCCCAAATTCGTTAAATTTTGTTCATCTTAATGTGTTGGTTATTTTGGATTTTTGTATTGTATTGTAACTTTAGGTTATGTTTTTGCTTTATTGCGTATAATAAATACCTCTATATACTGATCTAAAATTATTATAAAAAACTCGTTTGGTGAAAAAGGTATACACAACAAATTTAAAATTTGTTTTCAAAAAGAAATATTGGTTCAAGTCCAATAACGAGTATTTGTCAAAAAATTATAATATTTTTATATTTGCAAATATAGTTAAAAGGTTATAACGAAAATCTTCCAAATTTAAGTTGCAAGTTCGAGTCTTGCTATTTGTACGTTTTTAAATATTTTTTTAATTTTAGGTTTAAATTGAATGCCATAAACCTGTTTATATACAAAATTTTTTATGGTATAATAAAATGAAAAAATTCATTTATGTAAAGGAAGTAGCTTAAACAATTAAAGCAGTGATTTTCAAAATCAAAAGATATAAGTGAGACTCTTATCTTTCTTGCGTCGAATGAGACTAAAATATTGCAAAAAAATGTTATTTGATGCAAAGATTTTTTTTCAACGACGCTTTATATAGAAAAAACTTTACATAAATAGTATAAAGCTTTTTAATAAGTTGTGGTTTTAAACTACTGGTATCTTATTCTAATTTTTTATGTTAAAGAAAAAAGCAATAAAAATTATTAGTGCGTAAATTGAATATGAGTGTTTTTATTTTACTATGATTTCAAAGTAATTTTGGTATTGTAAAGGTTATTAATTATAAACATTTAAAATTATTTTTATAATATGAATATTACATTACAAAGTGCTAAAATGATAGGTGCAGGATTAGCTACTATTGGTTTAACAGGAGTAGGAGCCGGTATTGGGATAGTTTTTGGTAGTCTTATTTTAGGATATGCACGAAATCCTGGTTTAAAGCAACAATTGTTTGGATACACTATTTTAGGTTTTGCTTTAACAGAAGCAGTGGCTCTTTTTGCTTTAATGATGGCCTTCGAGTGCTGATATGCTTCTAAACTTACTATTTAGTTTTTATTAAAATAAAAACGAAGCTGTATTTATTAAATCCGGCAGGTGGGCGGATGTTAAATTTTTTCAATTTAAGATTTTTACAAAAATATCGTGACTTTTAGTTTGTATTTAAAAATTGAATTTAACGTCATTTGATTAAGAAATTTATTATACGTGAGTTGTAAAAGTTGAAGTTGTTAAAATATTATTTATTAGTTTTTAATCTGTTAAAATAAAAAAATATTAAGACAAATTGTAAACATATTTTTTTTCTAAAAATGTTTACTAGAAATAAAGTTATATTTATAAACGTGATTGTATTTTACAGTGAAGAATTTCGGGATTGCTAAAAAAAGCTATTTTCATAGTGATGCAATTTTTTTAGTATTATGTATTTTTGTGACGATATGTGATTAGGAAGTTTTGTATTGTTAGTGAAAGAAAAATGGTTATTGTTAAAATTAATAAATATAAAATAAAAAGAAAATTTATCCTGTTAGAAAAATATTGTTTTTTAATAGTATAAAACTTAATAACGGATAATAATAAAATAATAAAAAATCGTATCTTTAGAAACACTTAAGTATGATTTAGGAAAAGAATAACTGAAGATTAAAAGCTTATGTTATTTTCTAGTTCATTTGATACTTTTTACTTAATTTTTGTTTTTATAGTCAGATTATAATTAAATTGGATTAAAATATTTTTTTCTTTGATAGCTTAAATAAGACATAAAGCATGTTATTGTAAATTGTAGATTATATAGGTTAAAATCCTTTTTTGAAGTAGTGGGTAGGTGGATAAGTGTGTTTTTGTTTTTTTTTTAATGTATAATATAAATAAATTATCAAATTTAATTATTAAAATTAAATATCAATTTATTTCTAAACTATTAATTCAAAATGTATTATAATTTTATGTTATTTTATTTACGTTGATTTGAGTCTTCAAATCACAAAGATATAGGTACTCTGTACTTATTTTTCGGTGCCTTTGCAGGTGTTATCGGTACCATTTTTTCAATGATGATTCGAATGGAGCTAGATAATCCATCGGATCAATTTTTTGGATCTAATTATCATTTATATAATGGTGCGTTGTCTAATGCATCAATCGCCAATGGGAAAAATTACTTATAATTTGTACCCATCAGTATATACACTTTCTCTTAATCCTAAGAGTACTGTAAACCATACTACTTACCTGAGAGGGCTAACTTCGAAAGGGACCACAGCATGTAGTAAAAGAGAAATTGAAAGAACATTTTCCGAGGTATGGTGTCCTATGGACAAGATAATAAATCTCTATAATTCTGTGGCGGGGTCAAAGATCCCCACTATGTTGGTAGATGTTAATTACGTTATCTTAACGTCTTTTAAGTGTACAAAACAGCCAGTTGAAAGAATCAGATTAGCAGGAGAGAGTCCTAAGGTTCACAATCGACGATCGATAGCAGAATTCGGGATCGCCCGAAGCATGGAAGTGTCGGGGCGACGGAGGGTTCATAGTACCACACGCATTTGTGGGAAGAAACCTTGCTTATCTACTTTGAAGATACCTGTGCTTAAGGGTATAGACTATCAAGAAGAATTGAAAATACTTAAATTAAACCTAGATAAGGGTGAAAAAATAAAAAATCTTAGTCGCATTATGTCGGACCCCAATTTTCTAATTGCATGTTGGGTTAAGATTAGATCCAACAAAGGTAGTTTAACACCTGCTTTTGACGGATTTTTAGATGGAATTAAAATTGAGTGGTTTGAGGAGACCGTTTCTTCAATGAGAAAAGGAGGTTACGTTTTCAAGCCTGCTCGCAGAACGCACATAGCTAAGTCTAACGTATTTGTTTACGATTTATTTTGGACATAAGTCTAGATAAAAAATCTTGTTTTATAGTGCTGCCGTGTTTTTTCAAAGCACGCACGTGATGGATTTCAATATTCTCTGTGTTTCCACAAGTGAAACATGAACCAACTAGGTCAGTTCTACCTCTTGGTAACCGAGCATGTAATTTATCGACGAAGTTATCGTCATATGTCATAATATTAGGTTTATAGCTCGGTCGCTTGTAAGAAGGGGTGGGATAAATAACACTACCCTTCGCTTTAGGAACTCTTAAATTTTTACCATACTTTTTGAATACAGCCTTCTTAGTTTTTAAGCGCATTTTGGATGCAATCGTTAGTACACACGAATATTTCAGTAAGTAATGTATACTACCTAATAACTTGCCATAATTATTGGCCACGCTATAGTAGTTGGCTATACCCCGTTCAACCACTTTGTAATGTTCTAAAATTTGGTATAATTCTAGATTAATAAAACGTCCGTTTCTAGTAGGTTGACCATCAGCTTTTACATATCCTTTGTTTTTTAACTTTTGGATAATATCTTTTATAGGAGCATCTAATACAGGTCTAGGTACTATCCTAGACTTTCTTCCAATCTTATCTACTCTAATGGGCATTTTAGAAAGAGGAGTGCGATGTATTTTATATCCCAGAAAAGAAGCTGAACTGGTTTCAGCGTGTGTGATAAGAGTTTTAGTATCATTAAGAATAAGTTTTAATCTGTAATCAAGAAATTGGCGAATTTTTTCTTTGAGCGCTTTGGCATCTTGTTTTGAACCATCAACGCCTATTATGAAATCGTCTGCATATCTAAAATACCATAATCGTTTCCAATTAGGATCGTTAGCAATAGTCGACCTTAAAGTCTTATCTTTTGCTACTCTCCCATTTTTAGCATATTGTTTCCAGTACTCTTTGTTTTTTTGGCGTTTTAGCCCCTTATCAAATTGTACTTTTAGATTTTTTGTAACCCACTCATCAAAAGCATACATATAGATGTTAGCTAAAATAGGCGAAAGAACTCCACCTTGAATAACCCCAATACGCATTGGACTGATCTCATTGGGTTTGGATCTAAATCCTACACGAATATACTTGAAAATTAGGTCTATGAAGACATGGTCTTCCACTTTTTCTTGTATCAAAGATACTAAAATATGATGGTCAAGAGTCGGGAATTGTTGATCGATATCACCTTCAATATACCAACTTACAGATTTACACTTTTTCCTAATATCTTTCAAGGTGTCATGGCACCCTTTATTTGGCCTCCAAGCGTAAAAACAATCCAAGAATATAGGTTCGTATATGGTTTTCAAAAGAAAACGCATACCTTCTTGTACGATCTTATCTCTAGGAGACGGAATTGTAAGAGGACGAGCTTTGCCATTAGTGTAAGGTATGTCACCAAAAAGTTCATTTGGGCAAATACGATGGGCTTACGCTAAGATAATTTTCTGATCGCTTTATTAACTTTAATTTTCATTATTAGATGAGGTGAGAGTCGTATGCAGTGAAAGCTGCACGTACGGTTCGGGGTCGACTTACTGAGAGGATTAAAAAGGGCTTAGTGAGTTAGGCCACTTGTTATTACTAGTCATGGAATCACTATGATCTTTTTTTTCGTGATGCCTATTTTAATAGGTGGTTTTTCCAATTGAATGGTACCTTTATTAATAGGTAGTCCTGACATGGCTTTTGAGAGAAACCTGGTTTGCTCTAGTTACAAGATAAAAACACCAAAAGTGTTGGTTGTAAAAAACCCTAATCTCGGTGGGTGGTGTGAAATATTTATTAGTCTACGTACAGAAACAAGTTTTAAATGGCTATATATGAGTCGCTGTTGGCACAAAAATAGAAGGCGTTTGTGCGATGACACCTCAGCTTCAAAAATCTTTTTTAATAGGAGTAAGTTTGTCTCCAAGCTAAAGAATTTGAGTCTAATAAATAAAAGTTTTATTTCATCTTATCAACTAAAACCTGGTGGAAGTACTAATAAGTTCATTTGCAGATCTTTTAGTGTAAAAGCTAATTTAAAAAATCGGTATATGCAGTTTGAACGAAAATGTGCTAGAGAAGTTACAGTAGATGGCCGATCAGTAGAATTATTGATTGAGAAAATCAAAAAGAACGATGTCTTCTTAATGAACCTATATACTAATCCTAAAGTACAATTCGATATTTTTAATAAACAGAATTTGGAAAAAATTGAATCTATCTTGGAAGAGTATAATTTAACTGTAACAAAATTATTAATTATTAATCTTAATCGTTTAAACAAACGAGTTATACAACAAAATTTGCCAAACGATTTACAGAGACTTCAATGCTTATTAATAGAATCATTTTCTATTGCTGTTTATGCAATCCATTCTATTAAAACTGCATCTGGAAACACAACTGCAGGTGCAGATTCAATAAGGTTTAAATCTAAAGTCGAGTTTTTAAATGATCTACAAAAAGAGAGACTGATCAAAACTAAATATTTTTTTTCTAATAAAAGTATCAGAGTAAAAAAAGACTTACCGAAAATTGTAACTGACAATATTGCAGCAGACTCAAAATTAGCTGAACAACTTGAAATAGAGTATAACTTAAATCTTAAATTAGAGCTAATTAAAAAAGTTAACTTAAAATCTATTCGTAAAAATTATAAACCAATAAGTACAAAACGAATGTGGATTCCGAAAAGTACTAATAAGGCTAGGCCAATAGGGATTCTAAGCTTAAGAGATAGAGTGTTGCAAACAATTATACTTTTTGCCATTCTACCAATTGCGGAGTACCAATCAGATTCAAATTCTTTTGGATTTAGAGAAGACCGTAATCCACATCAAGCGGTTTCTATAGTCGCAAATTCTATCATAAGGTTTTCAAAAATTAATCAACCAACAAAAAGATCAAGTGTTAAAAAGGTTTCTGCCGAAATGTTTAAGAAATCAACTAGTCGCAAATTTACAATTAGAGGCGGAAATATCGGCGGAGTTAGAAAAAGTAAAAGACAATATAGAAAATTCTATTATGTGTTTTTCGACAAACTTCGAGAAAGTAAAAAAAAACAATATATTCCTTACACTAAATATTTAAACGTTGATATTGTTGGTTGCTTCGATAACATATCCCATAAAGCTATATTAGAATTAACACCCATTGCTAGCAAATACTTATTTTTATTGAAAGCGTGGTTAAAAGCACCTATAGTCGGTCCTGACTCAATGGGCTCAGAAAAAATCACTCGTTCTGAACCTTTATCTGGAGTTCCTCAAGGGTCTATTCTTGGTCCAATCATATGTAATGTCGTTTTAGACGGTTTGGAACAGGCTCTTTATAAAATTTGTTTAGAAAATTCTCATTACGAACTTAATCCTGAACAACAAAACTTCGCTAAGCAAAAACTTGGAATAAAGAGTTTAGTAGTCAAACGCGAAACCAATATTACTTGTGTTCGATACGCTGACGATATTTTAATATTTGGGCTAAGTAATCGAGAAATTTTCGAAAAAATTGAAAACGGGTTAGTTAAATTTTTAGAATATAGAGGTTTAAAGTTGGAAAAACCCACAGGTAATGTTAAGGTTTTTTGTCCAGGCAATTCCTTTAAATATCTGGGCTTTGAATTTTGTTTTCCAGATTATAAAGGCAATTCTAAAAAACTAAACAAAGGACGGTTTACAAAATATAAATATGATATCACTTCAATGTGCAACCACAGATATTCAGAATATCATCGCTCAAATCCATATATTATAATTGATTCTAACAAATTTGCTAAAATAAAACTCAAAGCTCGTAAACTATTTGCGAGAAGTTTGGCTAGCGAACCTTTAAATATGATTATTAATAAACAAAACTCGTTAATAAGGGATATTTGCAATTATTACAGCATTAGTCGTGAAGCTAGAATGCAGCTCGATTCGTTAGAACTCTTTTTTCATAAACAAATGTGGAAGACTGTTAAAAAAAAATTTGGTTCAAAACCAAAAAAAATATTTTTTATAAAATCGAAATTTATTCAAGAAAACAGGTTTTGTTATAAAAGGGCTGTACAATTGAAGTTTTCTGACATAAAACCTTACTCTTCGTTAAACATATTTTGAATTAACCCTTCACAAGAATTTCTAAATTTAAATAAGTATTTAGATTGGAAAGTTATAAATGAGCTAAATAAAAAAAAAAGAATAGGAATTAGCTTAAATCCTCTAAAGTATGATACTGCGTTTGATAAACAAGAATTACATGATATACTTATTGAACATCAAGATAAGTTGTGTCCAATTTGTTTCAAATTGTTATCCCATGATTCTACAAAAGAACTAGATCACGAACCGACTATATGGAAGTTAAGAGAAAATATATGGAAAAAATTACTACAATTAGTAAAAAATCGAATTAATAGTGAAGATTTGCAAATGCAATATAAAGTGCTACTCAATTTGTCAAAAACTTTAGTAAATGGTATTATTATACGCGAATTAGAATCTAATCTATTTTTGAGATCTGTTCATAAAAACTGTCATAAAACTATTGATCGTGAGCTTGTTAATAAAGAAAAACAATGGAGGTCTAATATTAGAAAACATTTGGACAGGCCTTTGTTCAAAGCGATTAAAGAAGTTCGCGATGGTATTAAAACAGAAATCAAAAAATATAGAAAATTAACAAAGTCTCAAATAAAAGAGATTTCATCTAAAAGAAATCTTTATCAAAATAATAATTAATCATTTGTAGATCTGGAAGCTGAAATTCCTAGTAATAGGTTCGTTCAGTTTTGAGCATGGATAATTTTTTGAATTGTCTAATGCACCCCCAGAACAAATAATTTAAGTTTTTGATTATTACCTGTTTCGTTTATTCTTTTATTGAGTTCTTCCTTAATTGAAATAGGAGCGGGTGCGGGATGAACTTTATATCCACCTTTAAGTAGCATTCAAGGTCATTCTTCTGTCAGTGTAGATTTAGTCATTTTATCTTTGCATGTAGCAGGTATATCTTCTATTGTGGGTAGCATAAATTTTATTACTACAATTTTAAATATGAGATCATTAGGTTTATCTATGCACAAAATGCCATTATTTGTTTGATCTGTTTTAATTACGGCTATTTTATTGTTACTTTCAGTGCCTGTATTAGCATCGGGATTAACTATGGGGCGAGCTTCTGCCGAAAAACAAACCTCTAAGCAGTACTGAAGTCTGTGAGGGTATCTTAGACCGCTCTTCTACCTACATGTTGTGGGCAGATTAGTGCAAGCAGTTCGAAGATATATGATGAATATGATTACGTTAAGAAACTTGATACTGTCCGATCTGACCTACGATGCCGGTCTATTCGCAGAAAATGCGGATATCACTTTTATACCACACCAGATTGCCGCATTAAGTCCTTTTGGTGTTTCAGTGGTTCGTGAAGACTCGCAAAGAGCGAAGCCAAGGATTGCAAGGCATCTAAGTTCATCAGCTTTGCAAAGAGCACATTATGTTTTAGGAAGTAGCGATATGCAATCTATTAAGCCTTTAATTGGTCGGAGAGATTTCTTCACGGATTGTAGAAGCGAGGTAATAGTATTGAAAGACAACGATTTAGTTAAAAGACCATCTGATACTATTGTAATCTACAATGAAGATGCGAAGAATTTTATCCTTAGTCTTAGAGAAGCGCCTCAGAAGGAGCGTATCCGGAAAATAGGTGTCCGCCTTTTTTCTGGAATAGATGCTAAATTATCGAGAGCCTCCCTAAAAGTCAATAAAGCTTTTACAGAAGAAGGCTAAATTAAAGTTTTATTTGAATATGATAAATATGTTACAAATTGTCAAAAAGATCCGTTTAATTCCAAATTGGACAATATATATCGTTTATTGTCAAATCCACATTTTTTATTATATACTTACAACATGATTAGAACTTGCAAAGTTGCGGGTGGGTTAGACACTATACCTACGGGTAATGTTACTTTAGCCGGTATTCTCAAATTATCCAACGATTTGAAGGCACATAAATATAAACCGAATCTTTCCAAAAGGGTGTATATACTCAAACCTAATGGCGAGCAAAGGCCGTTTGGAATTGCGAACACTCGGGATAAGATAGTGGTGCAGCAGGCACTTGTTTTATTGCTGGAACCATTATATGATGGATCTTTTTCTGAAAACTCTCATGGATTCAGAAGAAATCATAGAACCCATACGTGTCTTAATCACTTCCGACATAAAGTCAAACGCTCAGTTTGATTTATTAAATTTGATCTATCTAAGATGTTCGATAAAGTAAATCACCGTGTGTTATTGACTATACTTAGAAGGAGAGTCCGAAAAAAATCGATGCTTGATGTTATTTCTAAACTTTTGAAAGTCGGTTATGTCTCGTTATATTCTTTAAGTGACAGTGAGTTAGAGTTAAGGGAGGGATCTATTATATCTTAATGAGCTTGATATGTTTATTAAGAATCAACTAGAACCTAAATATAATGTTCCGCGAATTGATAAAATTAATGAAGATTATATGGGTGCGGCGTTTCGCTGTATTGTTTGATTGCTTTTAGGCAATTTACCCGTTATTATTTATATGATATTAGGTCTAGTGATTAATTTTGGTCTTAAAACACGCAGCTCTGATTGAATTCAAAAGGAAACAGTTGAAAGCGGTTGTGAAAGTCAATTTTGAGTCCCACTTAGACTTAAGAATATTCGGCAAGTTAGGACCACTACGTATAGGTTTACAAAATTGACACATAATGACTGTTTGACACTAATCGGTGTGTGTTATCAAAGTGGCAAGGGCATATTAACAATGTGGCTTCTATCTTGTATGTATCGGAAGTCTTAAATTACCAGTGTTAGTTACCCTTTTCAGGGTCTTTCCGCTTCGGGGCGGATATTATGCAATGCGCTAAGGCGGTCAAACGCAAGAGATACGGAAATACGCGATACCCTAAGGTCTTAAAAGGCTATGGGTACGGAGTTATCATATTAGAGGATGCGGTTCCTCAAAGGGTGGCAGGCGTTCGAATTTATTAAATTTGATTTGCTGGCGGGCCTAGTGATAGGAAACTATCACGCTGGGTTCTGAGGGCAATGGAGACTAAGCTAAATGTTAGCTCACTGGTTTGTTTGGTAATGAACATCATATGCTTAATATGTTGACCCCTACACACTACTCGTTTTACTGACAATGCTTGAGAGAAAGTTCTCAATGATGTTAAGGAGTTAACATCTGATGTCAACGTAAAAGAGCGGCGTGCCTCATTACGAAGATTGCGAAAGATACAAGGCGCTAGGGAAGGTATTAAATATTATGCTGTTGATCCTAATTATAGATGACTTGTTTATAATAGATATGCAGATGATTTTATTTTATGTTTTGTAGGACCTAAATCAGATGCTTTAGTAGTATTGCAAACTATTCTGTTTTTTATAGAATCAGAATTATACTTGCAGGTGAATATTTCTAAGACAGGTTTAAAGCATTATACTAAAGGAGTCTATTTTCTTGGTTATAAATTAGTAGGTGAATATGTATCGAAAATGCCCATTAATTCAGTTGAACGGTTTCAATCGAACACCATAAAGTTTAAAGTTCCATTACAAAAATTATTAAAACGTTATTCTAATCAGGGGTATCTTCAAATATCTAAAAAAACTAAGTGTATAAAATATGTAGCGAGGCGGTTAGATAAATGAATAATGCTTCCGTCAGATGTAGAAGTTATCCGGAGATTTAAAGCCGTAATCATTGGATTGAAAAATTACTACTTTGGATCAACATGTAGATCAACTTTATATGAATTGCTTTATTTACTAAAAAGAAGTGCTGCTCTTACATTAGCACATAGACACAAGCTGCAGTCTGCAAAGAAGGCTTTTAATTGGTTTGGTCGAGATTTGACTATGGAATCTGTTAATAAAAGAGGAAAAGAGTTTAGCATTTCCTTAGAAATTCCATCCCTTGCTGGAGGTGGAAGATTTAATATCAACACATCGGATTCATCTCTTTTATCATTCTTAGAAGTGCCAAAAGGCAAGTCTTTGCCTAAGACTTTAGGCGCTGTAGCCTTTGCTAGTGAGTTGCTATGTTGTATTCCATCTTGTCCTAATGCAGCTAGTGATTGACACCACGTTAAGCATCGGCGTAAGACTAAAAGTGCCACTGATAAAATTCAATCGGCTTTGGATATGGCTAGCAAACAAATTTCGGTATGCCATAAGCACCGTGTAGAAATACATTCTGGTAAATACAGTGGTGTTGCATTAAGGAAGATCGAGGGATTTGTTCATAATGAAAAACTTTAATAGGTAGAAAACTACTTTTATATATTTAGATAAGCTTTTTTGGAGCGCGATGGTGCGGGGAAACTTGCTTGCTATTGTGCGGACTAGCGCGGATTGGAGGTTGTATTCTCCGGTCTATCGAACTAGTATTTAATAACAGATCGTAATTTTAATACTTCTTTTTTTGAAAGTTCGGGTGGTGGTGACCCTGTTTTATTTGAACATATTTTTTGATTTTTTGGGCATGGGCGGCGTAACGTTCTATATAGAGACTTAAAGATATTACCTTATCTGAGCCTAGTTAAGCAAAAAGCGAGCTGAATCTAATGAATTCTAAAATGATTTGGAGGAAATGGATTAAATTATTAAGAGTCAAAGTTATATGAATGGTTGTCGAAGTGTATTGGTCGGCATTTAGGTTAGACTACCTTAACAGGAGCGCAAAGGGTTATAAGGCTGTGCCGTCTTATAATGAGGTACCCGAAACGCAAATTAGAAAAGCATGACAAGGTACGGACCACGTGAGAATTGATAATTTTTCAAAGGACAGCGAATATAGAGAAAGTGCGTCCTCACTAAAGATTGGTAAAAATTCTAGGTTAAGTAATTTACCATCTCATGTTAGACAGTATTCATGTAAAGTGAACACTGATTTTAGTGAGTGAGACAAAATATTAGATACCAATGTATCAAATTATTTTGGACAAGAGGCTGGTACTAATATAATTAATGATTTAGGAGGTCTTCATATTTTGAAGAAAGAGATCGAGTGTAGAGCTAAAAACTTAAAACCACAGTTAATTAGTGAAATAAAAAAAGATATTTGGCCAATGTTAAGATATAGTAAGGAAGTTCGATCCCTTGTTATGTTAAAACAAAAATATCTAGCTTTATTATCCAGTAAATACAATTTACATTCAACTCAAGTTAACCTACAGGTACTTAGTTGGCTAAGCAATCTTGACATGCGGATATTTGCTATCGAAACAGTATATAGATCTCCCGGGAGTAAAACTCCAGGAATAGATAATGTAATACTGAACAGAGAAAACTTGCTTAGCTTTCTTGATATCTTAAAGGAAAACTACTTATTAAAATATAAAACTTCTTCTGTACGTCAGGTACTTATACCAAAAAATACAAAAGGTGTCTTTAGACCGTTGGGGATTCCTACTATAAAAGATAGGATTATCCAAACATTATTTGTTCAGGTAATAGAACCTGTAATAGATCCTCATGCGGATGTTTATAGTTTTGGATATAGGAAAAGGCGAAGTGCTCACCAAGCAATTGGTGAGCTTAGTCATTTATTATATATACATCCTTATTCTAAAAGAAAGTCAGATAAAGTTCAAAGATATTTTTCTCACAGCAAATATATATTACAAGTGGAGATTAAAGGGTTCTTTGATAATGTGGACCATGAATTTATTTTGAATCAGTATCCCATGCCTAAGAAATATAAAGGTATTCTGGAAAGCTGGCTTAAAGCTCCAATTTCTTATCAAAATAAAGAAATGGAATTAGACAACGATTTCCCGCAAGGTAGTGTAATTGGACCATCACTAGCAAACTTTACTTTAAATGGCTTAGAGAGGTTTATTGTACCTACTCAAATCACGGCATTTGACCAAGAAAAGAGTGATTTTCTGGCAAATAGAGGTCAGAACTATAAACGGGGACAATCTAAAGTGCGGAAGACTTTGAGTAATAGAATAATTAGATTTGTAGATGATTTTATAATAATCTCTAATGATCAAAAAGAAATTTTTAAAGTGAAGGAAAATCTGAAAAAATTTCTGGATCTTCGAGGTTTAGAGATAAATGAAGAAAAAAGTGAATTGATGAAATGGAAAAATGGCACTAAATTTAATTATTTGGGATTTACCTTTCATTACATAAATAACGCATATCCTTCAAAAGTTACAGAGCAGAAGAAAGGTATAAAATCTTCATTGCGAGTTGGTCTTTATGTTTATCCAGTTAATGAAAAAGTACAAGACTTTAAAAGAAAAATAAAGAACATCTTAGTAAAAAATTTGAATTGATCTCCATATCGAATAATTGAAACAGTAAATCCTATTATTAGAGGTTGGGCTAGTTATTATGGAATTGGAACATTAAGGCAATTTTCTCGGTTAGATCATTTTATTCATTACCGGACTTGACGATATCTTCGAAGGAAATATAAAAAAGTTACTGTAAGTAAATTGTTAGAAAGGTATTATCAAGGAATTCCAACTCCTACAGGCCGGTCGTGACAATTTCATGGGATCTGAAATGAAGCTTCAACGAATTTAATATTGAAAAAAGGAAAAATTTCATGATTGATACTTCTTTGTAAAGTGTTGAAGCCTATGCCAGCACATATGTTTCGGGCTTCAAGCTCTGTTCTGAAAACTTCTGTTTATATTGATTCGCAGCTTTATGAAAAATGAGCTGCAGATCTGATTGCCAGACGGAATTCTGGCAAATCATCAAATAATTGAAGCGAGTTGTATAAGAAACAGAGAGGTATTTGTACTGAATGTGGTCAATCTTTAGGTTATTTATTAACTGAAAGTTTGGAGATACATCACATTAAACAAATCTCTAAATCGGATCTTAAAGATCCAGTGAATTGCTTGACAAATTTAAAGTTAATACATAAAACTTGTCATAGATCAATTCCGGTTTCAAAGTAAATCTTCTTGTCAAAAGCCGTATGCATTGAAAGGTGCTTGTACGGTTTTGTTTGGGGCTATAGGTGCGAGCCTATAATCTATCAAAATCCTGAGGTTTATATTTGTGCGGCGCTTTGCTGTATTGTTTGCTTGCTTTTAGGCAATTTATCTGTTATTATCTATATGATATTAGGCTTAGTGATTAATTTTAGTCTTAAAACACGCAGCCTCAATTGAATTCGAAAGGAATCAGTTGGAAGCGGTTGTGAAAGTCGGTTGCGAGTCCCACCTAGACTCAAGAATATTTGGCAAGTTAGAACCACTACGTATAGGTTTACAAAGTTGACACATAATGACTGTTTGACACTAATCGGTGTGCGTTATCAAAGTGGCAAGGGCACATCAACAATGTGGCTTCCGTCCAGTATATATCAGAAGCCTTTAATCATCAGTGTTAGTTACCCCTCTCAGGGTGTTTCCGCTTCGGCGGATATTATGCAACGTGCTAAGGTGGTCAAACGCGGGAGATACGGAAATACGCGATACCCTAAGGTTTTAAAAGGTCATGGGTACGGAGCCACCGTATTAGAGGATGTGATTCCTCAAAGGGTGGCAGGCGTTCGAACTTATGCCAAAAAGGCGGACATTACTGAGAATTCAAGCGTTCATCTTAATAAGCATAAGGAAGAGAATAAAAAAAACCCTAGACTAATGAATAACAAGCTTATTCATTTGATAGGGGACGAAGTGACACTTTTGTTAGCACATGAGCAAATCAAAAGTAACCCAGGTCAAATGACTAGAGGCTTTACTGGCGAAACGCTCGATGGTATTGATAGTGCTTGGTTTAAAAAAACGTCTAAACTCATTAAAGCTGGCAAATTTCGTTTTTCAGCTTCTAGGCGAATTTATATCTCTAAACCTGGAAGTAAGAAGAAACGTCTTTTAACTTGTGGGTCTCCTAGAGATAAAGTGGTTCAAAAGGCTATGCAGTTAGTTTTGGAACCTATTTTTGAGCCCAATTTCTTACTAAACTCTAATGGATTTAGACCCTCTAGGGGCAGTCATACGGCCCTTAAACAGATCAAAAACTGGTTTCATGACGTAACTTGGGTTATAGAGTCAGATATTTCAAATTGCTTTCCAACGCTGGATCATGGAATTTTACTTTCATTATTGAGAAAAAGAATTTCATGTGACAAAACTGTAGCTTTGGTTAAAAATTTGATTGAAACAGGTTATATAGACTTGAGTATTTTTGTTGAAAATAAGATCGGTGTTCAACAAGACAGTATACTTAGTTCTCTTTTATGTAACATTTATTTACATGAGTTAGACGTTTTTCTCTATAAACTCAAACTCGACTTTTCCTCTATACCCATTTTCAGACGCAAGCCCTACCCGGAGTTTACATATGTTACAAAATTGATTGCTATCACCGAAGATCTGAAAAATAAAAAAGAACTTATTAAAAGCAGGCGGAAATTACATAGTAAGGATCCTATGGATCCTAAATTTCGCAAACTCTTCTACGTACGATATGCGGATGACTTCATTATTGGTGTCACAGGAACCCACAAAGAGGCAAAACTTATTCTTTTAAAAGTGTGTAACTTTTTATCTAAAGAATTAAAACTAGATTTTAGTCTCCAAAAAATGAGTATAGTTAACTTTAAAAAGAAAACTATACATTTTTTAGGTACAGATATTTCTCGTATATCTAGGATTGAAAAGCCTATGCGTACGGTCAAACCCCGGACTTGAAAAACGAACCTAAAAGTGAGGGTTACCCCGAGAGTTAGTATGCACGTTTCTATTCGTAAGTTGTTAGTGCTACTTCATACGAATAAGTTTCTGAAACGAAATAAGTTTGGTATATATAAACCTACTGCTCTTCGTAGGATGGTAAATATGGATCATGCGTATATTTTAAGTTATTACAATTCAGTTTCGAGAGAATTACTTAATTATTATTCTTTTGTTGATAATTATAGTAGATTTGGTTCAATTGTTAAATACCTTCTTTTGCACTCATGTGCTTTAACATTGGCTTTAAAACATAAATTCAGACGTAAGTCTAAAGCATTTAAACGTTTTGGTGGTAAGCTAAAATGTAAGGATTCCGGTAAAGAATTCTATATTCCAGATAATTTTAGACGAACAAATAAGTTTTTCATTAATCTCTAACTTATTGATGAAATTATTTCTAAAAAATGGAATAATAAACTTTTTAGATCTAATATTAACAAAGCTTGTGTCATTTGTGGTGCATTTCCCGCAAAAATGCATCATGTACGTAAAATAGCACATTTAAAACAAAAACACTGAAGAGGTAAGATGGATTTTTTTACGATGCAGATGCCTTCCATCAATCCTAAACAAATATCACTTTGTAAAAACCATCATATTAGTCTTCATGCTAATAAGTTGACTGAAACAGAGATAATTGTCTTTATAGAAGGGGTTGAAAGACTTAGTCCATCTTCGTAATTTTATTTTCTTTATTTAATTTGATTTGCTGGCGAGCCTAGTGATGGGAAACTATCACGCTGGGTTCTGAGGGCAATGGAGACTAAGCTAAGTGTTAGCTCATTGGCTTGTTTGGTAATGAATATCATATGCTTAATATGTTGACCCCTACTAATATTACCTGGTTTTGGAATAATATCCCATGTGATTTCTTCATTTTCTCAAAAATCTGTGTTTGGTTACATAGGAATGTGTTATGCCCAATTAAGTATTGGTATTTTAGGTTTTGTTGTTTGAGCTCATGTGCGGCTCCGAAGGCTGTACTTCTGTTTCATTATTGTATGATTCTGCAGAAGCATATCGCATCAGCGGGTAAGAACATTGAGTCCGAACTTAAGCAGCTGAATCGTAGAACTCCCCAGAGGGATAAATGATATTAGATCGAATGAGAGTGAACCTGTGTTTATCATAACCCATATGGTAAACTTTACTGATGACCCTCTATATAGACATAAGCCTGTTAAAGGTGACACATGGATACGGTACTGAACCCTTGTGGCAGGGATAAGTAGAATCAACGGTCGATCCATAGGGGCGGAGGGGGCGATAGATATCATTGAAGTTAATAAAAACGGTTCAAAGTACGGAGATAAAGAGATGAGTCTGAATCATATACATGTATATGTGTCTCAAGAAATTGAGGGCAAAAGAGGTAACTCAATTGCAGTGGAAAGGACGGAAGAATTGAGGAAAAATCTCAGTAGTATTTATGGTAGCTACTATTCAACTACCAAGAGAAGGTTATGACCAGATGGTAGACATTGTAGGGCTTATAGTATTGTTACAGGCTTAAACGGGGAACGAAAAAGGTTGAATAGGCAAGTGATGGATATACTGATTGACGGGAAAAGCTGGCCTATGGACGAAAAGGAAATCTGTATGGACATAAAAGCTTATCTTAGGAACGAACAGAAGTATATCGCTACTAAATCCGATGGGGGAGAAGATGTGACAGATAGAATTGGTGAATTGGTTAGAAACAAATGCGTAGTGGTGTATGCAGTGAACACAATATGAAAGAATAAAAGATCCTGTACTGTGGGTGTAGACGGGGTGATTCTAAAGACGAAAGAGGAGGCGATGGAGACAGCGATAAAGATAAATCATGAATTTCTGGAGAATTATAAGGCAAAATCTGTCAAGAAAGTCTACATACCAAAGAGTAGTGGAAAGATGAGATCGTTAGGTATATCTACTATAATGGACAGGGTTGTTCAGGAACTTTATCGAATGTTTCTAGATGTTGTAATCGAGGCGAGATCGGATGCGAACTCATATGAATTCAGGAAAAGTCGTAATACACATCATGCGGTAGCAGCTGTCGCATCTAAACTAAGCTGGTACAAAGGGAAAGAGCACGTGGAAAAAGTGATATTCGACTTGGACCTTAAGGATTTTTTCGGTTCTTTATCTGTTGAATGGGTAAAAGAAAACTTCCCATTTCCGAAGCGAGATAAACGAATTCTAAAGTCATGGCTAAAAGCCGGAGTTATAGAGAAAGAGGAATGGAGCGAAGGAAAGAAAGAAGTTCCACAAAAAGATGTGATATCACCTCTGATAGCAAACGAAGTGCTGAATGGTTTGAAAGCAGCGGTGGAAAAAGGGCGAAAGAGGAATGTACAAATCGGAAGGGAACGTATGTGCGGCGTTTTGCTGTATTGTTTGCTTACTTTTAGGCAATTTACCCGTTATTATCTATATGATATTAGGCTTAGTGATAAATTTTGGTCCTAAAACACGCAGCCCCGATTGAATTCAAAAGGAAACAGTTGGAAGCGGTTGTGAAAGTCGGTTACGAGTCCCATTTAGACTCAAGAGTATTCGGCAAGTTAAGACCACTACGTATAGTTTTACAAAGTTGACACATAATGACTGTTTGACACTAATCGGTGTGCGTTATCAAAATGGCAAGGACACATCAACAATGTGACTTCCGTCCTGTATTTATCGGAAGCCTTTAATCATAAGTGTTAGTTACTCCTCTCAGGGTGTTTCCGCTTCGGCGAATATTATGCAACGTGCTAAGGTGGTCAAACGCGGGGACATACGGAAATACGCGATAACCTAAGGCCTTAAAAGGCTATGGGTACGGAGCCACCATATTAGGAGATGCGGTTCTTCAAAGGGTAGCAGGCGTTCGAATTTATTTAATTTGATTTGCTGGCGAGCCTAGTGATGGGAAATTATCACGCTGGGTTCTGAAGGCAATGGAGACTAAGCTAAGTGTTAGCTCATTGGCTTGTTTGATAATGAACATTATATGCTTAATATGTTGACCCCTACTGATGGTAAATATCGATACAAGTACATTGAAACTGAGATTCGAACTGTTAGGTATGTTGATGATTTTGTGATAATAGGTAAAACAGCAGTGAACAAGGATATAATCTTTAAAAATCTAGAAGACTTCCTTGAACCGAGAGGCGTAAAGATAAATTGGGAGAAATCTAAGGTATTCATTATGAAACCTGGAGATAAGTTCAACTATCTTGGATACACCTTAGAGAGGATAGGTAAGTTGGATACTGCTGCATTGAAAAATAAGAGAAATCTGAAAAACGAAAGACTGATAGTGTACCCTAGAGTGGACAGAGTGAAAGCCTTTAGGAACAAATTAAAAAAAATAATCGAAACCAGTTGGCATGAAAGCGCATACAAACTAATAAAAAAACTGAACCCGATATTGAGAGGATGAGGTAACTATTATTGCATGGGACTGAGCGGTAAAACTCTTAGTAAAGTGGATAACTATATCTACGAGAAAGTTATGGACTTGTTAAAGAGAAAGTATCCGAAAACGTCTAGGTACATACTAGCCAGAAGATATATGGGAGCAAATAAAGCAGTGGATGATAAAACGTCTGAGAAGACGAAAGCACGACTAAAGGACATTGGAATGTCAAAAGCATCTCCTATCGGGCATGCTTGACACTTCGAGGGTATCTTGAACGAGGAATCTTTCAGTAAGAGAGATTTTAAAACCGGGACCCAGGTTGTATTTATCCATAAGCTAACGGCAAGTAATAGTAAACTGAGCCCAAACGCTTTCAGATTGAGTCCTGATCTACTTAGGAAGAACTACTCTAGCCATGAAGAGAAATATAACGAAGCTAGTGGTAAACTAATCAAGTTAAAAGCAGGGTTAGGGACATACGAACTAGAGAGAAAAGCTAAGCCTGATGAACAAGCGATTCTTTTCAACAAACAAAAGAGTATATGCGAATATTGTAGAGAGGTTATATGTGGACTGAATGATGGAATAATACACCACGTCGCCCGATAACAATGAGAGGAAATCATAAAATAAGAAACAAATTCCTAATACACCAAGATTGTCACATCTTCTTACATAAAAAGTACAGCTATAAAAAGATTGGTATATTACCATTCCGGAAAGACTAACTTAATATGCGGATTTCGCCGAAAGGTTATAGATGCTCGAGCCTGGTGCGCTGAGAGGTGCATGCCAGGTTCCAAGGGGGGAGTAGCATTGAGAAATGTTCTCTTATCCCCAATCATATGTATACTATTGGTTTGGATGTAGATTCGCGCGCGGGCGTGGAAAGACTAGGACAGTGGTTTTCAATTTGGAGGCCGAAAAATTCCATAAGCAGACGTAAGATGGTCGAAGCTTGCTCTTGGATAATAGAGAATAAGATGATAAGAAAAAACCGTAACGATTCTACCCTTTTAAATCAGGAAGTGCTTTCCGGAGCGCTGTTCTCTTTAGTTCCGTTGCCCTATATAAGTAATATAATGCTCGGAATGGAAAACTCCAATAAGTCAACGTGTGTAACAGTGATAAGAGAATTGGCTAACGTTGTTTGCCCTATAGATAGCGGCATCTTTTCTCATCGTTATTATGTTTTTAGAAGTATTAACGTGCCACTGTATAGTACTCCCATAAGTGTGTGTAGTTTTTTCAATACATGCTCAAAGAAAAGGCCCAACTGCTTTAAGAACGCCGTTCGAGATTTCAGTTCGGATTTCTCTTTTTTGAAAAATAAAGATCATTTTGTAGTTTCTGTTTTTTCTAAAGAATGCTTTTTACAAGTTTCAAGCAGGAAAGCCAATATGTCTCTATCAACAGTCCGAAATTTCTCTTCAGAACCTGCGAACAGTTATGTTTACGAAGACTTGACTGATGTAGTTAATTCTCTAAGACTACTAAAACCTGAAAAAGATGGTTTTTACATTCATATTACGACTCGATTTTTAGCCAATCCTGATTTCTTAAAATTAGCTTACGTTTGTATTGAAAATAAAGAAGATAATTTAATTTCAAAAAGTAATAGTATTACTTTAAAGGGTATTTCTCAAAAATGGTTCGAAGAGATTGCATTACGTTTAAGAAATGGTACTTATGAATTCAGTTCTAGTTGTAAACTGAATATTAAAAAAAAAAGTAGTTTTAAACTTAGATCTTTCATTATGGGTAATATAAAAGATAGAGTTATTCAAAAAGCTATTCAACTTGTCTTAGAAGAAATCTATGAAAACAAAGAAAAAAAATTTTCAAATGCTTCTCACGGTTTTCGTCCAAATAGAAATTGCCATACCGCTCTTGCACAAATTAAAAATAAGTGGACTGCTATTCCATGGTTCATAAATATTAATATCAAAAATACTTTTGGTACTATTAACTACGAAATTTTAATTAATCAGCTTAAGCGTAAAATTAAAGATCAACGTCTGTTTGAAATATTATTAAAAATGTTACAAACGGGTATTATCTCTTTTAAGAGTATTTCGAACGAACCTTTCTATGATGTTCCTCAAAAAGATGTCTTATCTCCTATCTTAGCAAATATATTCTATCATGATTTAGATAATTATATTGAAAAGAAGATTATATACCGTTATTGAAAAGGTACAAAAGCCACTGCATGTCCGGATTACCAAAAAGCGATTTCTCTTAGTTACGCGGAAAAAAGGCTTAGTTCACAAAAAAAAAAGCAGTTAGTTCGCAGAAAACGAAGAGATGCACATAAAGCAGGTTTTCGATATACTAGAATGGATGGGCGTTTCATTCGTATAAAATATGTAAGGTGAGCAGATAATTTTCTCATAGGTGTACGTGGACCTAAAGATTTGGTTTTGAAAATTCAACAAACTGTTATTTTTTTTTTAAAATCAACTCTTCAATTGAAGTTAAACGAAGAAGAACCTAAAATTGTAGACTCCTTTTCGGGCAAAATTTCATTTTTAGGAATGCTCATTCACAATGTTCCTACTAAAAGTTTACTTTATCGTAAAAGTCGTGCTATACAGGATAAAAAGCGTAAACGTGATCGGGTTTTGTCACGTGTGAATGCTTTAAAAAATCGACAAGCTAAAGAATTTAAAAATGAATGTTTAAAGCTCTTTCGTAACTCTTATAAAAGTCACCTTAAAGATAAAAAATTTTTAAAAGAAGACTTTATGTCACTTGTTAAAGGTTCGCCGACTTTTGGAAATGTCATGAATTCTAATCGTGATATATACCGGAATTTTATTAAAGACTTACTCTTGGTGTCAGATATTAAACAAAACCAAAATCTTAAAGAGTTTCTAAATCGTTGAGAAAAAGAGCTATCCTTAGAGATTGAAAATTCTAAAAATGAAAATATGCCGACTTCACCTATAACGAAAACGGAAACCATTGATAGAATTGTAGAAATTTTAAAAGCTCAACATAATCTCCCTGCAAAAAAAGTCAGATGGTGTTACTTATTTAGCGGTACAAACAAAACACAGGGAGCTAACTGAAAACCAGTTTGAATCGATAACTTTTGCCTGTCCGAAACTACAGTCTCTAAACTGAAATTTCCTGTAAATAATATATATCACGAAAAATATAATACTGAAAATATTCGTTTGGCAATTGAAGACTTACTCTTTCAAGCGGAGCAATCGCCGTTTACAACATATGCAGCACTTACTCCAAATAAACAAATAATAAACATACGTCAGACTTGAGATGAAGAAGAAGTTTTTGGCAGTCTTCCTCCCAAAATAAATTCGAACACTGTTGAAATTTATAAACGTTTGGAAGAAGCTTCTATTATTAACAATAAAAAAAAACCAATGTGTAAAAACTCTCTTGTTGCTGCGGAGGCTTGACTTATCATTACTTATTACAATACTTTAGCTCGTGATTTGCTTTCTTACTTCAGTTGCGTAGATAATTTAAATACCATAAAGAAAATAGTCACTTACCATCTTCGTTACTCTTTATTACATACTTTAGCTTGTAAACATAAATGTTCTATTAAAAAAGTGTTAGAGATGTATAGTAAAGAAATTGAAGTCAACGGAAGAAAGGGTAAAGTAGTTTCTTTTATCAATTCAGTAGTTGTAAGCAATCAGCAGAAAAAATTCTTAATCAAAAACCTGCGAAATCCATATTCTAATCTCAAGAAATCTTTCATAAGCTTACAACGTGCAAAAATTTCACATAATAAATGTGCAGTTAAAAGCTGTTCTGAAATTAATGACATACATAAGCATCATGTTCAAGAATAATTTCGTAATAGAGATAAAACAGGTAAAATTACCACCGTTCAAGGAAAAGCTAAAAAACTTTCTGGTGTTAGAAATATAGTGTCAGGTTTAAAAAGGAAACAAATTCTTCTTTGTCATAAACATCACATAAATTGGGATAATAGAATTGTTTCTAGTAAAAATCTAAACGAGTCATGAATGTAATATCAATTTATTTATAATTTTTTTTTTGTTTTATTTAATAGGGAGAAGCTGTATGATAAGCAATTATCTCGTACAGTTTTCGATGCGAACTGACGTGTATTGTTGCGTCATTTACGTAAAATTTATTTTACTTCTGCAACTTCGATTATTGCAGTACCTACAGGTGCGAAAATATTTATGCGTCATGAGGTGTTTAGTAGGATTGGAGTGAACTACTCTACATCCAGGGGCAAAGGGTGGAGGTCATCAGGTTTAGGTAGACTCGAAAGGAGTGTGCTGAACATAGCATACCTGTTAGAAGCCAAAGATGCTCTAAGTGTGTGTGAGATAAATTGGCAAGACCTTCTGTCTAAGGTTAAGCGTGAGTACGTTAAAGGATATATGGTAGGACCCTCTCTTCGCGGGGATAGACTTGCACATATTGGGTTTATAAGCGCACTAAGTCTTATGAGGAAATTAAGAACTAGAGCCTCTGTAGCTTACCAACTTATAATAAATAAGATTAATCCATACAAATTCCAACCTAAGGACAGATATAAGCTTACTATGCATACCATGAGATTACCTAAGTTCAGAGATGAATATGGTAACAGAGGAAAAATTCAAATTTTTGGGCTTAAAGTAGTGGGTATAGGAAATTCCATGATTGTAAAAAAACTTCCAGCTGAGGAAATCTTGAATAAAAAACATTACAGTGCAGAAAGTAAAAATAAAGTAATGAAGAAAATCAAGAATCTGGAATCAAGGTGTCGGGTAAATCCAAGAGCTGTGGTAGATAGAAATTTATACAAGCTGGTTTCTGATCCTTATATGTTAAAATTAGCATATAATAAGATTAAAAACAAACTTGGTAGTATGACTCCAGGAGTAGTACCTGAAACTCTTGATGAAATATCAAAAAAAGAGATCGATAAAATTTCGAAGGAGTTAAAAAATGAGAGCTTTAAATTCAAACCTGGGAAGAGGATAGTAATGCCTAAAACTCAGGGTGGAACAAGGCATTTAACTTTAGCACCTCCTAGAGATAAAATCGTACAAGAAGCAATCAGAGTGATTCTTCACACTATATTTGATCCTTCATTTTCTGACCATTCACATAGTTTTAGAAAGAAAAGAGGATGTCATACAGCGTTGGAAGAGGTTATGATGAAGTTCAAACCGGTCGCATGGGTTATTAAAGGGGATATCACTAAATGTTTTGACTCTATCGACAAGAGGATTTTAATGGGGATAATAGAAGATAAAATAAAAGATAGGCAGTTTACAAAGTTGCTAGTTAAGGCTATTAATGCAGGATATCTGAAGTTTAAGCATATAAAACACGACATCGTCGGAGTACCGCAAGGATCGATTATTAGTCCTATATTATCAAATATTTATTTGGATAAACTAGATAAGTATATGGAGAAAGAAAAAGTTAGGTTTGACTGTGGAGTAAAAGCTACAAAAAATAAATTGTATCAAACAATGAGTGATGAAGTTCGGAAGTGGAGAATGCGCAGTGAAATGCAGGAAGCTAATAAAATTTATAAAAGACTTCAAAAAGTTCCGTTTATTATGTTTAACGATCCTAAATATAAGAGACTATTTTACGTGAGATATGCGGAGGATTGGGTAATAGGAATTAAGGGTTCGTATGAAGATAGTAAATCTGTATTAGGAAGGGTAAGGGAATTTTGTGCCAAGGAATTAAAATTAAAGGTAAGTTCTAATAAGACGAATATAACGAGTGTTATGAATGGGAAAGTAGAGTTCTTAGGAGCTGTGATTTTTCGTTCTCATCATAGGAAATATTCACTTAGGACTGTTAAGGGTAAAACTTACAAACAAAGGAATAATTTACAGCTAAAAATAAACGTAAGTCTAGACAGAATAAGAAAGAAACTTACCAATGTGAATATGATAAAAGCTAACAAAGCTAGTCCACGTTTTTTATGGCTACCTCTTAATCATGGTCAAATAATAGCACTATATAATAGAGTATTAATAGGATACATTAATTACTACAGCTTTGTTGACAATTATTGCAGGTTTGTAGGGTTAATTAGATGAACAATTTTTACGTCCTGTGCAAAGCTTCTTGCTACCAAATATAAATTATCAGTAACAAAAGTTTTTAGAAAATTTGGTCCACAACTTCGTGATCCTATTACCAAGAAAAAACTGTTTAAACCGACATATAAGTGAAAAGGATTTTTCTCACCTACGAGGTCATCGGTAATATCGTTGCTTTATGCTACAAATATATCGAGGGCATCATTGGAATCACTTAAGTGTACTAAATGTGAATCCGAATATAAAGTTGGAATGCATCATATAAGAATGATGAAGGACTTAAACCCAAAAACATCTCATGTTGATAGGTTAATAATTAGAGCAAACAGGATACAGATTCTTCTATGCCGTGCTTGTCAGATGGTATATCACCGTACTAAAGTTTAAAAAAAAGGGTAATTCTCAGGGGAGAGCCGTATGATGGAAAACTATCACGTACTGTTCGGGAAAGGGTGTTGGTTTTCCTAACTGAAAATAGAAGGAAACCATTCATCTAGTTCATTCTTGAATCGCTACCATGTGAGAAGGATCGTTAAAATTTAAAACCCCATTTTTATTTAGTCTAGGTTTTTTATTTTTGTTTAGTGCGGGGCACGATCCTATTAGTTGGTTAAGTAATCAAGGAGCTGGCAGACGTATACGGTGGTGTACTCTGTTAGGAAGCCCTCTACGATTAACGAACGGGTGTATAATGATGAAGGCTGAGCCTAGAATGCCCTTTAAGAGAGGTGGAGTAAAGCCGGTGAATACTTGAAATACCCTTAGTGAAGGATGATTTATACCTTTTTATAAAAACAATCTAAATTCTCTCTCTTTGAAACCATCGAATGATGATAGGTCGGAATGGCTATAGTTTAGTAAACTGTCTATTAGTAACTATCTTAGGTATAGCACGAGTTATACATCAGAAAGTAAGTACAACTATTTGGACACGGTCACGAATAATCATCTAAGTTTTAGTGCAGATGTTATAGGGGAAATGCGAAAATTCTCTCTGGTTCGTAAACCATGTGAGAAAAATGCATTGGCCTCTGCGTATAATATATTAGGTCTTACAGAATTTAAGTTTCGCCAAGTTAGTCCATATAAGAGTAAATTACGGGTGCCTTTTTTTATTAGTCTTTATCCGTTCAATTGTTCTTTCTTTTTAATAACAACTAGCAGGTGATTGCGTATTACTAATATACGGTATTTAAGTGGGGTTGCAAGTCTGTTCGGTCAGTCGCAAAAAGAAAACTGTATTCCAAAATATAACCTTTTGTGGTCCGAGTATATTCAATTAAGACGGGCTATAGAAACTAGATGTATGTGAATCCTAAAAAGGTTTCTAAATGCTCCTATTAAACGGGATCTCAGCAAGGTTAAAAAGAGCAGTTTTTTTGAAGATCTTATCTCCGAGGAAAAATTGCGAGCAGCTTGAATTCAAATAAAGAGTAATCCTGGGATGATGACACCTGGTGCATCTTCCCAGACTCTTAACTACTTAAGTGATGATTGATTTAAAGTTACTAGTGAAAAGCTTAGAGCAGGCACTTTTATTTATCCAAAAAAACGTCGTGTAAATATTTCTAAACCTGGAAAGAATGGATTACGTCCATTAACTATATCTAATCCCCGTATCAAAATTATTGAACGAGCTATACTTAATGGCGTGGAACCTTTATTTGAGGGTTTATGAATGTGGAAATCTGTTAGCCCTGAAGCTTTTGAGGTTGCCAAAAAAAATAAAGCTATATCTAGTAATGATTTGAAACGAAATAAAAAGGGTGAGTGCTTCTGTAAAGACTGGCTTTATACTCCGATTTTTAAATCTTGTAGTTTTGGGTTTCGGCCAAACAAGTCTGCCCACGGTGCTATTAAGGCTATAAAAGAGTGGCAAAATAACACTGTTTGAGTTTTAGATTATGATTTAAAGAAAGCATTCGATAATGTAAATCGAAAAAGATTGAAAAATTTATTCTTAAAGCATTTAAATGAACCCCGGTTATGGAATGAATTAGAAAAAATGATGAATGTGGGTATAATAGATATGGATCTGTTATTTGAGCATAAAGGTGTGCCTCAAGGTAGCATTCTATCTCCTTTTTTATTTAATATCTATATGAATGAGTTTGATGAGTTTGTTTTACAACTAGCTAAAGATGTCTTTAGGGAGAGTTTACATGATGATATGGAGGCAAAGCATGCTTATGATAATATGATCGCTAGTTATTCAACTCCTAGGCTAGGTGCTCTATTAAAAAAAGTCGGATCTGTCACTCAACTACGGTTAAATATATTAAAACAGAAGAAAGATTATTACAAAAAATACGGTCGAAGTAGAGGTATACGTAAAGGCTCTCGTTTGCAATATGTTCGGTATGCTGATGACTTTATAATAGGTGTTGTTGGTTCTAGAGAATTAGCCCATACGATTAGAACTAAAATTAATGTTTTCTTAAAAAGTAATCTTCATCTGGAAGTTAAGAATAATCAGATAATTAATAGGAATGAAAAAGGTATAGCTTTCCTAGGTTATACTATAAATTTAGTTAAGTTTAAAAAGAAAACTCGAGTGAATTGAAACAAATTTGCAAGTATTTCTAAGTATAAGAAACGAGTTGTAGCTAGGTTTAAACAATCAGATGCCCGTTTGGCGAGAGCACTGTCTTTTCGGATTAAGCGCAATCTTATCCTAGCAATTCAAGCGGAGCTGGGTATTCAAAAATTTACAAGAGATCAGATACCTATTTCCACTCAACAAGTTGCAAAAGATATTCGAGGGTTAGTAATAGCAGATAATCCAGCAATGGATAGATGAAAGAAGCATTATACTGTTTTAGCAGATAAAGAAATAGGTCTAGCTTTAAAGTTTTATTTACAACAAGTTAAAGCTGTAGAGCCTGCAGAATTAAAAGATGATCTAATTATAGACCAGATGGCGAAGTTACGACAAGAGTTTATTCAAGGACTAGAGGCTATCGTATCGAAGAAGAAGTTTGATTATTTTGGAGTAAGGCGTGAGAAAATTTTAAAAGAAAGAGAAAAGGCTCTATTAAAAGCTAAAAGCAAGCCCAAACACGGTGGGCACAATAAAACAGCGTGGTTAGAACTTACGGAGGAAACAGCTATAAGGGCTGCAAATGCTTTAACAGAACTCTACCTTGATCAAGAGAAGGGTCGAAAAGTGAATGTCCAAGCGCCGTTAAAGAATTTGTTCGAGAAGTTGGCTGCCAATGGTTTTTATCACCCTCTAAAAAATCGACCGATTGCTAATTCAAAGTTGATACGGTTAAATGATGGAGAAATTATTAATGCGGTTTCATCAGTAATGTTTGGCTTGTTAAATTATTACCGGCCTGTAGATAATTTTAGTAAGTTAAAAGGGCTGATTGAAGGATTACGCCGTAGCTGTATTTTAACTTTAGCTTATAAGCATAAGAAATCGGTGCATTGAGCGTACCAGAACTATGGTAGCGACGTTGAAATTGATTATTTGGGGCAGACATTTGCCCTTCCTGCAGCACAGTAGGTTGCTAGTCTGAAGTCTAAATTTATACTTAATTATGATTGCGGTTTTGATTTAGACCAACTTATGCAAAAGTTTAAATTTAGAGATAATTTAGGAGGTAAGTTGTTTTCTCAATGCGCCGTTTTTAATTGCTCAAATAAAGACATAGAAATTCATCATGAAAAGAGGTTAGAAAGAAAGGTATATAAACAGGGAGGTGTACAAATTATAAACTCAAAAGGACGTAAAGTAACTGGTATCGCAGCGATCTTATCATCACTTAATAGAAAACAAATACCTTTATGTAAATTTCATCACCTTGAGTTTGAATCCGGCAGATTTCATAAATTAGATACAGAATTTTTATCTAATTTATACCAAGGTATGAATATAGACTTGAATCAATTGGGTTCTATTTTTGCTAAAGGTTATTATGAAAAAACTTAAAACTTATATGAGGCTTTAATATATATTCGTTCACGAAATTAATAAAAATATTTAATTTTTTTTTGTTGGACAAACGCAGATGAAAGCTGTATACATGCAAACCTGTACGTACAGCTTCGAGGGAGATTTCGGTCTACCCAACCTATTGGCGGTTTAACTGGCATAGTTTTATCAAATTCGGGACTAGATGTTAGTCTACATGATTCATATTTCGTGGTAGGACATTTGTGCGACTTCACTGGCGCTGTTTGTGATATATTGAATCACCATTTACCTATAAACAGGTCTTTATAATGCTGAATGTACCTATACAGAGTTTTCGCAAAGAAGCAAATTAGTCAAACCGACTGACGATAAAATCAATCAAAACTCTTAGCCCAATTTCTCACGGAGGGAGGTATAAGCTATGTAATGTAGCGAATGTTAGGTATTTTAGTAATAAAGGAAATATACGAAATGGTCTAAACGAGATGAAACTACTGGCGTATTCTTTAGATGCATCTAAAGATATAAAAAAGCGCGATTTTAAATCAGATATACATAAACAGTGCATGGGAAGCGAGACCCTAGAAAAAGGATTGGAGTAAAGCTGGTAAAAAGAAGTTTAAATCGGGCATAAAAAATACACTTATCAATAATAAGAATAAAAGAGATCAACCAAATGAGTTTTGCAGTAGTAAAACTAAAAACTTTGAAAAATTAGACTTTAATAGGACAGCAGACTTGGAAAAATTAATGAATAAATGAGAGTCCTTATAAAATTATTATTATTTTATATCCAAGGGAGCCCGGTGCAGTGTGAGCCGCACGCCGGGATCTGAGGGAAGTTTTATCGTAAGGCGATGTTACCTAACCCACATCATTATGGTACGCTGTTTAATTATTATATGTGCTCGGTGCTACTTTTGATAACAGCAGGATTCAACAAGGTTACTGGGAAAAAAAAGTTTTCTCTGTCTTCTGTAATCTATAAACTAATTGACTTATCCCAAGAGACTAACTCTAAAAGAGAACATAATATGTCAATAAAGGTACCCTGAAACCCTGAAGGAGTGGATTTCAAGATCCGTATAGCATGACTAGGTTAACAAATTTCTTAACTATATATGAGGATCTGAAATCCCTGAATTTTAATAAAATTCCCTCTAATGGTCCTGATGATAACGTAGTTACATCTCGATTACTTTGTCCAAAAGAGCAGTTTGCAAGTAGCAAGCAATATTTTTGGCGCATAATTGAAGAACTCAGAATCCCCTAAAACACGAAAGTGTGGAGGATACGGTGGACTCGTTACTGAAGAGAAGCATTTATCTAGTTTATAGTTTTACCTAGCCAAGCGAAGGGTCTAATAATTTAGTTGTTGATGAAGATGTGCTTTTGAGTACGTACAAGTCAATAAGGTTATTAAATTAGTAAACGATGTTAAACATTGTTCTGGAAACCAAAAAGTTAGAGGCTAGGAATAATGTCCGACTTTTTATTTCTAATATCTTGCTAATGTCAAATACGTTCGATTAAGGAAACTACGGAGCCGGCTTTAACTGATGAAACACTAAATGATATCCGCCTTCAATGGTTCGTAAATATCGATAATATTGACTCTAGATTATGGAAAGCCGTATATCAGTGAAAGTTGCACGTACGGTTTGGAGGGAAAACACTGTTTTTAAAAACATGGTTTTCGACCCTACTTTTATCTATGGGAGCTGTTTTTGCTATTTTTGCTGGATTCTATTATTGATTTGGTAAAATTTCAGGTTTACAATATTCAGAAAGTTTAGCACAAATTCATTTTTGATTAACTTTTATAGGAGTAAACCTAACTTTTTATCCTATGCATTATTTAGGTCTATCCGCAATGCCTCGTCGAATCCCCAGAGCGAGTTTTATAACTATTAAACAAATTTAAACACTTGACAAAATAAAGCAATAAGAAAAAATCGTACTTCTCGCCAAGATATATAATTACGTCAATGATTGTTGCTGCTTCGAAAGTTTTTGGGAGTCTCGAAGTTGATGTTAGCCGCAACCCGATTTATTAATACACAAAATATGTTGTGTCGTCGTCAACAGTTTCTTAGATATAAATTTAAGGAGCTAATAGAAAAAAATTCTACTTTATATATGTTTAGAACTTGTGATATAGTGCGTCATGAGGTGTTTAATAGGATAGGAGTGAACTACTTTTCATCCTGGGGCAAAAAGTGAAGGTCATCATGTTTAGATAGACTCAAAGAGAGTGTATTTAACATAGCATATCTGTTAGAAACCAAAGATACTCTAAGTGTGTGTGAGATAAATTGGCAAGACTTTCTGTCTAGGGTTAAGCGTAAGTACGTTAAAGGATATATGGCAGAACTCTCTCCAAGTGGGGATAGACTTACACATATGGAGTCTATAAACGCACTAGATCTTACTTTTATAACGTAAGAATAGAGCCTCTATAGCTTACCTGTTTATAATAAGTAAAATTAATCCATACAAATACCAACCTAAAGGTAGATATAAGCCTTCTAAACATACCATGAGATTACCTAAATTCAGAAACGAATGATGTAACAGAGGAAAGGAACCATTCATCAAATTCATTCATAACGATCAAGAAAATATATTGGTTTATTTGTTATAATAATAGTGGGAATAAGAAAATCCATGATTATAAAAAGACTTCCTGCTGAAAAAATCTTAAATAAAACACATTACTGTGCAGGAAACAAATATAAAGTAATGAAAAAAATCAAGAGTCTGGAAAAAGAGTAATTTACAGGGAAGAGCCGTATGATAGGAAACTATCACGTACAGTTCGGAAAAAGATGTTTGGTTTTCCTGACTGAGAACAAAAGGGGGAGCCATTCATCTAGTTCATAATAGAGCAAGCACTTTAGGTTCTTGTAGGAAAATTATAGATTCTACTGAGCGCGAGATTTTTAAATGTAAAAGCTTAAAACTTAGATCTTAAATAATAATTTATGTAAAAAAGTATTCAATGCTTTCACTCAGTCTCTATTTAATTGGAAAGAATGGAAATCTAAAGTTCTTTCTAAAGTGCACTAATTTATTGTTCATGCAGATTGCAACAAACAAAATACATTAATTGTTAATACAGCTTCAGCTAAAGAAAAAAAAACATTAAAAAATTTAATACCGGCCAGCACTCTATGATAAATATTTAGAGATGTCATAAATATTAAGTAATAAATTAAAGTCTACTCAGAAACTAAGTCTTAACTCATATGCTAAGATATTTAATAACAAAGCTTCGTGATTATATTTTTCTTTTAGTATTTTAACTAAATTTTCCTAGGAGCCGGAATCCTCAATAATGAGTTCGTCCGATTCTGAGCACGGATTAACAAATGTATCTAGTGCACTTTTATCCAGATGGGTATACAGGTTGAAATTCTATATCAAGTTTTGGATCTTATATTTCGTTAATTGCTGTTTTCATTTTTATTTTTATTGTTTGAAATGCGTTAACAACAAAAAATGCAATTCCAAATAACCCTTGAAATTTTATTGGTGTTTCTTTTAAAGGCTCAAACACATTGGAATGGATTTTAACATCACCACCACCTTATCATTCTTTTTTAGAAATACCATTAATAAAAAAGTAATTTTAAAATAGCCATATTAACATAACAATTTAATTCGAAATATAGCGTAGTTAGGTTAACGCTTCAGATTTGGGATTTGAAGATCATGTGTTCAAATCACATTATTTCGACTTATTAATAATTTAGCATTTATTTTTTACAATAAATGAATTAGATTAGTTTTGTTTTCTTAACGTTAAAAAAACAAAATAGTAAAATGTTTTAGAGTATAAACCGTTTTAGAAACTTAGACAATCGTAAAATTTTGTTCTGAGAAATATGTTCATTTGCAAATTACAAATTAGGTATGTCTTGTTGTTTTATTATAGTGAATGATTGAATGATTATTATACCTCAAATAAACTAATTTATTAACTTGTTGAATTTTTATCAAAAATGTTTTGTTTTGTATAATTCCACGTTTTAAAAGAATTGAACTTTTATATTTACAAATTAGAAATTTGTTGCTTTATCCTAATTAAGCTAAAAACGTTTTGTTATTTTTCATTTTGTATAAATTAATATTATAAAAAAAAAAATCAAAAATTTACAAATAGAATAATAACCGTAAATATAAAAATTATTTTACTTTTCAAAGAATTTGCGTAGAGTCTATAAATGTAAAAACTTTTTATGAGATGATAAATAAAAAATATTCAAAAAAATAAAAAATATTCGAAACAAAAATAAGAACAAAATAGAGTGATAAAATATAAAAAAAATCAATTGAAAAAATAATTCACAATATTAAAAAAAAATACAATGTTCAAATACAAAGTAATCATTAAAATTGAAAAAAATCGATTAGTGATAGATAACATAGAAGTTCATTCATAACTGTAAATTCATAAAGGGGAAGTTAAAGGTCTGTTTTTATGATGCATAAAAAAAAAATTAAAATTATTTATATACCTTTACTTTAATAACTACAAAATTTAATTAAAATAATTTTTTTAATTTGTTAATTTATAATTATAAACATTAAATTGAATACAATTTTGAAACAGTTTTATCAATTGTAAAGTAATCGATTGTTTACGTGTATGAACTCGTTGGTTTAAAGTTAAATAAATAACATTAATCATAGCTATAAAAAGTACAATACCTGACATTAAAAATATTGAAACATAATTTGTATATAATAAATTCCCTAAAACTTGGATACTTGTTGATATATATACATTTCAATTGGTATTTATCAAATCGATATTTATTAAAAAATATTGTGTTAAAAAGTTTTGGAAATTTATCTCCATTAAGGAAAATATAACATGGAACATCAGAAGAAAAAATAAATTTAGTTTAAACAAAATAAAAAAAAAAGAATTAATATTAATTTGGAATAAAATGAAACGAACATTCAACATCATTATAATGATTTAGATAAGCGTAGACTCTCTTCAAGAACTGTACATGAGTGTTACCTATCATACAGCTCCGGTATACTACTTTCTTAAAAAAGAGTTGATAATATTGTTATATTGTTAAAATTAATTCCGCCTTTATGTCAAGCGTAATGATACTTAGAGCACGAAAGAATTTGTTTTCGTTTCAAAGCGGACATCATATTTTTTTAACCATACAGTTCTTTTTAGCTTTCTTCAAATCAACTATTGCATTATAACCATTTTTATATAACCTTTAAAAAGGAAAAATCTAAATATATATATCTATTGTCTTACAATTAATATTTAGTTTAACCTACTAAAAACGATTACGTCGATACTAAGATTTTTTTCAGGATTGCTTGTAACGGCTCAATTTTTTTTCTCAAAAATTTTTTTTGATATTTACTCAATTCATCATAAGTAGGAAAAGAGATTTTACGTCCATTTATAGAAGTATGTGTTATGGAATTCCCGTAAACTTCTTGTACACGTGAAAAGTTCATTTTATATTTATTTTTTAAAGTACGAATTAGAGAAAAACGAAGATGATAATTTATAATATGTTTAATTTTCATCAAGTTATCACAACACCTATAATTTAATAATAATGCAAAAGCAACTGTCCGATAATACAATATTATATTATAGTCATTAACCGCTAACAATTGCTGTCTACTTTTAGGCATCTTTTTTGAACTAATTATTCCTGCTTCTGCCAGAAATGCATAAATCTCTTTAACATCTGCATGTATCTGAGGAGGAAAAGCTTTTCTTATTTTATTTAAACGTAAATTTACTATTCTGACTTTAGATCTCCTATTAATTACTTTCGATGACTTGTCATTTTTTTGTAATGAAGCTAATTCTTTTAATATTGTTATAAAATTCGCTTTCTTCGGGAATCAAGAATAAAACGACCAGCTTTTTTTTAATTCTTGCTTTACTTCATCAGATAATCCTAATTTTTCTGATAAGTATAAATTTTTCATTTCAATACCTTTTGTATAGTCTATAGTTTGAATATTAGTATGAAGAAACTTACTATCAAAATTATAAGATGAATCCTTAAAATTGTCAAATATAAAATTTAGAACATACTTTTTGGTCAATTCCCGTTTTTTATATAATGTAGAAAAATTAATATCATCCAGAGGACGTATAGAGTTAAGAGAAGAAATTATTTCTTTTATAACTTTATTTTCCTTTACAAAGCTGAGATCAGAAATAGTTCTATTTATAAAATCCCGTATCATTTGGCGTTGAGTTTTACTATTTTTAAACGAAATAAGATATGAGCCTAACAGTGACTCTAAGACATCCTTATTAACACGAAGATCCTTTTGTAACAAACGATCTTTAAGAATCTTATGAAGATCTGTACGAATTTGACGATATCTACGAATTTTGTAAACATCAATACGAGCGAGAATCGACACTCGCTTACGTTTGAAATTTTCCTGTTCTCTAGAATTCCGATATAGCATATGTTCTGGCAAAGTATTTCGAATATTCATACCTAAAAATTTAACAGTATTGTAAAAACTATTTACTAATCTAGTTTTCTCATGATTAACTTGTAAATGTAAATTCGATTTAATAAAAAAACATATTTTTTTCTTGATCTCTAATGCTATTTTCTTGCTACCTCGCACTCCAACAATAAAATTGTCAGCATAGCGGACATACTTAACTCTAACATATGAATCATCGTTCAACTTAGTATATAATTTTATATTAAATGCTTCTCTACGTTTTTTACTCCGCAATCTAGTTCGTTCTTTACAGGACAATTCTACCTCCTCCTTTTTCGTTAAATTAGCATAAGCAGCATAATCTGGATTAATCACTGAAGCTTTACCCTTATTATACTCTTTCATTAATTGCTCCATAAAACGATCTAATTCTGAAAAATAAATATTGCTTAAAAGCGGTGCTAAAATATTGTCCAGGTCCATATCAAAAGTCTTTTTAGGGATGATCTTTGATTTTGTAATGATATTAGTGTTAAACATTTTGTTGATCAAACTTTCTAAACCTGCATCCGCAATATCTTGTTGTAAAATATTTATTAGTTTATGCCTACAGATTTTAGGAAAAGTTTGCTTTATATCAAATTCAATATATCATGGAATTGCTGATCAGTACTTGCGAATATCATATAAAGCTAAATGGCAAGAGGATTTATCTTCTCGTCCGAAAACATATCGGCTAAAAAATTTTAATTTGTCTTCATATATTTTTTCTAAAACTATGCGAATAGCCTCCTGAATAATCTTGTCTCTAGGATTTCTTACAGTAAGCGGACTAATCTTTTTTTTACGCTTAAGAATCTTAACTCTTCGCGCTTTGAAAAAATTATAAGTACCCAAGCGAAGCTCTAGAGCACTTTTTTCAAACCAAACTTTATCTGGAATTTCTTTATAGCCCTTCGAAATCGAATTATTTAACCGATTAATAATGTTGATGCTAGCTATATGCAATAATTCTGGTTTTGAAATAAATTTAGATACTAATTTTCTAAATTTACCATTACTTTTTTCAAGATTATCCAATGCTGTAATAATTTCAGTCTTAGCATTAGAGAACTCACAAATGGAGTCAAATGACTTCTTTGAAACGTCCTCCGGAACTTTTCGTATACCCGTGAACAATATCCTGGCATCCTTAAATAAAGGTGATAGTATTACACCTCCCTCTGATAAACGACTAGTTAGATTTAATTGGCATTCTAAACCTGTGTTCTCAAAACCACTTAGGTACCTCCAGTTTCTTGTTTTCTCCATTGACAATAATTGTCAATTTGGGTTAATATGATAAAAAGAAGTAGTCAAATGATTAATATTAATATTATTTAGGTTTCCTCTAAGTCTTATCCTCTTAGTGCTAATTTGACTAAAATTAACGCGAGACGGGAGTCACATTGCATTTGCAGCTATAAGATAACTTTTCTCTTTCCTTCAAAAGATAATTCGTTTTTTAACTGCAAATTGTTTATCCAATATTTGAATATTGCTGCCTTTATTAGCCTGATTATGAACAAGGTTCATTAACTTAAACCTAAAATAAAACTTTAGCATTAGAATGCTTGCAATTGTAGCTACACGGCTATCCATTGTTCCATTACTTATCTCACCAATCCTAATTGAGATCTTTTCACTCATTATAAACCCGCACAAGGTAAAAATTACAAGAACAGCTCCTACATACACAATTAAAACTAACAAAGATAAAAATTCATTTCCCAAATATAAAATAAAAATACATACATTAAAAAATAATATTATAAGAAATAAAATAGAATAAACTGAATTAACAGATAAAAAAACTAGACAACACGTAAAAAAAGAAATTCCAGTAAAATAATAAAATTGCAACAAAAAATTCATAGCTTAATATTTGAAATTAATAAATACCATAGAGTTTTCAAGATAACCTAATAAAGGAGTCAATAATAAAAAATAGATAAAATAATAAATGCTAGCACTTTGACCTAAAAAAAGATAAGGATTTTCAATTGGCATCGAGCCTATTCAGCCTAAAATAAGACAACAAAAAAAAAAAAATCAATAAATAATTTTGTAAAAAGGACGAAAACGGGCGCTTTTAATTTCAAACCCATTTAATCATGGTAGTAAAAATAAAATAAAAATAGAACACAACATAAGAATAACGCCTGCTAATTTGTGAGGTACACTTCTTAATATTGCATAGAAAACTAGTTGGGGTCAAGATTTTAAACATATAAATAAACATTTAGTTTAATCCGTTGCTCTTAGCATCGTACGTGATAGTTTCGTATTATACGGCTCGCCTGCAAACACATAGTATAAAAAAAAGTTTATACTTAAAAGTTTTTTACCCCTTTGGTAAAAGCAATCCTTTCAGCCTCAGTTAGCTTGTTTAGATGAAATCCTTTATGCTGTAGCTTGCATAATGATATTTGTTTACAATTGATACTAACCATTTGCATGGTGTAAAAAACAATTTTACCTTCTTTATGTTTCGACCGAAGATCAAAAATTTTACGTTTATGATGCATTATAACAGAAGTAGCCCCAGCGTATAACACACGTTTTAAATAAACCGGACTTGGTTAAGTTGTTATTCTAGTTTTTAGAAACTATAGAATCAACAGGTGATAAATTAATAAAAAATTTATTTTTGCGTCGAAGGTCCTCAGGAATAAAAAATTCCTTATCAGTATCCGGACACTTCAATTTAAAACCAAATTGTTTAAAAACTTTGGGTCTACGTCTAAGTTTATATTTTAAAGTTTAATGTCAAAGCACAAAAGTGAAGAAGATAAAACTTTACAATTGAACCTATCATACTAAAATTGTTTACAAACGAATTATAAGAAATAATACCTTTAGATATGAAATTGTAATATCCAAGGATGTCAGCATGATCAAAGTTTATCATCCTACGAAAAGCAGTTGGCTTAAAAATACCCAATTTGTTTTGTTTAAAAAACTCATTTTGGTATAGTTTTGTCAAAATCTTTTCGGTAGGAACATACATGCCAACTCTAGGAGTGATTCTTATTTTTACACTAGTTTTCCATAAAAGCTTTTTAACTGTATGCAAGGATTTTTCACTTCTAAAAATATAATAAAGTTTAGTATCTAGGAAGAAAATGTACTTTTTTAAAAAATTTACTATATTAGTTATATGATCACTAAAATCCATTTTAAGCGAGTTTGAAAAAAAGCTTTGTACTTTAAAAAGAATCTCTTTAGCTTCTTTATAGGATCCTGTCACACCTATGATAAAATCGTCGACATATCTAATGTAAAATAATTTACGAAAGTTAAGATCCATAGGGTCCTTGCTATCTAGAGTTCTTAATCTTTTAATATTAAATTTCTTCTCGTCCGCATAACGTGGACTACTGATTCTACGAGCAATTTTCATATAAGCAAGATTCAAACAACGCTTAGCACCTAGCTAAAAAGAAAGATCCTCTTTTAATTTATATAAGAATTTGTCTAGCTCATATAGATAAATATTACATAAAAACGGGCAGAGAATGCTACCTCGTCATACTCCCATTTTGCTTTTACAAAACATACCTAAATCGATATAACCTGCTTTAAGTAAATTTATGATAAGCGCAATTGTTTTATCACAAGAAATTTTCTTCCTTAGTAATGAAATTAAAATATCGTGCTTAACCGACGGAAAGCATTTAAAAATATCAAATTTAACTACCTAAGTAACTCTGTAAAACCAATTCCGGATTAACTTTAAAACTTTAAAGCAGTATAACTACCTTTGAAAGATCTAAACCCATTTGAATTTTCTAAAAAAGTCGGTTCAAATATAAGTACTAAAACTAAATGGATAGCCTTTTGCACTACTTTATTTCTCGGAGTTCCAATAGTTAAAGGTCGTTTTTTTGCTTTCCCCGGTTTAAGAATATAGACTTTAGAAGACGAAAAAAAAACGATATTTACCTGCTATAATCAGCTTAACCGTATTCTCGAACAAAAATAAATTAATTCCATCGAGTGTATTACTTGTTGATTCTTTAGTCATAGGACCAAAATTACTTTTAATAAGCTCGAATGCAAGAATTAAAGTCGATAAGTCCACAATTATATGAATAAATTTGTCATTCATTTTATTAGGGTTCAATAAATTATCTTCTTTAAGCTTACGAAGACGAACGCTTGAATAATCCGTAATTTTCGTTTTTTGAGCATAAATGCGAATGCCTGCCTTACTTTGGTAATTTTCGTTACCTCTTATAAAGACTCCGTACCCATACAAATTATAGCTCTTTCGAGCTATAAATGACGTATGACTTCCCCTATTCTTACATTTCCCGTGATTGACTAACTAAACGCGTTGCATGACATACTAACATACACATTAGATGTATAAACCTTCTGAATTAAGTAACTAACATTGATGATCAGAGAACACAATGCGAATACGTCCTTACTACACTGAAAACACGCACTAATTAATGTAGAACAGTCGTCATGTATCAACTTTGTTAACCTACAAATATTAATTTTAGTTTGCCGAACCTTCTCGAATATGTGTAGTACTCTCAATTAACTTCCTATTCCGCTCCCTACTTAATGCTTTCGAATCAAATCAATGAAAAGCGCTTTAAGACTTAAATTAACCACTAAGTTTATCATTTTAAATGGCGACGAGAAATAAAGCCAAAACGGCTTACAAAAATATCATTCAGGACTTATTAATGCAGGTGTAATTAATGGATTTGCTTTAATATAATTATCTGAGTGATTTAAATAATTCGGAAAGTAAAAAACAAAAATCATAAAAATTAATAAAAAAATACTAACTCCTAAAAAATCTTTAAGAATAAAATAAGGGTAAATATTAATTTTATCTATTGTAGATGATATACCTAAACCATTATTTGAACCATTTTTATGTAAAAAAGCAAGATGTATTATAGTTAAACTTGTTATTACAAAAGGTAGAACATAATGTAAACTAAAAAATCTATTTAGTGTTGAATTTTCTACACAAAAATTTCCTCATAATCATAAAACCAAATTATTACCTATAAAAGGAATTGCAGATGCTAAGTGGAAAGTGAGCCTAAACTTCTCCTAAAACCGTCTTGTGCTTGTTTCCAAACAAGTAGCTACCCAACTATTCGCTAAATTTTAACTTTCCTAGTTTACATCACTAAATTTATTTTGCGATTTATAAATTCCATATGTCGACTTATAACACGATTGACAAAAAATTATCGTCTTACGATTATAATTGGCTCTAAAAGTTTTTCGATTACTTATTTTAAATGGATTGATTTAATAAAAATTATAATTTTTTATCAGACACACATAAAATACATAGCTGTGCTTTGTGCTTTTTCTTATTTTTATTAACAAGAAAAAAATACTTTTGTAAATATAGGTCATAGCTATGTTTTAAAAAATTTAGTTCAGGTTTTAAACTATTTGGATAAAATAATGCAGTTATTAACTTACCATTTTCATGAATTCACAAATAAAAATCATATTTTTGTACAACATTTCTCTTGCTGTGCAGTTCAAGCTTACAAGTAAGAGTTAAATAATAAAATTTGCGTAAAACATAAATAACATATAAAAATTTTGTCCAAAAGTTTTTACTGCCATTAGACGTTAAGCTTATCGAACTTCGTTTGTAACTCTGACTTTTCAAATCTTTATGTTTAGATATAAATTTATCTAATTACTTAGTATAGCTATAATTGCGATCTTTAAACTGGGCGCATACTATACTTTAAAGTTTTAAAATGCGTCATCTAAATTCTTCTTTTCAAAAGCTATTTTATATAAAAAATAATAAATTATTCTGTAATTGTGTATCCGACATTGTTTTTAATAGAAAATAGTCTTGTCCTTTTTTTTTCTGAATAACAGCTGCATTACGAATTTCTAAAAGTAGGTCTACTTATAGCATTTTTCAGAATTTTTTCAGAACATCCTTTTCGCATATAATTTTGAATCTTTCATAGCAATATTTATAGCATCTATTGCTCCGCGATAACATGAGTTCTTTTTAAAGTAGTTGAAAATTAGTCACTTCTCCCTTACACATATAATAGTATACTAAACAATAATAAATTAATTCGTGTTCAGGATCGGATGAAGACCCCAGACCCCATTACTGAAAATTTCGGCTCGCAGGTAAACTTAATTAACAAACACATCTCCAGTTAACTAACTATGACTAGGCTTTAACTTAGACATATGATATCTTCAATCATATTTTTCTTTTCGTTATAATAGTTTTTAAGCATTCTTGACACCAAATAATTATGAAATAAAAAACGCCATCTTACAATAAGCATGATCTCTCTTGTTTCCATCATTTCGAAAATATTCCAAACAAACTTTTTTATTTAAACTTTTACATTTAGAAATTCAACTCGCAAGAGAATCAAAAGTCTTCCCACAAAAACAAAAAGTTCTTCTTTTATTTATACCACAAGTTTTAAACGTATAAATCTATAATATAATTTTCCTATATCAGCCTTTAAATTTTCATCCTAGAAAAATGACCGTTGATCCCGCATAAATAAAGCAGCTATAACAAAAGTATAAAACGGATTAAATCTTGTTCTTGTAAATTAACAAAACGTGCTATTTTCTTTTATTGTTTGTAAATAAGTGCTTGTTTTTAGCAAATGTTTAGACTTGTTTAATAGTATAAAATTTGCTCGTTGAATACTTCGCAAAAAATACACTATATAATTCCTTTGCTAGTTGTAAAAATATCTAATCAATTATCATTAAACCATCTCATTTTATTCATCATAGAACTCTCTTAGCGGTTTGGAAGCTATGTTTATCTCACTTATACTTTTATTCAGTATAAAGCATAAGACTCCTTAAGACCGACTTGACTTTCAACGCTTTTCTCCTGCGTACATTTGTTATTACCATAGCACCTCAAAGACTCATTTGACCAAACGGTAAAATGTAACCAAGAAATGCGGTAATGATCATTAGAAATAAAATTAATATTCCAAAAACTCAAACCATTTCTCGAGGAAATATATATGAGCCAAAATAAAGTCCTCTGAAAATATGAATGTATACACTAATAAAAAAAAAAGAAGCTCCGTTCGCATGAAGATATCTCATTCACCACCCAGTGTTTACATCACGATTAATTCGTTCAACACTTAAAAAAGCATAATCTATATGAGGAGTGTATTGCATAGCTAAAAAAATACCGGATAAAATTTGAATACCTAAACAAAATACTAGTTCGATCTACCCCATTTTTATATTTACATGGAATAGGCGCTAATCCGCACCGGACAAGCATCTTTCAATGCATCAATTATACGTAGCTTTTTTACGGCGCTCCTTCACAACCCAATTAGTTATTATTTAATTGTTTAAGAACTCACTAATGATGATAATGCTACCAGCATCATATCCTGGCAATGATCTCAAAGATAATCGATCACACTTGCCTGAATGAGTTTGATTATGATGATAAGTAATACTAATTCGATAGACCAAAAAAAACAACCACCAATCTGCGCTAATCCGCACAATAGCAAGCAAGTTTCCTCGCAATATCGCGCTCCAAAAAAGCTTGTCTAAATATATAAAAATAGTTTTCTACCAATTAAAGTTTTTTATTATGAACAAATCCCTCAATCTTTCTTAGTGCAACACCACTATATTTACCGAATGTATTTCTACAAAGTGCTTATGACATACTGGAATTTGTTTGCTAGCCATATCCAAAGCCGATTGAATTTTATCAGTGGCACCTTTAGTCTTACGCTGATGCTTGACGTGGTGTCAATCACTAGCTGCATTAAGACAAAATGAACTACACCATTGCAACTCACTAGCAGAATCTACAGCACCTAAAATCTTAGGCAAAGGCTTGCCTTTTGGCACTTCTAAGAATGATAAAAGGGATGAATCCGATGTATTGATTATAAATCTTCCACCTCCAGCAAAAGATGGGATTTCTAAGGAAATGATAAACTCTTTTCCTCTTTTATTAACAGATTCCACAGTCAAATCTCGACCAAAACCGATTAAAAGCCTTCTTTGTCCAATTTAGAATTAAACGGATCTTTTTGACAATTTGTAACATATTTATCATATTCAAATAAAACTTTAATTAAGCCTTCTTCCGTAAAAGCCTTATTGACTTTTAGGAGGACTCTCGATAATTTAGCGTCTATTCCAGAAAAAAGGCGGACACCTATTTTCCGGATACACTCCTTCTGAGGCGCTTTTCTAAAACTAAAGATGAAGTTCTTCGCATCTTCATTGTAGATTACAATAGTATCAGGTGGTCTTTTAACTAAATCGTTGTCTTTCAATACTCTTAACTCGCTTCTACAATCCGTGGAGAAATCTCTCCGACCAATTAAAAGCTTAATAGATTGCATATCGCTACTTCATAAAACATAACGTACCCCTTGCAAAGCTGATAAACTTAAATATCTTGCAATCCTTGGCTTCGCTCTTTGCGAGTCTTCACGAACCACTGAAACACCAGAGGGAGAACATGCGGCAATCCAGTGTGGTATAAAAGTGATATCCGCATTTTTTGCGAATAGACCGATTCCGTAAGTCAGATCGAACTGTATCAAGCTTCTTAACATAATCATATTCATCATATATCTTCGAACTGCTTGCACTAATCTGCCCACAACATGTAAATAGAAGAGCGGTCTAAGATACCCTCTCACAGACTTCAGTACTGCTTAGAGGTTTGTTTTTCGTCAGAAATTCACCCCATACTGGAATCTACCATACAGACATAAACTTTTTGTTTGCAACCCACCGTTTTTTTAGCTTCCGTACAACCTTAATATGATGTCAATGTTTTGTCTTCCGTGAACGTTTTGGAATACAGCAATCAAGTTTAGATGCTTCCATAATTAAGTTTACCCTTCGGGGAACGGATGTTCCTGACGGAATATCATAAAAATTTAAGTTTAGAGTCTTTTGCATAGATTGAATCTTAAATCAACCACTTCTCATCATGGACGGTATAGGAAGCGACTTCTGGATCGTTTTACCTTTTTAGTTAACGAATTTTTTCCATATGTACCGAACCTCATTGTATATAAGCCTGTCGTATACTACTAAATTTATGTCTATAAGCCAGTATTAATGCACATGAACATTTTAACAAATGTGGTACTTTTAAAAAACCAGAATGCCTGTAGGAGCTAACGTATTTTGTACTTTCATCGAAGCTTTTTATTTAACTTAAATAGGAAACCCTTGAACAGTTTTTCTGTCATAATCCAGGCTTGTTGCAGATAGGGTACTTCCGAATTTGATGTATTTGAATCTATTTTTCTATACTCACCAAATTTGCGTACTCTTACCCCGCTTCTAAAAGGGTTGAACTTCGTTGAAGATCGTCCCTCCATATAATAAATTCCGTGTATGGTCCCAACTATCAGCAACTTATTCAAGTCGCTAATGAAGCTATTATACTTAGGTCCTTGCAGATTCTGATATGTATTCTCTATACCAGTGTATTTGGGACATACTTCGATGAAAAACCCTTTGTGCGACTTATCGTTCCCTTTTAATACAAATTGAGTATTATCTTCAATCCCGGTTTATTTTGGCCCGACTTGAATCTGTAACAAGTTTATTAACTTAACCTTATATAATTTGGAAAAAGAGTGAACTGCTATCTGCCTTTTTCGAAGGTAAATTCGAATAAAGACCATCAAACTCTTCAATGTATGTGTATGTAATACTAAAAAAACCATAACACAGCGTTTATCCGCCCCAAAGGAAATAAAACCAAAGTTTCAAAAATAATTAATATTTGAAGGAGTAGGATAGTTTATAACATGACTATGTATAAAACGAAAAAGAGAATTTTTAAAAAACATTTTTTTTTATTTTTAATTTTTAATAATAAACGAACGAGTGTTTATGATAGACTTACAAGTTTTTTGTAAAAAAACTATGTTTTACATATACATGAATAAAAACAATCTTAATTTTTCAAAACAAAATTTCATAATTTTATTTATGAATTGATTGTGAGGTTAGACTTTAGTATTTTTTAAAATAAAAGTTCAAGTTGTAAAATAAAAATTTGATTGAAGAGTCCTGTAGACCTTATCTTTGTTAATTACTGAAGTAGAATAAAACATACAGCCCTTTGAATCATACGTGACATTTTCACGTCGTACGATTCTCAATACTAAACCTAACATAACAAATTTATTTTTTTATGTTAAAATTTACACCACCACATTATTAAAGTATAAATTAAAAAAAAACATTTAGTATTTGAACTTTTTACAAGTCCTCCACTCCCATAAGTCTTTCGACTTTTAGAATTTATCGTAGTTCCCAAATTTCCGCTTAACTCACATTTAGACTGTTAAACCGTTGCACCTTATTAACTTATCGATAGCAAAATCTTAAGCCAATTACTTTAAACTTTTAATGCTTTTTGATTAAAAACCATGACTTACAAAATCCGATACCTGTTATAAAATTAAAACCTTTTGAAAAATAAACATGATTTGACAGCTTTGTTAGTCTAGTCGTATGTAACCTAACTCACCGACAATTTACGAGGAAAGCAAAATCTCTCAATCGATTTTTTAATCTGCTTCTGACAAAAATCTTTCGACTTAAACAGGAGTTTATTTTTAATAAAACGAAATAACATTCCGTGAGTAATTTAAATATGAACGAAAAAACAAGACATAACAACACACCGATAAAAACAATTGAAACAATAAACTTAATTTGTATAAAAATATAAAATGATTATAATCTAAATTAACTTTTAAAACCTGTGGCCTAACTCACCAAGCCCTTTTTAATCCTCTCAGTAAGTCGACCCCGAACCGTACGTGCAGCTTTCACTGCATACGGCTCTCACCTCATCTAATAATGAAAATTCTAGGTTTAATTTAAGTATTTTCAATTCTTCTTGATAGTCTATACCCTAAAGCACAGGTATCTTCAAAGTAGATAAGCAAGGTCCCTTCCCACAAATGCATGTGGTACTATAAACCCTCCGTCGCCCCGACACTTCCGTGCTTCGGGCGATCCCGAATTCTGCTATCGATCGTCGATTGTGAACCTTAGGACTCTCTCCTGCTAATCTGATTCTTTCAGCTGGCTGTTTTGTACACTTAAAAGACGTTAACTACAAAAAAATTAACATCTTCCAACATAGTGGGGATGTTTGACCCCGCCACAGGATTATAGAGATTTATTATCTTGTCCATAGGACACCATACCTCGGAAAATGTTCTTTCAATTTCCCTTTTACCACATGCTGTGGTCCCTTTCGAAGTTAGCCCTCTCAGGTAAGTAGTATGGTTTACAGTACTCTTAGGATTAAGAGAAAGTGTATATACTGATGGATACAAATTATAAGTAATTTTTCCCATTGGCGATTGATGCATTAGACGGCGCACTTTGTAATACATGAATATTTAAGACTCAAAAAAAAAAATTTAATATTAATATAGATCTGCGGTAAACAAGAATAAAAAAAATAAAAAAACAGAAGAGTAATAAAAAAAGGTTTAGTTTTGATCTAATTCATAAGTTAATGTTTTTATATTTTTTTAAATGCATTGGAATGTAGGGGGTCAATTTATTAAGCATATGATGTTTATTAACAAACAAGCCAATGAGCTAACACTTAGCTTTGTCTCCATTGCCCTCAGAACCTAGCGTGATAATTTCCCATCACTAGACTCCCCAGCAAATCAAATTAAATAAATTCGAACGCCTGCCGCCCTTTGAGGAACCGCATCCTCTCTAATAAAGTGGCTCCGTACCCATGGCCTTTTAAAGCCTTATAAGGTATCTCGTATTTCCATATATCCCGCGTTTGACCACCTTAGCACGTTGCATAATATCCGCCGAAGCGGAAACACCCTGAGAGGGGTAACTAACACTGGTGATGAAAGGCTTCCGATTCATTCAGTACGGAAGCCACATTGTTGATGTGTCCTTGCCACTTTGATAACACACATCGATTAATATCAAACAGTCATTATGTGTCAACTTTGTAAACCTATACGTAGCAGTACTAACTTGCCGAATATTCTTGAGTCTAAGTGGGACTCGCAACCGACTTTCACAACCACTACCAACTGTTTCCCTTTTGAATTCAATCAGAGCTGCGTGTTTTAAAACCAAAATTAATCACTAAGCCTAATATCATATAGATAATAACGGGTAAATTGCCTAAAAGCAAGCAAACAATACAACGAAACGCCGCACAAATAAAATTTGACAACAATAAATACTTAAACTTTTTTATGTAATTTTGATTTTTTTAGTAAATCTTAAAGAGTGTTTTTCTAATCATTTTCGAAAATAATACATGCGACATTTTCATATAAATTAATGATTTCAAGCAAGCTTTATAATTTAATAGCTTATTATAATAGATTTCAATTTTATAAATTATTATTTTTAATAAATAAAGATAAAATAAATAACCTTCAAATTTTCATAACATAAAAGATCTTATCTTGTTATAATTTTTTTAAAAATGCAATAGATAAAATACTATACTTTCATATTAAAATAAATAAGACAAAGTGGTAACAATAAAATAATACAAAAGATGAAATTTTAATTGTTAAGGCAGTGATATCCAGTTTACTCGATAGATGACTAAATTTCAAAATAGCTAATTTTCAAGGTTGAATAGATAATACAGTAAAACCTAACATAAATGTTTCGTCGCACGACATTTAAATTTTTTTTAAGTGCAATAAATAAAATACTAAATTTTCATTTCATATGAAAATAAATTAAACAAAGTGGTAACAATAAAATAAAACAAAAGATAAAGTCTTAATTGTTTAAGCAATGATATTTGGTTTACTCGATAAAGAATTAAATTTTTAAATAGCTAATTTTCAAAGCTAAAAAAAAAGTAAACTCAACAAAGCTTAATTTTTTTAAAATTGAAACTGGATTTTTACTCGACTTTTAAGCTGAGAAGATACTTTGATAATCTCTTTTTAAAAATTATAAAAGTAGCAAAATTTCAAATTTAAAAAACCTTTACACAAAGGTGAAGCCTCAATTGTTAAAGCAGTGCTTATCTAGTTTACTCAATAAAGAAAAGCAAACAACGATAAAATCTTGAAACGATTATTTAAAAAAACTTAAATCTTTACACAAAATAATTTTCCCACATTTTTTATGCAGTATTTTTATCTCATTTAATATTTCACTTTCAAGTTATTAATTTGGGTGTTTCCATTAAATAATAAGGTAAAAATTTTTTAATTTAAAATAGTAGAATAGGAAAAATCGAAAGAGTATTATTTTACAATATGAATTAGAAGTTTTATACGAAAATAAATCGAACAGAGTGATGACAATAAAATAATACCAAAGGTGAAATGTTAATCGTTTAGTCAGCGATAGATTGTTAACGAGATTAATGACTAAATTTCAAAATAGCTAATTTTAAAGGTTGAAAAGAAAATACAGTAAAACCTAACATTAATGTTTCGTCGCGCGACGTCTAAATTTTTTTGACAGAATTTTTTTTAAATGCAATAAATAAAATACTAAATTTTCATTTCATATGAAAATAGATTAAACAAAGTGGTAACAATAAAATAAAACAAAGAATAAAGTCTTAATTGTTTAAGCAGTGATATTTAGTTTACTCGATAAATGACTAAATTTTTAAATAGCTAATTTTCAAAGCTGAAAAGAAAAAGTAAACTCAACAAAGTTTAATTTTTTTTAAATTCGGATTTTTTTTCAAAACTCAAATTTTAGAAGATTCGTATTCTTTATAATCATGAATGAAGCCTAAATAATTGTCAGAATACTAAATTTTAAAAAATTCTATAGAGGAGGGAGCGATTTTTGGTTATTTAAAGTCAGGAATTAAGTGTAAATTATTGTTAGTAAGAAATTTTAAATATGATATAAATTTTAGTTTAATTAACTAATAACAAATCAAACAGAGAGCGGTAACAATAAAATAATACGTTGATTTTTTTCAAAATTGAAAAAGTCTTTACACAAAATAATTTTTCCGCCTTTTTTATGCAATATCTCATTTAACACTTCTATTAAATTAATTTAATATAACAAAAATTTTTAGATTTAATTTACTCAACAAGACAGTAAAATAATGCGAACATTTTTTATCAAAATTATAACTCGCATCTCTATTAAAAGATACTTTTAATAGAATATATTTTAATTTTTAACATAAATCGATTTATAATTATTAAAAAATATAGATGAAAAAAAGATTCGAACTTTTATTAAACAGATTATGATTCTATTGTTTTACCGTTAAACTATTTCATCCTTCAATAACTTTCTACCATTTTTAATATATTTCTTACACTTTATGTTTTAAACAGAATATGCAGAAACATTTTTTTTCTCAACACAGTGAATTTTTGAATAAAATAAGCTCTTTATTCATACCTTTTAAATATCAAATATTTTTTAATTTTAATTTATAAAAATAAAAAAAACATATTCAAAAAAAAAACTCATATAATTTTATATTGTTTAAATTTTTTTTATTTAAAAAACAAAAGTTAATCTTTAAAAGAACTCCAATAAATTGAGTTTTATTTTTTAAACAAAATCGCATTTTTTTAAACGTAAAAAAACTCTACGTATCAAACAAATGAATTTTAATATAAACTTGATATATTTAAACGTGCAAAAATAAAAAGACAAAAAACTGTTTTTATAAAGGTATTTTAAATTCATATTCTAATCAACTTTAAATCATACGACAATATTTTAGAAAATAAAAAAATACTTTTGATATCTATTTTGTTAAAAACTATAAAATGTGGAGTTAAACAACTTTTAACCATATATAAAATATTAGATTGTACAAAATTAGTCAAGACACATAAACAATTAGTACAATTTCAATTAAAAAAGCAATTCAAACCCAAAATTGAACTATTATAAAAAAAGATTTTTAAAAACAAAAAAACAAAAAATTGATTTTTTTTTAATTTATAATTTTTTTTGGTTAGGCTTAAACTTATAAAATTTTGATGTAATAAAAATCAATTAAAAAATAAAAAACTTTTTAACCTTACTCTTAAGCCATTATACTTAAAAAAAAAATTTGGAATTTGTTTTTTATTTACAGAGCTTTGTTTGATTATGTAATCTAAATCAAACAAAAAATTTATATAAAAGTAGCAACGGTACATTTAAAAAAAAAAATTATATGAGAATCACGCGGCTAAACCTACACTTCCTTTTCGGGTAAAAGCACAAGTTTGAAAAAAATCAATAAATGTTGTTACATTAATTTTTTTTAATTGTTTTTTTTGTTTAATAAATATTCTGGACATTTGACTTCTCTTATTAAAAAAACGACCCGAACACCTGATTTTCAAACCTTGTAATTTAAAAACAAAATAACCATATTTTGTTAAAAAAATTTTTTTTTGAGAAAAATCTAATTTATCAATTTTTTGTTTTCACGTAACTATAAAAAGTTTTCGGAATGCTATGTTACGCTCAATATGCGATTTAAAAAATAGAATTAATGCTTTTGTATTAAATCAAAAATGAACACGATAAAAATTAGTGATCAACTTACTATAAAAAAAAACATTTAAATTGTTTTTTCAAAAAAACTTAAAACTATTATAACAAAAAACTTTTTTTTTTTTTCTCAAACATCACATTTGGACCTTTTGTCAAAATTTACGTTTGTAGTAAGATAATTTAAATTTATAAGACTTTTCTTTTTGTTTATTTTTTTGAATATGTTTTATTTTAGTATAAATAAAAATAATTTGCCAAATTCACAAATAGCGTTTTACAATTCATTTGTTATGAACAATAATTTTATAATTATTTTTTCTAAAATTTAAGTTTGTAAAAAATTGCATTAAATAGTTTTCAAAATTCAATTTTTTAAAAACAAAAAAACTATAAGAATAATTGTTATAAGTTTGAAAAAAACATGTTTCCAAATTAATTCAACCATATCTAGAATTTAAAGGATGAATGCTTTGCGTCATTTAAATTTTTAATCTTAATATATGTTTATAGAATAAAAAACATATTAAAAATGTTTGTATATTGAAAAATCAACGCTTTAAAAAAATAAGCTAAAAAATAATTTTAAAATTTAGTATTAATAAAAATTAATTGCACATAAACACAATGAAAGAAAACATTTAATTCTAATATATATATAATTAGAAATAAAACAAACATTTGCAAAAAAATATCACTAAAAAAAAAAACATTTATATATAAACAAATAAAAAAATAAAATAACCTTCTAATCAAAATATAAGTAAACTTAAAATTTAATTTATACCAAACACTCAAAAAAAACAATCAAAAAATACCAAAGAGCATAGAATTAAAAAAATAAATTGTGATAAATCTAAAACCTCACGTTACAATTTCACAAAAAACTGTACAAATATTTTTTTAACATATAAAGCTTTTAATAAAAAAATTTATTTTGAAATAGATACTAAATAAATATTTAGTTTATTGTAAATATTTATTCTATAAAATAAATGTTAAATATTTTTATTAAAAAAAATTTTAAAATTGTAATATTGCTAACAATAAAAATTTTATACGAATATTAATAAATACTATTTTCCTAAATTTTTTTCCGCAATTCAATTGATAAAGAATCTATAAAAACATTACGTCACTCACACATTTAAAAATTCAGTAAATATAAGAAAAAAATTTTAACTCTATCTTTAAAAATAATAAATTAAAGTTTAAACTTAATGATATAGATAAAAAGTAAGAACTATGGATAAAGAGTACAACAATTTTATAAAAAATAAAACTTCTTTCCATTGAAATTACATAAATTAATTTTACTTAATATATAACTTTTTTTTAACAATAATAATTGACGTTAACATAAACTTATAAATAATGCGGATAAGTGTTAGCATCTTTTTTAATTAACATAAAAAATAATTTTTAACGTTTTTCTATAATATTTTATTAACAAACAGGTACATAATCAGAAGATTGATTATTTAGTATTTAAATTAATTACTTATACATATAATTAAAATTAAAAAAACTATTTATTCTCGTTGAATAAAGCACACATAATTTTTTAGTACTCATTCTTATAAAAAATAAATGTCATAAAAACAAGACATTAAAATACTTTACGTCCGCATAAAATTGAAATAAAAACATAAAAGAAATAAAATATAAAATAAAAAAAAAAGCATAACAAAAAATCAAGTCATTTATTTGTAAATGATTTCAACTAGGTTTAATTAATAGAAAGCATAGAACACAAAAAAAAGGAAAGAAATATAAAAAAGTAAAAAAATATAAAATAAATATATTTGTAAAAAAAAGTTCAAAGATTTCGTTTAAAATTAAATGTCTATAGAAGTCTAAGTAAAAGTAAGGTTTTAATACATAAACATAAATTATTTCTATTTTATTTAAAATTAAAAAGAAAGTAAGAATTAAGCTTAATAAAAAATAAAATAAAAAAAAATTGTAAAACTGTATGTAAATTAAAATTAAATTTTTCTTCATTTTTAATATACTTATCAACACATAGATTACTATACCTATAACCTTTACTTTAAAAAAAATTGTTTTTCTAAACCACCCTAAATAAATTAAATCTATCAAAAATAAATATATTATGAAAGAGTAATAATGATTTTAGCGAAGATAGGATTCGAACCTATAATTTTTAGATTATGAATCTAAGGAGTTAACCTTTTTACTCTACTTCGCAAATCATCATAAATTTATTTCACCTTATTTTTTGACTCTATTGTTAAAAAAATAAATTTATCCTTTTGTAATAGTGATTAAATCAACATCAATACTGCCTCTTATTTTATAATAAATTACAAAAGACTAGTTCAATTTACCAAACTTTAATTCGATAATTACTAGTTTACATAGTCAAAACAAATTTTTATGTGAACCACGTTTCCATTACTATTCTAAAATAAATCATAATAAAGTTATATCATTGCTTGTTAAAACTTTTAAAAAACTTGCATTTAACAGACCATAAAAAAATTTTTTTTTATTATTATTTAACATTTAGTGATAAAACGAATTACTTCAAAAATTATAAATTTTTTTTTACTTATTAAAAACAAAAATTAAAAACTTCAACAACACAAAGAAAAATTGCGGTTACACTTGACAACCTACTCACTTAAATTTATCTATCGTTTAGAAAAAAAAAAACAGAAACTCAATTCTAAAATAATTGTCTTTGTTATCACTTTAATAGTAAACATATCTTACATATATATCGAAATTTCACCGTTAAGACTTTTTTATTTTTTTACTAAGTAAAATATATAATATCACTTATTCATGATCTTAAACCTGAAATTAAAATTTATTAATCTTAAAAAATGCAATCCGATTTATAAATTTTATTTTATCAACAATTCTTATTTACAAAACGATAGATTGTATAAATTATACTATAAATAATAAAAATTAATTCACACACTATTGATAATCCTATAGCACTATCTGCTGCTGCATTAGTTAAAATAACAATAGAGAAAATTTGTCCACATATATCATCTAATGCGAATGAAGACAGTATTAAACTTAAATTAGCAGATAGTAGGGGTCAACAACCCGTTGCCCTCAGAACCCAGCGTGATAATTTCCCATCACTAGGCTCGCCAGCGAATCAAATTAAATAAATTCGAACGCCTGCCACCCTTTGAGGAACCGCATCTTTTAATAAGATGGCTCCGTACCCATAGCTTTTTAAGGCCTTAGAGTATCGCGTATTTCCGTATCTCCCGCGTTTGACCACCTTAGCACGTTGCATAATATCCGCCGAAACAGAAACACCCTGAAAGGGGTAACTAACACTGATGATTAAAGGCTTCCGATTCAAACAGTACGAAAGCCACATTGTTGATGTGCCCTTGCCACTTTGATAACGCACACCGATTAATATCGAACAGTCATTATGTGTCAACTTTGTAAACCTATACGTAGTGGTTCTAACTTGCCGAATAATCTTGAGTCTAAGTGAGACTCGCAACCGACTTTCACAACTGTTTCCTTTTGAATTCAATCAGGGCTGCGTGTTTTAAGACCAAAATTAATCACTAAGCCTAATATCATATAGATAATAACGGATAAATCGCCTAAAAGGCAAGCAAACAATACAGCGAAACGCCGCACATAAAATAATTTCTAAAGACATTAGAACAGCTAAAATGTGTTGATCATATTGCAATAACCCAAATAACCCAATTAAAAAAAGTAAAACTGAAAAAATTAAAATGATATAAGAAAAAAACATATTTATTATTTATTCTCATTCTAAAGCACCTTTTTTTCATTCATATAAAAAGCCAAAAGTTAATATGACTAAAAATAAAGTCATAGATCAAAAACCATAATTAAAGATAAAATTTAAAGTAACACACCAAGGAAATAAAAAAGATAACTCTAAATCAAAAACTAAAAACAAAATAGCAATTAAATAAAATCGAATATCAAAAGAGAATCTAGCATCTGTATAAGGGTTAAACCCACATTCATATGAACTTAACTTATGTGTTTGATTATTTTGAATAACTAAAATTAAAGATAAAAAGTATATTAAAAAAGATAGAATAAAAGAAATAAAAAAATAAAAATAAATAAATAAAAATTCATAATTGACTATTCACATTTTTAATTAAGGCTATTATTTCGTAACAAAAAACTTGCAATAAAAAAAACAAAAGACAAAGATAATGGTAAAAAAATTTTTCACCCTAAAAACATTAATTGATCATAACGTTGTCTCGGAAAAGATGCTCGTATTAAAATAAAACCAAACAATAAAAATGTAGACTTAATACTAAATCATAAAGAGAAAGGAATTCATTTAAAAAAAAAAATAGACAACGGTTCAAACCCACCTCCAAAAAAAAAAATTGTTCCTATGCTACACATTAAAATCATATTCGAATATTCACCCAAAAAAAACAGAGCAAATCCCATTGCAGCATATTCTACATTAAAGCCAGCAACAAGCTCACTTTCTCCTTCTGGTAAATCGAATGGACTTCGATTTGTTTCTGCTAAAATGGAAATGTAAAATAAAAAAAATAAACCAGGTAGGGGAACAATAAATCATTGAGTTTTTTGAAAAAAAAAGATATGAATTAAATTTAACGAGCCTACACAAACTAAAATAGAAATTAAAATTAATCCAATACTGATTTCATATGAAATCAATTGTACTGTCGATCTCAAAGAGCCTAACAAGGCATATTTTGAATTACTGGATCAACCGGAACTAAGAACTCCATAAATTCCTAATGAAGATATAGCTAATAAATACATAATTTTACGTAAACAACACAACAATGTGCGTTGGTTCGCATCGAAAACTGTACGAGATAATTACTTATCATACAGCTCCTCCCTATTAAATAAAACAAAAAAAAATTATAAATAGATTGTGATATTGCATTCATGACTCGTTTAGATTTTTACTAAAAACAATTTCATTATACCAATTTATGTGATGTTTATGGCAAAGAAGAATTTGTTTTCTTTTTAAACCTGACACTATATCTCTAACACCAGAAAACCTTTTAGCTTTTCCTTAAACGGTAATTTTACCTGTTTTATCTTTATTACGAAATTATCGTCGAACATGATGCTTATATATGTCATTAATTTCAGTACAGCCTTTAACTGCACATTCGTTATCTGAAATTTCTGCACGTTGTAAGCTTATGAAAAATTTCTTGAAATTAGAATATGAATTTCGCAAGTTTTTGACTAAGAATTTTTTCTGCTGATTCCTTACAACTACTGAATTGATAAAAGAAACAACTTTACCCTTTCTTCCGTTGGCTTCAATTTCTTTACTATACATCTCTAACACTTTTTTAATAGAACATTAGTGTTTACAGGCTAAAGTATGTAATAAAGAGTAACGAAAGTGGTAAGTGACAATTTTCTTTATGGTATTTAAATTATCCACCCAACCGAAGTAAAAAAGCAAATCACAAGTTAAAGTGTTGTAATAAGTAGGGGGTGTCAACATATTAAGCATATAATGTTCATTGCCTTCAGAACCCAGCGTAATAGTTTCCCATCACTAAACTCACCAGCAAATCAAATTAAATAAATTCGAACGCCTGGCCACCCTTTGAGAAACCGCATCCTCTAATAGGACGGCTCCGTAACAATAACCTTTTAAGGCCTTAAGATATCACGTATTTTTGTATCTTCCGCGTTTGACCACCTTAACACGTTGCATAATATCCGCCGAAGCGGAAACATCCTGAGAGAGGTAACTAACACTGATGATTTAAAACTTCCGATTCATACTGGATGGAAGCCACATTGTTGATGTGCCCTTGCCACTTTGATAACGCACACCGATTAATATCGAACAGTCATTATGTGTCAACTTTGTAAACCTATACATAGTGGTTTTAACTTGCCGAATGATCTTGAGTCTAAGTGGAACTCGCAACCGACTTTCACAACCGTTTCCTTTTGAATTCAATCAGGGCTGCGTGTTTTAAGACCAAAATTAATCACTAAGCCTAATATCATATAGATAATAACAGGTAAATTGCTTAGAAGCAAGCAAACAATACAGCAAAACGCTACACAAATGGTTCGTTCGAAATACTCTTAGAAAAGATAATACCCGTTTGTAACATTTTTAATAATATTTCAAACAGACGTTGATTTAATTTTACGCTTAAACTGATTAATTAAAATTTCGTAGTAAATAGTACCAAAAGTATTTTTGATACCAATACTTATGAACCACGAAATAGCAGTCCACTTATTTTAAATTTGTGCAAGAGCGATATGGCAATTTCTATCTGGACGAAAACCGTGAGAAGCGTTTGAAAAATTTTTTCTTTGTTTTCATAGATTTCTTCTAAGATAAGTTGAATAGCTTTTTGAATAACCCTATCTTTTATATTACCCATAATGGAAGATCTAAGTTTTAAACTACTTTTTTTTTAATATTTAATCTACAACTAAAACTGAATTCATAAGTACCATTTCTTAGACGTAGTGCAATCTCTTCGAACCATTTTTGAAAAATCCCCTCTCTCTCTAAAGTAATATTATTACTTTTTGAAATTAAATTGTCTTCTTTATTTTCAATACAAACGTAAGCTAATTTTAAGAAATCAGGATTAGCTAAAAATCGAGTAGTAATATGAATGTAAAAACCATCTTTTTTAGGCTTTAGTAGTCTCAGAAAATTAACCACATCAGTTAAGTCTTCGTAAACATAATCATTTGAAAGTTCTGAAGAGAAATTTCGGACTGTTGATAGAGACTTATTGGCTTTCCTGCTTGTAACTAGTAAGAAACATTCTTTAAAATAAGCAAAAACTACAGAACGATCTTTATCTCCCCAAAAAAAAGATCCGAACTGAAACTTTGAATGATGTCTTTAAAGCGGTTGGGCCTTTCCTTTGAGCATGAATTTTGGAAAAAACTATTCACACTTATGGGAGTACTATGCTATGGAGTGTTAGTGCTTCTAAAAGCATCGTAACAATGAGATAAGATGCCGCTATTTATAGGGCAAACAGCGTTAGCTGGTTTTTTTATCTCAGTTACACACGTTGACCTATTGGAGTCTTTCATCCGGAATTATAGATTACTTGTGTAGGAAAACGGAACTAAAAAGAACAGTGCTCTGAAAAACACTCCCTAATTTTAAAGGCTAAAATCGTTACGGTTCTTTCTAATCATCTTATTCTCTACTATCCAAGGACACGCTTCGACCTTCTTACGTCTGCCTATGAAATTTTTCAGCCTCCAAATTGAAAACCATAGCTCTAGCCTTTCCACACCCATTCCTAAATTAATGTCTAAACATAATCCTGTAATATTTAACGGAATAAAGAGCCAAGATAAAATAGATAAGAAAAAAGTTAAAATGGGTGAAATAAAAAAAATAATTAAATTTGCAGAAGATGGAAAAATTGTTTCTTTTGTATGAACTAGATGAATGATTCCCTTCTGTTTCCTGTTAGGAAAACCAACACCCTTTCCCGAACCGTACGTGATAGTTTCCCATCATACGGCTCTCCCCTGAGAACTACCCCTTTTTTCAGACTCTTGATTTCCTTCATTACTTTATATTTGCTTCCTGCACAGTAATGTCTTCTATTCAATATTTCCCCAGCTGGAAGTATTTCTACAATCATGAAATTTCTTATAATGCCCACCACTTTTTGTCCAAATTTTACATTCTTTAATAAAGTTTTTATGTTTGACCTTCCTCTCTTGCCATATTCATTTCTGAACTTAGGAAATCTCATGGTATGCATAGTTGGCTTGTATCTGTCCTTAGGTTGGAATATGTATGGATTAATCTTACTTATTATAAGCTGGTAAGCTACATAGGCTCTAGTTCTAACTATTCACATAAGACCTAGTGCGCTTATAAACTCAATATGTGCAAGTCTATCCCCGCAAAGAGAGGGTCCTACCATATATCCTTTAACGTACTCACGCTTAACCTTAGACAGCAGGTCTTGCCAATTTATCTCTCACACACTTCGAGCATCTTTGACTTCTAACAGATATGCTATGTTCAGCACACTCCTTTCGAGTCTACCTAAACCTGATGACCTCCATCCCTTGCCTCAAGATGTAGAGTAGTTCACTCCAATCCTACTAAACACCGCATGACGCATCGAAAAGCTTTGCTCCATCTGCAATTGGTTGTAAAAATCCAAATAAACCTACAATATTAGGTCCTTGGCGTCGTTGAATAGCTCCCATTATTTTTCGTTCCATTAATGTTAAATAAGCTACAGAAATAAGTAAAGGAATTAATACACCCAAAAATGATATTAAAAAATAAATCGAATATAACATTTAATAATATAAATCTAAAAAAACATACTCACAAAAACTAAATAATGCATTAGGAAAAAAAAATAAAATAATTAACAAAGAAAAAATACTCGAGAGCAATAAACTGAACTCTTTTGTCAAAATAAAAACGGTAGGTCAAATAATAAAATTCTGAAAACAACAAATTTTTATAATTCTCAAATAATAAAAACACCCAAACATACTGACTACAATTAAAACGATCGAACTAAAATAAAATGATTGCTCTAATAATGTAAAAAGAACAAACATTTTTGAAAAAAATCCTATTAAGGGTGGAATTCCTGCCAAAGAAAATAAGAATAACGTAAATAAAAATCCTAAAAAAACATTAGATTTTTTTAACAATACGATAGAAAATAAATTTCTTACTAAATAAAAACTTGAACCTATCTTACGCTTATAACTTAAAAATATTAAAAACATACCTTTTAAGATTATAACGTATGTTACAATATAAAAAAAACTTGCAGTAGGGGTCAACAACCCGTTGCCCTCAAAACACAGCGTGATAATTTCTCATCACTAGGCTCGCCAACGAATCAAATTAAATAAATTCGAACGCCTGCCACCCTTTGAGAAACCACATCCTCTGATATGGTGGCTCCATACCCATAGCTTTTTAAGGCCTTAGGTTATCGCGTATTTCCGTATCTCCCGCATTTGACCATCTTAGCACGTTGCATAATATCCGCCGAAACGGAAACACCCTGAAAGGGATAACTAACACTGGTGATTAAAGGCTTCCGATTCATACTGGACGGAAGCCACATTGTTGATGTGCTCTTGCCACTTTGATAACGCACACCGACTAATATCGAACAGTCATTATGTGTCAACTTTGTAAACCTATACGTAGTGGTTCTAACTTACCGAATAATCTTGAGTCTAAGTGGGACTCACAACCACTTCCAACTGTTTCCTTTTAAATTCAATCAGGGCTGCGTGTTTTAAGATCAAAATAAATCACTAAACCTAATATCATATAAATAATAACGAGTAGATTGCCTAAAAGCAAGCTAACAATACAGCGAAACGCCGCACATGTAATTATTTCAATGTAAATTTATCATACTATAAACTAAGAATCCAATATGAACAATTGAGCTATAAGCAAAAAAACGTTTCCATTTTACTTGCCAAAAAGCACAAAAGGTACCAAACATAAGAGACAATATCGCACTTAAAAAAAAAAAATAATAATATAAATTTATAGATGTAAAAAAAAGTTTTGAAAAAAATGTTATTAATAAAAAAAAAATTACAATCTTTGGAAAAATTGAAAAATATAAAGTTATTATAGAAGATATTCCTTCATAAATGTCTGGAATTCAAATATGAAAAGGTGAGGAACTTATTTTAAAAAACAATGAGACTATAATAAAACATATCATAAAAATAAAAAGGAGTGAATCTTCAAATGAATTAGAAATAATTAATAAAAAATAAATATCTAAAATTTTAGTCAATCCTAATTGAAAATAAATAAAAATAAAACCTAACAATAAAAACGAAGAAGAGATTGCTCCTAGTACAAAATATTTTAATGCAGCTTCTGCTGAAAATTCAGAAGTTTTTTTTATACTTGCTAAAGTGTAAAATAATAAACTTTGTAATTCAATTAATAAATAAAGAATCATTAAATCTTGAGTAATTATAATTATATAAAATGAAAGTAAAGAAATTAATACAATAATTCACAACTCATAATTTAAAAATTTTTCATACTTTGAAAAACTTGATAAAATAAAAATTCAAAAGAAAAAAATACCTGTTAACAAAAAAGTAACATGCTGAATAAAAATATTATCTAAAAAGAAAAAATTAAATGAGTTAAAAATTATATTGACTTTTTTCTTTAAGAAAAAAAATTGATAAAAAACAAAATATATTGATACTAGGCCAAAATCTTTGAAAACTGAAGGTACCCCTAAATTTAGCGTTGTTTCTACCGTCAAAGCTCATAAAAAAAATAAAAAAACACAGAACATTAAAAAAAATATATGAATATGTTAGGGTAGGGACACTTACTTTTGCTTAATCTAAAATTTAATAACCTCTTAGAGTTTATATCAACCCCCCTCAAAACCATACGAATATCTTTCAACCTATAAAGCTCTCTACAATTTTCTTTCCATTATTTTTTGTAAATTTTGTACTTAAAATATGACTAAAATTTCATTAACTTTAATTTTTTTAATTTAAGGTTATTACATAGTTTGTTATGCTCAATAATGATAAACTTAAATATTTCTACAGTTGTGACTATTTGATTTTTTTAGCAATATATTGTAGTGCAATACTAAACTAAACAAAAACAACCTCTCCTTTTTTGTCACTTATACTTTATGTTAAAACATTTCATTCGAAGTTTTTTTTAATAGTTTAATTGTAAAATAAAAATACTAATTTTTATTTTGAACCTCTCAACATCAAAAACATCAATTAATGAATTAAACAATACGATTATACAGTTAAACTTAGAAAACCAAACAAATAATAAAAAATTAAATGTAGAAAACGAATTTACAATTCAAATATACAACATAAATAGAACACTAAAAAAACATTTAAAATCATTAAATTTTTTGGATGAAATTAATTATTAAAAAATATTTCAAATATACACTATAAAATTTTTTAGTAAGAACTTTATAAAACTTAAACTTTTATAACACTTATATTTTTAACCTAAAATTCTTTAACAAAACATAGTAAGGGTCAACACCTTGTTACCCTCAAAACCCAGCGTGATAGTTTCCCATCACTAGGCTCGCCAGCAAATCAAATTAAACAAATTCGAACGCCAGCCACCCTTTAAGGAACCACATCCTCAAATAGGGTGACTCCGTACCTATAGCCTTTTAAGACCTTAGGGTATCGCGTATTTCCGTATCTCCCGCGTTTGACCACCTTAGCACATTGCATAATATCCATTGAAGCGGAAACACCCTGAGAGGGGTAACTAACACTGATGATTAAAAACTTCCGATATATCTTGGACGGAAGCCACATTGTTGATGTGCCCTTACCACTTTGATAACGCACACCGATTATAATAGAACAGTCATTATGTGTCAACTTTGTAAACCTATACGTAATGGTCCTTAACTTGCCAAATAATCTTGAGTCTAGGTGGAACTCAAAATTGACTTTCACAACCGCTTTCAACTGTTTCCTTTTGAATTCGATCGGAGCTGCATGTTTTAAGACCAAAATTAATCACTAAGCCTAATATCATATAGATAATAACGTATAAATTGCCTAAAAGCAAGCAAACAATACATCAAAACGCCGCACAAATATTATATTCACACTAACCGTTACACTTTTAAAAAGCTTTATAGAATCGAATATGTAATTTAATAAACTCAAACTTACTTAATTTTTTTTGACACTTCATTTTCAAGTTAATAATTTAAACATTTTTATTAAATAAAATAACAAAGAATTTTGGATCCGATTTACTCAACAAAACAATAAAATAAAACGTTTAAATTTTTTTAGCAAGAAATAATAAAATGAACAGAATATTAATTTTTCACTAAAAAATAATTTAACAATAAAAAAATGAATTAGATTTTTTTATTAATGCATAGTATTAGTTTGGTTTAAAAAAACCGCTCTAAATCATCCAATTATTTTGCTCTTTTTACGTTGAGAAAAAAAACTAATAAAATTCATTTTCATAGTTAACGATTCGAGATAATGTGATTTGAACACATGATCTTCAGATCCCAAATCTGAAACGTTAACCTGACTACGCTATATCTCGTAAATTATATATAATACCTATTACTTTTAAAATTTCATTTATTTATCGGAGTTTCCAAAAAAAAAAGAATAAAGTTATAGCGAAATAAAAATTCATTATAAAAATTTCATGAATTATTAAAAATTTAATTTTTTATTGTTAACGCATTTTAAGTAACAAAAAAACTAAATTAAATAAGAATAGAATTTAAAATTTTAACGATCTTTTTTCGACCCATCTATAATCAAACGACTAACTTCATTTTTAATAACCTTTAAGTATTAATTTGATTAGAATTAACGCAAGACGGTAGTCACATTGCATTTGCAACTTTAAAAAATGACTTTTCTACGTATGAAAAAATGCTTTATCTTTAATTACATATTGTTTATCCGACATTTGAATATTGTTATTCTTATCAACATGACTATCTACAAAGTTCATTTACTTAGACCTTAAATAAAGCTTTAGCATTAGAATACTTGCAAATGTAGTTATAAGGGTTATTAATCTATCTCTTAAATAAAATCCTTTTCACGCACCATCCAAATAATTTGATAAAAATAATTATAAATTTTAAGCATGATTTTAATTAATGAATTTCATAAACATCATTCATATAAATAACAATTAACAAAACAAACACGTATGCTTGTAGAATAGATATACCTAACTCTAAAAAAATTAAAACACTTAATAAAACTAAAGGAAAACAATGTAAAATGGAAAGTGACGCTCCTAAAGATAACATTACTCAAATAAACGAAGCTATTATCTTTAAAAGAGTATGTCCAGAAGTCATATTAGTAAAGAGCCGAATAGCTAATGTGAAAACTTTAACAAAATAAGAAATAAATTCAATTAAAATTAACAAAGGAACGATAATTAAAGGAACATTTTTAGGTAAAAACAAACATAAAATATTTGACTTATTTAGAAAAAATGCTATTAAATTTATACCAAGAAAAATACTAAAAGATAAAGAAAAAGTGCATAAGATATGACTTGTTATTGTAAAAAATACTAGTTCGATCTACCTTATTTACAACGAATAAGCGCTAGTCCGCACCGGACAAGCATCTTTCGATGCATCAATTATACATAACTTTTTACGGCGCTCCTTTACAACCCAATTAGTTTGTATTATCTAACTTAAATTGGAAACCCTTGAACAGTTTTTCTGTCATAATCCAGGCTTGTTGCAAATAGGGTACTTCCGGATTTAGTGTATTTGAATCTATTTTTCTATACTCACCAAATTTACGTACTTTTACCCCGCTTCTAAAGGGGTTGAACTTCGTGGAAGATCGTCCCTCCATATAATAAATTCCATGTAAGGTCCCAACTGTCAACAACTTAAAATCGCTAATGAAGCTATTATACTTAGGTCCTTGCAGATTCTAATATGTATTTTCTATACCAGTGTATTGGGGACATACTTCGATAAAAGACCCTTTGTGCGACTTATCGTTCCCTTTTAATACAAATTGAGTATTATCTTCAATCCCGATTGACTTTAACCCGACTTGAATCTGTAACAAATTTATTAACTTAACCTTATATAATATGGAAAGAGAGTGAACTGCTATCTGCCTTTTCCGAAGGTTAATTCGACTAAAAGCCATCAAACTCTTCAATGTATGTGTATGCAATACTAAAAAAACCATAACACAACGTTTATCCGCCCCAAAAGGCATCATTCCACCTAAATTTAAAAAAAGTAAAAAAACAAATAAAACAAAAACAAATGGAGTAGGGATCAACACATTATACATATGAATAAGCACTTAGTTTAACCCGTTGCCCTCAGAACCATACGTGATAGTTTCTCACCCTACAGTTCTCCGGAAAACGCATGGTATAAAAAAAATTTGAGTACCCAATTATATGAATAAATTTGTCATTCATTTTATTAGGGTTCAATAAATTATCTTTCTTATGCTTACTAAGACGAGCACTTAAATAATCAGTAATATTCGTTTTTTGAGCATAAGTGCGTGTACCTACCTTACTTTGGTGACTTTCGTTACCTTTTATTAAGACTCCGTACCTTAACAAATTATAGCTTTTTCGAGCCTTAGGGTATCCCGTATTTCTAATGTATTTCTCGTGCTTAAATATATGTAGTACTCTCAAATTATAAACTACTTTTTTCACTCTCAACCCAATGCTTTCAAATCGAATTAGAAAAAAGCGCTTTAAGACTTAAATTAACCACAAAGCCTATCATAATAACTGATGACAAATGCTAGTTCAATCTACCCCATTTACACGGAATAAGCGCTAGTATGCACCGAACAAGCATCTTTTGATGCATCAGTTATACATAACTTTTTACGACGCTCCTTCACAACCCAATTAATTTGTATTATCTAACTTAAATTAGAAACCCTTGAACAGTTTTTCTGTCATAATCTAGACTTGTTGCAGATAGGGTAACTTCCGAATTTAGTGTGTTTGAATCTATTTTTCTATATTCACCAAATTTGCGTACTTTTACCCTGCTTCTAAAGAAATAGAACTTCGTTGAAGATGATCGTCACTCCATATAGTAAATTCCGTGTACGATCTGATCTCTACTGTCAGCAACTTAGAGTCGCCAATGAAGTTATTATACTTAGGTCCTTGCAGATTCTGATATTTATTTTTTATACCAATGTATGGGAGGCAAACAACAAAAAAACTATCTATTCGATATATCATCGTTCCCTTTAAATACAAATAGGAAATCTTCAATCTCGATGGACTTTTGGCCCGACTTGAATTTGTAACAAGTTTATTAACTTAACTTTATATAATATAGAAAGAGAGTGAACTACTATTTGCTTTTTCCGAAGGTAAATTCGAATAAAAGTCATCAAACTCTTCAATGTATGTATAAGCAATACTAAAAAAACCATAACACAGCGTTTATCCGCCCGAAATAAAACCAAACGGCGCGCAAGTATAAATGCCCTGATTTCTGTAAATTTTCTTGCAAAATATTACATACTAATAAATAAATTTTTTCAAATAAAAGTTGTCAATTAAATGGTATAATTTTTAATACTAAGATTAAAGAAAAAAATCACAAAATAGTAAGTATTGAAATAATAAATAAAAATAAAGAAAAATTAGTAAAAGAAAAATTTATATCAAAAAATAAAAATTTAATTATCGAAAATATTTCGAATTGTTCTAAAGGATTATAATACATTTAATTTATAAAATTTAATTAAATATTTTTTGTCATACTTTTTTATGCTCATAATGTTTTTATATAACAAAAAAAATTTTTATTTCCATAACCATAAGATTTAACAATTATTAATAATCAATTCAAAAAAAACGTAAAAGTTAACTAATATATTAGTAGTTTTTTTAGTGTTTAATGAAAGCTCGCTAAAATTTAACTGAATTTCAAAAATAATAATGCAATACTAAAAAAACCATAACACAGCATTTATCCGCCCGAGCTAGAATCAAACTAAATCATAAAAGTATTTTTTTATCAATCAAATCTTGTGATTTTTTTCTAAATTGAAAAAAAATCAAAACACCCCCTTTTTAAAAATAAAGGGATACTTTTGAAAAAAAAATCTTAGCATCAATATAGCATTTCTCTTAATGCAATATTTTTATTTTATTTAACGTTTTCATTAGATAAAATAGCAAAAAATTTTTATATCCGATTTCCTCAACACAACAATAAAATAATAATTTAACAGAATTTAACAATAAAATAATGTTTAAGAAATTTAAAATACAATATTAACTTTAGCTTAATATGAAAATAAATTGAACAAAAATGGTACCAATAAAATAAATAGCTAATTTCAAAATATCAAAAAAGAAAAAACAAATTGATAAAATTTAATTTTTAAAAAATTGTGAGATCTTTTTTTTAGAATTTTTGGCATTCTTTAATATCATGAATGAAGCCTAAATAATTGTCAGAATACSCACTTTTTWAAAAAATCCGATTTTTTTGAAAAAATTC